AGGCGCGTGCGAACAGGTAGACAACGAAAAAGTCAGTGGGCTATGGTTACTCCCACTGAACCTTCTCCAACAATGCCGAGGGCTTGAGACCTTCTACCCTTTCAATTCCAACAGAGTCTATTTCGGTTCCTGTTGATCAGGATCAGCATTTGCCAATAGTATATTGTAGTGTTTTGGAAGCAGTTCTATCCAAGCAAAGAAACCTATATCTTCCTTATGAATCTTTAACTCAATCTTTCCTTTCTCTTTCTTCTAGGCTTTGACAAGGAACTAGGCTCGAAGATAGAGAGAGTTCACTTCGAAGAAATAGAGAGTTTCTTGCCATATGGAATATATACATCAGTACGACCACCGTAGTAAGCACTTATTAGAAAGGTGTCTTCATTCTTTTTAGGTATGTGTATTTGACAATTTTTTTAGGTATTTGAGACGAAAGATGCTTAGAGTCAGTGAGGGTAGGGTGATACTGCTTACTATGTCCACATTTTACTGCTTCAAAATTCGATCTTGAATGCATTATACCCCGGAGGATGTCCTGCTGCATATATATTACTAATACTAATGAATTTGCCTGATTTTCCTTTGTAACCTTATCATATTGGATATCGCCTTTCTTGCCTCGGGCATAGATTATCCGCGAGGTTAGCTAGTTTTGCAGGCAGTAGATTAAAAGAGTCTCTGAATCGGAATAACTTCTTCTTATTCTTACCAGAATGGATTGCTAACTCGTAAAGATTATTGTTCCTCATCAGTGGTTTGAGCTGGTAGCTCTGGTGATGACAAGCAAGGTGCTTAAGCAAGAGAATTCCATCGAATCTGCCAAAGTTGTGGAAGTACATTGGTTTACAATCTTTTGATTGTTTTGCTATCATGGATCTCCTGTCTATTAAGTCTTCCTGCGGTCTTGATACTCCGATCTTCAAAAGAATCAATGTATTTAGAGTAGTCTTCACTGAAGTACGTCTCAATTAGAATATCTTGGATCTCTTCACCGGCCAGTAATTTAGAAGTTGGCCAGCAAGAGACCAGCAGCATAAGTGGTATGATAATCATCAACCAGTATAGTCTCGAGATCGGCTACAATGAATGGTTGAAGCTCTTTGCTTTTACTAAGTTTGAGGGGTGTTATATTTTTTATATAGCTACGCTTAATATATCCCATCTTCCTTGCTTTTTTAGGATCGCTCCATCCTGTAACTCGCTGGGTGGGCTAGTGAAGTAGGTAGGAAAGGAAAGACGTGATACGCAATTGTGTGGGATTCACTTCTGAACACTAAAAACCGTCTCTATCTATGTATGTATTGAAATTTTATATAAATCTCCTTAATCTCTTCGAGCCTTCCTTCGGCCCTTCTCAGGTGGTGTGAGAGGCTCTCTTCTTTCTTTCTATACGAGAAATAGATGCATCTTACCAGCGCGATACAATATTTTGCAATCTCACACGCGTTTCATTTCTATGCAAAAAAAAGGCGCTATACTGCACCTTAGCGGCCTCCATCATTTTGTCCAAATGGTGTCTACCAAAAGGTATGCGCTCCGCCGTAATGGAATTCATATCAAAAAATATCTACAATTGAGTGCCCAGGCACGAACTGAGAAAGTGACCAGTCTCAACGCTCTTTTCAACCCTTCTCTAGCAAGGTCCATGCCTGTCGAAGATATCTCAAAATAACGCGCTTTTCTAATCCTTGATGTTCATGCGAGGTGAGAAGACATTGAACCTCAGGCACGCAGTGATGCAGCCAGGCAGCCATAAAACGTTGTAGAATACGCCTACAAAACCGCTCTTTTCAAGCCTGTTCCACTTGTTTATTATTTAAATAGTTTATTCATTGCAAGGTTCAATCAGGCTGGTTCCGCCTGGCTCTACCTAAAGTCTAAGTCCGTCCCTACTTCTTCAACTTTTTTCTCGAGAAAAAGCAATTCGACTACTCGAAGCGCAGAAGCGAAAAGGTTGTCCTACAAAGCGGCTCAATTCGATCTTCCTGACACAAGCAGACTAACCAAAGGGCGCTAGCAAGAGCATACCCCTCAAGAACAAGGTTAGTGCATGCCCAGCCTACTTCATCTTTAAACCTAAGATATGAGAGGGTGGGGTAATTTCAAGGTAGAATGAGTACGGAGTAGACACATACTTTTTCCTGCGGCCTTGCATCGGTGACTCATGAAAAGAAGAGTATGTGGGCAATAGACTAAAATACATCTTCAATGTTGTCGTGTAAGAGTTGTTTTCAATTAGCCAACCTTACCATCTTGATCTTCTTCTAGCTCGGAATGATCGTATCCACCCAGCTTTTTATAGAAATTTGATTGAAATGCTCAAGCAGAGGCCTAAACATCACGAGAATCTCCTAGACCAACCTCATCGAGAGGATGGATCGATCTGTTTCTCATAAGGTGAAGATAGAAAGCGAACCTGGTTCTTCATGCCTCCATTGCGGAAAAAGCGGTGAGCGCACAGTAATGTAAACTACACACACACTGATACCTATACACTCTATATGTTAATATGTGATAATCTGATATTTCTTATTTCTTTTGTGATGAGAAGAATCAGCATTCGGTAAACAGAGGTACTCCTCTTTCTTCGTTGCTCGCTTTCTCCTGTAACTTGGAACAGCCAGTAGGTTCTGATCGACTCTTCCAAAGATCCACATTGTTTAGGCCATCCAGCTGATTCCAATCCCATCCTGACAATTAGTTAGTTATAAGGGAATTGGCATAAACTTTCTTCTCACTCTACTAGATATTTATGATATTGTTACTCTACTAGATATGATATGACTAGTAGTGAGTGAGTTTATTGAAAATAGTAACGATAGGCAATAGGGAATGAGTATGAAAGCAGGTGTGATATACCTTCACTCTACGTCGCTATCTATTCCTTTCTTTGCTTGTAATATGAATCAAATGTGTGTACTGGATGCCTTCTCTGTGAATGTATTTTTTCTCTTCTTCTCATTCTTCCTTTCTGTAACTACGGCATGTGTAGAACAAAGACAAGAAGTTGATCCTTCCTTAGGCCTTATCGCTCCTTACCTCCGACGTGGCCTGTGACTGTGCGCCCTGTCTGTACGGTTTTTTGGTATGCTTTCATTAACGAACCTCCTCGTGGTCTACCTCTGGCGTTGACAGAATCACCATTATTAGCACTTCCCATTGCTTCAGTTGCTCCACCTGAATGAATTTCAAATAGGAATAATTCTATTTGTGCTAGTACAATCAGAAATTCCAAATATGGATACCTGTAAACACTACCTCACCACAATAAAGGTTCCTCATCTGGACGAAAGCTTCCATCACTTCACCTGCTGCCTGTTCGTCAGTCGACCCAGAATTAAGTATATCTTCGATTATAGAGTTCAGTATTCTGTACAACTGCATGTACCTGGGACAAAATGGTCATTTCGTTGTTATTCTTTATGGCGTGTTCTTTAAAAAAGAATACTACGTGCAAGGTTTGAACAAGCACTATTAACTATGGCTCGTTCGGGTATGATATTGACTTTCCTGCTTTTATTGACTTTAGGGGGCGTATTTCTCTAGTATGCTTCACTTCCATGAGCGTGATTTGGCAAAAAGCTTGATATCTTTTCCATATGGAGAGAAATCTCTTAGTGGCAAACATGCATCACCTGTCCATCCCCTGAAAAGTTAGATACCCCCAGGAAAAAAAGTTGGAATCGGGGCTTAACAACTAGCATATCTTCTATATTTAAAGCACAGTTGAATGAGAATATCGTCTTTTTGGAGGGAGAATCGAACGCTTAGCGCCCTTACCGCTGGAAACTTTGCTTGGAGTTCAATCCGTCTATGAACTCTTCTTCATACGTTTAGTCTCTGACCAGAAAGAAAGCCGTACCATGCAATGAAAAAAGAGTTACTCCCCATTCTTTCTAACGTTGAGCAGATTCGCTGCAAGGCAAAGAGCTTATTCAATGCCAAAGCCTACTGACTGAATGGCGGCTTCTCCTCAACCTTTCCATGCTCTAGCTACCGCACGACTACGAAAAAATAAAATTTCACGGCTACTGCATAACGGCCACACGGTTTAGACCCTCCCCTCCCATAAATGGCCTATATATCAAGAAATATTATGCCTAATATAGTCATGAGTTGATGGAATAAGGTGTATAAAACCATGAATGTCCCTGTTTCTTTCTGTTATAATATACTTTTATATGCCCATAACTCTATTTCCTGAGGCGAGACAGTATGTAATCTCCTTAGGGAATGTACTATTATGTATCTTAGTTTCATGAATGTTTCTTTTACGCATAATTACCCTTTTTATGCAAGATGTCTGACTGAATGCCTGAACACAATCAAATGCTGAAATGTGAGGGCATAATAGTTCTCTTTAGACGAAATGTCTAATCACAATTGCACAAATGAAAGAAATAAAACATAAAGAAGTTAGTGCATTAAACCAAGTCACAAAGTTGTCGAGATACCAACAAAAGTAGCAGCAAACATTACAGCAATGTCATCAACAGCCAAAATAACATAACATCCAATTTACAAACCAAAAAGAACAATAAAAAAAAAGAACATAAGGCTCCCGTCTCGCCATCCTTGTGCGGTTGGGCCTGCGAGTCACCCTCTTTCTCCCGAACCAGCTGATCATCATGGGCTTGAACTCGTTGGCTACTTGAGGAGGCCGCCCCACCGGTCAGCATCCTCTTGATCAGCTCCTACTTTCTTATCTCCTGCCTCTCGACATCAAGGTCACGAGAGCGAAGAGCATCGTTGGAATCGTGGAGAGCACTATTGGAAACACTGAGAGCATCGGTGGCAGCCTTGAGAGCATTGCTAACAGAACTGAGAGCACCATTGGCAGTATCTCTCTCAATCCTAAGAAGCATACACTTATTCCGCATAGCTTGGAGCTCCTCATGCACTGACTCCAAGTCTTGTCGTGCTCTCGTCAGCGCTTAATAATACTCCTGATTCTGCCTTGCTAGGTCTGCCGCCAAGCGTTCATACACGGCCCTTGCAGCTTCATGGGATTCGAGGAGACAATTAGCATTTCCCACTTACTTCTTTCTCTCTCCAGCCGCTTTCCAACGGTCCTATGCCGAAGCAAAAACCTGATTGAAGACAGTGTTCCACTCCTAGTTCCAATCTGTGAAAGACTTACTATCTTAGGAAAAAGAAGGCTTTATTTCCAACTTAGTCAGTTGCCTTTTTCTAGAGTTAAACCATTGGTAAAAATGCGTCTCATAATTAAACTTTACTCAAGATGTAAAAAATTCCAGTACAAGGGGAAGTATATTTTCATTCATTGAATGTGGCAGATAGAACCGCTTTTTTTTTAATGTTAAACTATTTACACGTAATATGCGTGCTGGAAACTGTCGGGGGTATCAAGCATAGAAATCTGGTTAGCGGGGTACTCACCTATTATTTATGAAAATCTTCCTTTAATATCAATAATGGAATTTTAAACCTCCCTTTTTTTACTGTCCCTTTCTCTCTCCTCTCATTCGTTGGAAGGAAGACCTTGTACAAGGAAAGCGCGGGTTAATTCGGAAATCCGATGAAGATGAAGGGAGGAAGCTGTGGCGGAGGTAGTTTCTACTTAGAATCCATTCCCGCCCAGCTGCTTACTTAATCGATTATTGCATGCTTACTTAAAGATGTGCCTACTTATCCGCAGGACCTGATCGATCAGAGCTCTAAGATGCTGATTCTCTTCTTTTCTATTCATCGATGAAAACGCTCCGCGCCTTGTCATTTATCTACTACTTTACTGGTTCAAAGAGATTAGTTTGGAAACTTACTTTTTTTATATTTGCTAATTGTATAATTGATTTGTGCCTCAGGTACTAGAGGATTTACCTTCAGTGGAGCTGCCGTTTGAGTGGCTGGTACAGCTGGTACCTCCATTAAAGAAAAGATCATTTTCCATCTCCTCATCTCCTTTGGCTCATCCAAACCAGGTGCATTTAACAGTGAGTGTAGTCTCAACGATCACACCATTTAAGAGAAAACGTTACGGGCTCTGCTCTTCTTGGCTCGCTGGTCTCGACCCGAACAAAAAAGGGGGTATATTTGTTGTAAGAAATGTCATTTATTTAATTTAATGGACCTGTATTGTACCCTTGAAAGTATCGGAACATTATTGATGCGGAACATAGGAAAATGAAAGGGGTTGGCTGTATGTATTATGACATGGGCAGTTAAATGGTCGTCATTGCCATCTTTTACAGCACTGGCTTTACCCAAAAGCATGAAACTTTCCTCTTTGCCAATCCCTTCCCAGTTTTGCTTTAAAAGACACCCAAACGGCCTTTGCTTGGTCCTATCTCTAGGTTATATATATATATCGATGATAAAAGGGGATGGATTTGGGTATCCTTGAAATAGAAAATGTGAGGATGGTGTTAATTGAAATTTACCTTGTTCTTGCTTGAGGGCTACACAAGTTATTCTTCAGGGCTAAATCTCATATTTTTATCTGAGCCACTCTTGTTTTCTGTCGTTAATTTCAAAAGGATAATTTGCAGAAAAGCCCTTGGATTAACTAAATTTGTAAAAGTGCAACACTTCAGAAATGGATTCAACGAGGTCTATTAGCAGACCGTCGTGAGGAGATACTAAACCCAGATATAGCAACGAGACTTCTTTCAAAGTCCCGGACCCTTAATAATCCTTAGTCTCAGATCATGTACGATGGATGAGTCCCCCTTTTTCCTGTAGGATGGTCAAAGATCACTAGGATAAATGAGAACCCGGGGCCCAGGAAAGGAATATGACTCTCTTTCTTGTAGCTAGTCGCGGTTGTCTTTCTCCACACCCGCAAACTCTCTAAGCTTTATCTTTACTGGTAGTTCCGAAGGAGCACGCTAGGCTAGAGAAGAATCTCTTAGATATTGCTGTTAAGGTAGCTAGTCGAAAGGTTTCTCTTCTAGTGATCGTTGGAAGAGTTTTTTCATACATAGAGCTAGATGTAGCTACTTTAGGTTTCTTCTATCAAGCTAGGCAGGCCCGCGAGTGAATGAAGGAGCGAGCTACAGGAGCGAGCCTTTTCCATTGTTGGCCATAGCAAGAGCGTCTGTCTTTATTCGATTTCTACTTTCTTAAACGTTGTGTGTGCTATCTTTATCTAAAACTACTGAAGGAGTAATTGGTGATGTTGTGGGTGGAGAAAGACTCGAGCTTTGTTGACGGTAGCATAATCAACGATGATCCTACTTTGATACCACTCCAAGATTATACTGGTGGTTATAATATAGATGGTAATTTAACTGGACATGTTCTGGGGGAGGTAGTAATGGAGGGGTCTGTGGAGAAAGAACATGGTTTGGTTCATAGGTGGAGGCTTACTTAAAAATACCCTGTTGTTTCTGATGTAGGAGTTAGTTGGGGGTGGAATACTAGATTCAAGCTCTGGTGGTACTAATCATGTCTCTGGGAGTAAACCAACTGGAGCGGCAAGGGAACGTGCAGTACTGGAGAGGGGATCTCAAAGCAATACTGATTCAAGTAATTTCTTCATAGTTAGCAGAGATGCAATTGGTTTCTTAATAAAATTGGGAAACTCTTACTTACTATTCTCTGGGGATATCTGGTTGGACACCCAGCATGTTTACCACGCATGCAGAGTCAGAGTATAGACAGCTAAAACATGTTATATCAACACAAATCGTTAACACTTTCTGCGAACCTTCCGATTCTGGAATTCGCTGCGCGCCTTGCTTTTTCGTACCTCCAATAAGCCTATCGCCTTTTCTAGATCGTAATTAAAGAAGAGGGGATTCTGGTCGGTGGAGAGGACGTGCTGAAGCCCTTTAGCGAAACTTAAAAACTTAACTAAAACAAACTCATTCTTTTGTATCTTACTCTCTAGCAAGGAATGGGCATAGACCCATAAGCCCCACGACAAGAACTGGTTGAACTTCTTCCATCCTTCGATGAACTTTGCCCTCGTCTATTTAAACACGAACAGCAATTACAAATTTACGATAATATGGGGTGATGAAAACTCGGTCTTTTATGCATCACGCGGCGGTGGCAATAGAGGTCGGGAAGGTAGAGGTCGTGGCCTATCCGGCAGACGAAACTCACATTTGGGTCGTGGATATCTTTCCATTTTCTTCTATGAGGCATGCCTCTAAGCATTAGGTCTGTCTTTCATACTTGACTACATACAAGAAAGAGCTGTATTGGGAACCTCCACTCATAACTGTGTGAAAAGATAGATGCTTAGCTTTTTTTAAAGCATGATTTAAGTATAAGGAGATAGCTGTTGGGCAACATGCAAAAAAAGGGGTTTTCCTTCTTCCTAGAATTCCCTGAAGTCTGTCGGATGACGATTTTTTTCCTTTCAATCCCATCCAGTTCGTTTGAGTTTTGCTATGACAATTAACAAAGCACAGGGCCAAATGTTGGTCCGCCCGAATCGGTATTAGCGCATGTCCTGCTCTATGTGGTTTTATCAAGAGGAGTGCCTCGGAAAGAAAACCAATACCGACTCCGCCCTTGGTAAATTGTACATCGCGCACCAGAAAACCGTGTATGACGAGCAAACTTTTATTCCCCCCGAATCACAAGAACGATATTACCGCCAGTTGAAGCACCTAGGCCTATATCTTTGACGTTTATTGGGTTTTGCCCACTCATCTTTATAAAGGCTGCTTCTTCGAGTTCTATTTTGGAAGGAGGATTCCTTTATCCGGTATAAGGGTTCTTGTCCATTGGAATTGTTTGCTTTCTTTCTTTGAAAGTGTAAGTTCTCCAATCATGGGTTGTTCATATTTACTTAGATAGTGTTGGAATTTTAGTGTTAGAATTTATGAAAGTATTCTTACTCATCTTTTTCATATTCTTCTGTGAGCCTCATTCTTGAAAAGGCTTAATACATGCATGCATGATAGTATGCTCGCTCATCCTAGACTAGAATAGTAGTCCGCGTGTATGTCCCTTTACTTTCTTATATATATATTAAATAGTCAGATAGCGTAGTAGGTGCTGTCTCTATTTACTTTCTTTCATTGAAATAGTTAGTCTCTATCAAAGGACGCGGAGATGACACTTTATCCTCCCCCCTTTTATCTCTCACCGACACAATGAAAAAAAGAAGAGCTAGCTATCTATGTTGGATGACAATCAAAGCAGCATTCTATTTATTCTATAATAGAATATGAATTTGGATGGAGTACGATTCCCTTCCTTGTACAGAAAAGGAGTGAACCTGTGATATCGGTAGACAACCCGTAAGGGGAAGCCCCTAGGCATCAAGCCCTTTAAAGAAGAGCGTCTTTGTCGAGGGTGTTAAAGCACTGGCTCAGAGGAAGTTGATGGAAACCAGAAGAAGCATGAGAGTCCTAATCAAAGGATTATCTAGCCAGTCAGCTCAACATTCTGCAGGGAACAATTCAGGTAGATGTTTTCTATTAGATAACTTCCCTTTTACTAGAATGACAGATTTGGAGATTGTAGAATTGTTTAGGACTTATAGGATTAATTTGGGACAGAATGATACTCAGAGGGATAAAATAATCTCACATTTTCAAAATATTAATAGGTCCCAGTTTGAGTTAGCAGTAAAACAAGTATTAGATCAAACTAAGGTAGATCTGTTTGAAAAGGTCACTGTAACACCTGACACAAATGAGGAGGGATTTCTAGTTATTTTATGAATATGAACATCCTCAATTGGAATGCTAGAGGAATGGGTTCCTCTAAGAAAAGACTTAAGCTACATAATATAATAAAAGACTATAATATTGATATGGTGGCTATTCAATAAAAAAAAAGAGAGAATTTAGTGTTAGAATGCTTAAGGCTATTAATTCAGGATTTGATTGGATACAACTACCAGCAAATGGGCTATCAGGTGGGATCCTATTTGGATGTCATAGTGATAAATTTCAGATAGAGAAACAGATAATTGAAAGATTCTCAATAACAGTGTTTCTTAAGAATAGATCGAACAATTTCAATTGGTGTATTACCATAGTTTATGGACCAATAGACAGTAGATTAAAATCAATGTTTTGGGATGAACTACGACAGATAGGAACTAGTAGTAATGATGCTTGGGTTATATGTGGGGACTTTAATGCACTAAGATTTAGAACAGAAAAAACTGGTACAAATTTTCATGTTAGGGCTAGCAAAAAATTGAATTCTTTTATTGAAGATTTTAGTCTTTGTGAATATAGGCTATATGATAGGAAATATACATGGTCCAATGGTTGTGATTTTGCATTATTGGATAGGTTTTTAGGAAGTATATGTTGGGATAATAAGTACCCCAATTGTAGTGTGCAGGACTTGGCCAAAAATGGTTCAGATCATTGCCCTATTATTCTTCATACATCAATGCCAAATATACAATCTTCCCCTATGTTTAGATTTGATGTAGAATGGATTAAAAATGAAGAATTGAATTTCTTAATGCAAAAATGGTGGAATGAAATAAAAATAACAGGAGATATAGGTACACAATGGCATAAGAATTTCAAGATTCTGAGACAAAAAATTAGGGGATGGGTGAAAAATTACTTAGGAGAGAAAAATAGAACAAGAAAATATGCATTGGAACAGGTATACCAAATAGAAAAGGCAATGGAACATAGGGTTCTGTCAAAAGAAGAGACAGAAGCATTTCAATATTCTAACAAAATCTTAGATGAGATATACTTAGAAGATGAATTGTACTGGAAACATAGAGCTAAAAACACATGGCTAAAAGAGGGAGATCTTAATACGGCTTATTTTCATAAGATGGCTACACATAGGAAGAAAAAAGGTATGATTTACAAAATGGAAATAAATGGTGAAATGTGTGATTCATTGCCAGTCATTCAGGACCATATTTTCTATTTTTATAAAGATTTGTTTGGTGCAGATTCAATACAATTTGGAAAAATGCAGGAAAATTTCTGGGATACTAAATATTGTTTATCTGATGAGCAAAGGCAAGATCTGGAGAAACCATTCACAGAAATAGAATTGAAAAAAGCAGTATTTGAGTCAAATGCATCTGGTGCCCCTGGTCCAGATGGATTTAGTTTTGCATTTTACCAACAATATTTTGAATTGCTTAAGGAGGACTTAATGAGATTGATTAATGCTTTCTATGAACACACCTTAAATATTGCAAAGTTAAATAATGCAATGATTTGTTTGATACCAAAAGAACATGATGCTACTCTTATACAAAAATATAGACTTATTAGTCTTGTTGATTTTGGATATAAGATTATTTCCAAGATATTAACTAATAGGCTAGCAATTCATATGAATGATTTGGTAGATACATCACAATCTGCTTTTATCCAAGGTAGATACATTCTTGATAATGTTTTAGCTACTAATGAGATAATTCATTATGCTAAGCATCAGGGTCAAAAAGGTATAGTTTTTAAAATAGATTTTGAGAAGGCATATGACAAGGTTAATTGGGATTTCATTCATCAAATGCTGTTACTTAGAGGATTTGGCAGGAAATGGACAGGCTGGATATTAAGTTTGTTACAAGGTTATAAGAATTGCATTAATTTTAATGGTAAACCTACTAGATATTTTAATTGTAGTAGAGGATTAATAAAAGGAGACCCTTTGTCTCCCCTGTTATTTGATTTAGTTACTGACACTTTATGTCAGATGCTTTATAGAGGAGATCAAAGTGGTGACATTGTAGGGCTAGGTCCTGAGATTGAAGATAGGTCTAGTATTTCTCACTTTTTATATGCAGATGACACAATATTTCTATTGAAAGCTGACAGTCATTGTATTGAGGCAGTGATGTGGGCACTAATAGCTTTTGAAGGATTAACTGGTATTAGGGTAAATAGAACCAAATCTGAGATTGTTCCTATTAATATTAGTGTAGAGGAAGCCAATGATCTGGCAAAAATAATAGGATGTAAAGTTGGAAATTTTCCAATGAAATATCTTGGTGTTCCACTTCATGATAGAAAACTTAGGAAGAAGGATTGGGAAATAATTATTGAGAAATTAGTTAGAAAGCTCTCTAATTGGGCAGGAGCTCAGCTATCTGAAGGGGGGAGATTAACCCTCTTAGATTCAGTATTGACAGCAGTTCCCATGTATATGCTTTCACTATACAAATTACCAGTGGAAATACAAAAAAGAATAGAAAGGATTAGATGTAGATTCTACTGGCAAGGAGCATCACAGAATAGGAAAAGATATACTCTGATAGCCTGGAAAAAACTGTGTTTACCTAAGGAAATTGGGGGGCTAGGCATTATTGACCTCCAAGTAATGAACATATCATTATTGCTTAAGTGGTGGTGGAAATTAAAAGACCCAAACTATACAAGTATTTGGAAACAAGTAGTTCTGGCAAAGTATCAGTTAAACAACAATGAAGAACAAATGTCTCCATTGTGGAAAGAAATAAACAAATTGGGTAAGATAGGTAATGTAGGATGCAATATGAAGGTGGGTAATGGCAGAAACACAAATTTCTGGCAGGATAGATGGGTAACTGAATGTTCATTAGCCACAATGTACCCACAATTGTTTGCTATATGTGATAATCCTAATGTTTCAGTGTTTGAGGTAGTGTTATCCAATGGTCAAGTGCTTAAATTTCACAGACAACTCAATGGAATGTTACTGGTTGAATTTAATTACCTTTGTTGTACCATTGAAAAATGCCAATTGTCCCTTCAGAATGATATACCTATATGGAGGTGGAATAGCACAGGGATTTACTCTTCTAAATCTGCATATGATTGGATTCTATTTAGGGGTATAATTGAAAATAAATATATGATATGGTGGGAATTGCACATCCCTTTAAAGATAAAAATTTTTATGTGGAGAGTTCATAAAAATAGAATTCTAACAAGGGACTAAATGAACAAAAGAGGGTGGGGGGGTTTGCAATCTTGTAACTTCTGTAATGAGGATGAATCAGTTGATCATCTATTCCTCAAATGTGATATAGCTAGAATAATTTGGTTCTGGATGGGTGAATGTAAGAATATGTTTAATCATTGGAGACAGTTTACTGATATAATTGATTTTGCAAACAATCTTTCAAAAAAAGACAGGGAAGCATTTTTGACAGTGATAAGTGGTGTATGCTGGTCAATATGGACAACCAGAAATAACATAACATTTCAAAATGCTAATGTGATTTCTTCCAGAAATATCATTGTACTAACTTGTGTTTTACTCAATTACTGGGCAGGGAATATGAAGGAGGAGACTAGCAGGAGAATGAGCAGATGGATGCCACAAGCATTGGATGAGATCCCTCTGCAAGTCATGAGACCAATGTTGCAGATTACAGCCTGAAGCATGGGGGGTACCAGTACTATAAAAAAGAGCTTACAAAAGCATCTGTCTGCTTTCTTTCATGTTATTTTGTAGTGAATGTTATGCTTTAGAGTATGCTTTGATGTGTTAGTATATGCAGACAATGAATGAGAATAAGTTTTAGAACAGAAGGGTAGTATGGAGCAGTTCTATGGCTGAACAGGTTTGGAGTTAAGTAGAGATGTAGTGGTTTAAGTAGTCAAAAGTAGGGAGGTAGTTTTATCTTTGCTTTAATCCTGTTATGACTTGGGTTTTATTTAATGAAAGGGCACAATGGCCTCTTAATAAAAAAACTTTCTTGTATAGCGCCGAGTGAGTAGAGGGTGTTCTTTATATCCCATCCATTGAGGAGAGTGCCGCCCATCTATTGACTTATCCCATCCATCTATTGAGAAGTGAAAGCCTACCCATACTCTCTATGAGAAGTGAAAGCCTACCTCTTACCCCCCCTTTGGAACTTGTGATACAGCTAAAATGGAGAAGGTTAAATCACCTAGAAAATATTACTTAATATTGTTTGAGGGTAAGCCACCATTCGAATCTAAGCAATTTTTTTCTGATACTCTAGGTGGATGCGTTGTTTGCAGCCGTCTCGCCGTATCGGCTGAGCCATATGGTGATAAAGATGGATTGCATTTTCATGTATTGATAGAATTAATTGTTCCCTAATGGTATTTTATATGCATTCTATTCTGAAGAGGATACTAAAGGCTGTTAATAATTTTGTAGTGGTACCACTGAGTTCATTCGGTAAGGGGTTGCGTCATATTATGGCTTCTGATAAGGATCCATACTTATTAAACTATTCCCTCCAAAAAGAAGCTAATATTATGTTTGAGCTTATGAAGGTAAGAAAGAGTTATACACTCTATGATTTGCCTGAATCGGGTGCTGTTACAAAGATCAAAGATACAATCTGTTCTAAAGAAAAAACAACCACTAAAGGATAAGGGTGGGGATTCAAGGGTGACAAACAATGTTGTGGTAACAGATACGCAAGCCACAGATTATAACGAAGCCGGGTAAAAAAAAAGTAAGATGTACAACACACAACTAAGCAGCGGTATTGAATCTAAACGCTATCTATTTAGTAGATCGAATGCTCTTGCTTTTAGTTGATGGATTGTTAGTTTAGGATTTCTATGCTTTTGCAAGCACTAGAAAACACCAACCTTCAAAGTTTAGTGAATAAATAATGTGGGATCCTTGTGCTCTTCAGGTGGGTATTTTTCACCAATAAATGTATGAACGTAGGGAGATTGCTTTTTGTGTTTTGACCACAGTACTAAGGTAGTCGCAGGGGAGCGAGTGGAATGCATGAGCAAAAAAGCAGATTGAATAGGTGTCGTGTTAAGCTTATAACTTTTGCAGAATTGACTGCTTTGACTGTATTTTCATGGCTCGCTCCTCTCCTTTCAGTCGAGTGGCTTTTCGCTCATCTCATTTGTCAATGCATATTTTCGTAAGATAATGTTTTGTTGTCTTTACGATATCATTTCTGGTTCGAGATGGCACCCAGTAGAGCACTACAGTAGCGCCTCGAGGGGTCGTAGCGGCCGGTCACTGCCGAATGAAGAAACTAGCAAACAAACAAAAAAGCAAACAAGCAAACAAAGAAACAAGCAACGACGCATACTAATTATGGCCTCTCGCTTTTTGGGCTCGCTTTTCGAGTGAACTTACATTCGGAACATTAACTGATTGTTCTACTTGAGCTCAAGTTCAACGCCGCCTAGCTTAACTAACGTATTTACTGTGTTCTTGCTTACCCTTCGGCTTCATACATAGGTGAACCTCTCCTTAACACTCAACGTTGCCTTGGAAGGCTTTGCCACTGCCTTGCCCCGCAGGAAAGGGACTCGTTGGATTTGTTTTTTCCGTACAGAAATCCTGAACCTCTTGCTTGCCAACGCTTGTAAATGAAAGACAATAGGCGCAAATGGATCTTCTCCAATGAGTGTAATGAACCGATTGCTTTGCTTTTCACTTTGGAAATTCTGTATGCAGTTCAGCCCGGGACACTAATCTAGATATATGCGCAGACACTGGTGAGTAGAAAAGCTATGTATGTTAAGAAGTCTATATATTTTCATGCGAGCAGAGCTGAAAGAGTATTGACCTACGCCTATTTGATTTTATGTGATTGCCGAGAAAGCGTATGAATATCTCGCTTCCTGCTAGAAAGCCTAAGCGCTAAGGGGCTAAGCTAAGGTGTAGTACGACCTATCTATTGCTGATAATTCATTTTTATGCGTCACTTTCATATCTGCTTTGAACAGTCTCGCTTGAGTATTGTTTGAGCGTATTCAACTTCCAAAAATCTCCACTATATATGATCAAATGCTACTCTTTGGTTAGTGAACTTCACTTGTCCTTTGTTCTTGCGCACGCACCCTTCGTCCTTTCCTGAAAAGAATCTCCGTTCTAGCACCGCTTAGCCGTGATAAGAATACTGCGCTATCTCAAAGGGACTCTCACTCAATGAAGGTTGGCTGGCCCCATCCTACTCGCATCTACCATAGGCAACTCTAGGGCTGGGCTTTGAACCTCTCACTTGAAAATCTGACCCCACACCCAGAACTCGTACTATGATAAGAGTTTCGCTCGGTAGATAGCCGAGCCGGGAACGAATCCCAAGCAATGAGACCAAGAGAATTCTTTCTGTCTACTAAAGAGCTCTCTCAAGTGAGAAGTTCAGAAGTGCATGCAGGGGCCCACCAAAGGCTTATTTGTCCAATTCTGACCTTCACGGCTCAAACAATAGATACTACTGCCTCACAACAAGAGATACGAAACCTAAAAGCTAAAGGCATAATTGAAATCTGGTACCCACTAATAAAGCTAGCTGGCAGCTGACTTACTATCTTCTAACTATCTTTGATTCTTCTTCTTAATCTTATAGCCTGTGATACTACCATAGAAACGGAACAAATCACTCTCATAGCAGGCTTTAAAGCTGATCTAAAAAACTTGGAATATAAATTACCAATCTGGTATCTTACTTTGAATCTTCTTTCTTACCTTCCAACTCATAACTGGAGGGTTCAACTTGGTAGCTGGAATTCTAACTACGTAACCGAGAAGCGAAAGCTACAAACTGGAATTCAATCTACGAAACCGAGCAAGCAAGCCGGGTATTCTACTAAGCAACATCACTGCTGCCAATTCTCCTTTCCTGTTTGTATTCCTCTAGCTGGGCTTCAAACTTATAGCTAGCCTGTAATCGGATAATCGACTTTCAGTCTTATTTTCTACTTGTTACTTGGTAATCCTACTGCTACGAGAGCGATCTGAACTCCTACTAAGCAATCTGCCTTTGATTCTTCTATCCGCCTAGCAAAACTACAAGTGAAATGAGAAGCTTACTTTATTACTGCGCTTGCTACTTGCTATTCTTATTTATGAGTTTCACTCTCATAGCAGGCTTGGGAAACTGCCATGGTAAACTAGCGAAGCACCAACCTCACTTGCAAACTTCGAAACAGCTCTCGAGACAGCAGATAGGCTTTCACTTCTGGCTTTGCACTGAAAATATTACTTCCTAAAAGGAGTGAAACGACCAGGCAATTAAAAATCTGATATCGGGCTTAGCTTCTTATTTCTTACTTGCCAATCTTAGAACTCACTTCAAAACTTACTTGAACTGGTAAAGCTTACAGCATAAAATCAAACTGATAACTACGAGGCCGGTTTCCTACTTCTATTCTTATAGCTGCCCTGCGAGCTGACTGGAAATGTTCCTTTTGCTGGTAAAAGTACTGATACGAAAGCCTCAATCACAAATCTACTACTGCTCGGTCAAACTCTATAAGGCGATACGGACACTCCAAAGCAGGATAATCAAACTTAAAAGCCTATGGATATGGCATCAACTACAAAGCTAACAATAAATCTTATAAGTCGAAGGCGGAATTACCTATAGAAAAGGCCTGGTATACAACCTGGGAAACTACACCCTCCATTCTTCGAACTTAAGGCATATGAGCGAACCCACAACCAATATCGACCAGTATCTCTTTTCTTTCATAAGCAGGAACTTTTCTAGATATTAGGACAAGAATGACTATACTAACCATTAACCGAAGGATTTCTCTATTTCCTTTCTTAAAAAACACTACCCAGGGTGAACTTCTCAACTAAGTAGGACCGAAGCCGGCAATAACCTACAATCGAAGGAATGATCGAAGAGCAAGGAAAGAAAGGGGTGTGTGACTAGGGGAAGGAGGTCACCCACTAGTAAATCTCTTTGCGTATATGTTTTTTTTTACTTGACTCCGCTGGAATAAGAGAATAGCAGTTACTAGGCCGCGTTGGGCGCTCAGCTTGTATCTAGCATGCATTAAAAGTTTGCTTTATCCGTTAAAAATAGGGTTTAGTACTTTTGTTGTAGGCGAGGAAGGCAAATATGCATGCATCTCAGAGCTAGAACATAAACATTTTGGTAGTCTTTGAATCTATGGATTGCTTTATTGGAATAACCAAAAAGAAGCTGCACAGGCTAACTTGAAGCAGAAGCAAGATCTAGAGCACCTGGGTTTTCGTTGGGGTTGGAGCTTCCCTCGTGCTTTTATGAACACACCAGAGAGGGGATGGGATGTGGCTGTGCTGGAGGCTCTTAAACCACCCTCAAGCATTAAGAGCTTGAATCTATGTGGTGATCCAGGAGCAGAGTATTCAAATTGGATGATGCTCGAGGAGATGAACACGTCATCTTTCCCGTACCTAACCTCTCTTACCCTTAGTTCTCTTCAGAATTGTCCTAGTCTTACTCGCCTTGTAGAGCAGCCTGCCCAAAACGGAACCGCTGGGGATACGAATTTGGAATCTTACTCAGATAGCTGTCACTTTAAACTACAGTACTGTGCAGCGGGCTCCCCCGGTAATAACCTCTTTCGTTTCTAGTGTATAAGCGCTATAATGGAGATGATTTAGGTAGGAGAGAGAGTCGATTGATCAAGACTACAGCAAGAGCATATAGAGTTCTTTTCTCTGTACAAAGAAGAGAATTTATGAAAACCCTTTCCCGCTCGGTAAGAAGATAGCCTACTGTCCTACTGTACACCTATAAGAACTCCAGTGAACATACTAATCAAAAACAATGAAAACTACCTAAGCATCAGCAAGCCATAGTCAAAAGCCCTAGTCTGAAGCTTCAAGTCCAACTCGTATCTCTTATAGTCCCTACCATACCGCGTATTTATACTCCCGCTAACAATTCATATATAGAAACCTATTCTTATTCACTGCTTTCCCTTGCCCTACTAAGTGAATGAGAGCAGCGCCCTACCCTCCTAGTCCAATCAAGCAAGAAGTAGTCTGTACCGCCTTTTAGACGAAGATACTAAGCAGCAGGTGTAATATTAAGATATAGAACTGTAATAACCAGCCGTACAGGTCGGGTCTGAATCTTACCAGATACCTAGGTCACCAGAGCCAAAGCCACAGGTTGTACATCTCCCCTATGTTGTTATGCAGGGGCGTTCCTTTCAGTAAAACCCTATGCTGAAACGAGAAAGTGTTCAGAAGGCTGAATGAATAGCTACTTTTTTTCTTTAGTTGGTGCCCCTACCTCATCTACTATTAGTATTTCCAAAAAGTAGGATTGGACAGATAACATAATTCCCTTAGAGGTTATTGTGACCCATGGTAATCGAGGAACGAAGGGATAAATAATATCTCCAAGTGAGAAATAATAGAATGTTTATGGCTTTTAAGGAGTATATGTAGATTTCAGTCTCAGAAGTAATCAACTCAGCATCGGTTTCACTCCAAACTTTTCTACTACCTAAGTCTGCCCTACTTCCAATAAAGGTAAGAAATACCCTGCCCGTACCCTCGAAGGTCTAGCCAATAATTAATTAGTAACCATCGCCGTACTCCCGAGAGAAAGAGCAGTTCCCTAAAAGCGCAGTGTATATGGGTTCAATTTCATCTCATTTCCAATTTCCCTAAGCCCAAGAGCCTGTGTCAATCAGCGGGGATCTTTACTATAGTATCTATGGGAATGCTTTTCCAGTGTACCCAAATAGTATCGTACCCTTCATCTTGTCAGAATCCTATACACCAGCCTTCAAGCTCTCAGGAGGAAGCCCGCTAAAAAAAGGGTCACCTCTTTCCCATCGCCCAACCAAGATAGGCTTTCTCCCCCCCTTTTCATGTATTCTAATCCTTGTCATGTATTCTAATTGGCAAAAGGACGGCTTTCGCCTTGCCTAACCCGAGTCTTCCTATTATTCCCCAGTTTCGTGTTTTCAATTGGGCAGGAATCAATCCCAAGCCTGTATCATATAGTACTTCCCAGGTTGTGTTAAGCCTATCGCAAAAGTTCCTCGGGGTTAAAGCATCATAAAGCCCGAGTAATATCTCCTCGCTATCGTTGTAAGAAAGATCCACTGTATCTGTGTAGCTCCAATGGATATGAGTCGTAGTTAAGAGTAAGGTTTCGTATAGGGAAATAATTCCGTGCGACCCGAGTACCCTGCGAGTGAGATATTCATCAAAGCCGGTATCCCTTACAATCGGTTAACCTTAGTAAGTTTTCGCATACCCCGTTCCCTAGTAAAGGTTTGAGGCTTTCATGTCGTAGCTTGAGTATTGGTATAGTAATTAAGCTACGGAATAATAGCTCGTTTAGCCTACCCCAAGTTCATTAAGGACTCAATCCTTTCTACGTAATTCAAGATAATCTCTGTCCCTTTCATATTAATCCGTTAAAAAATGGCAATGCCTTGTTTCGAGATGTAGGCATCTTTATGTTTAAAGCAAGAGGAATTTTTTGCGAATCCCGCTTGTGTTAAGCATATCGCAGATCGTAACACAATAGTAGTGGCTTCGAGTATGATCTGCAAGGGGAGTATATTTCCCAACTGATATATTTGACGTCAGAGTGTTTCCACTATTTGTGTCAAGTTTTCAGTCTACATTGTGCCATGTTCCCTTTGTGTAGTTGTTTACGCTATCACGGCCGGTACTAGTATGGGTTGTAATGTATTACGGGCCGGTCCAATCAATTAATATTCGCAAGTCTATCAAGGAGTAGGTAGATCGTTATTTGCATGAGTGTATGGTCAGATAGTACTCCAGTTAGGTTGCCAAAGGTTTCCTAAGTTGGAAGTTCCTATCAGTGGAAATCCCAGTTTAGGTTTTTCATTTCCTAAGCTCCTTGTAAGTCCTATTTCAGTCTGCTGTTAAGTAATATAAAGATTCTAAGAAGAATATGAGTTATCATGTAAAAATTAGCTAGTATATTTCAGTGTCATCTTAGTAGTCTAATGTGTTATCTGAGTATTAAAATGTGTAATCTCAGTATTCAATGTGGGATTTAAGCCCAGCCAGAAGATAAGTTATATGGATACTCAGCTGCTTTCACAGCATTGGCTATATCCTCAACCCGCTCCTCTGCTTAGGAAGGGCTCTATCAACAAAGTGCCTTACTGTGACTATGGTTGGACTCAATTTATCTTGGTGAATGCTAACTAACACTATCCTGACTAAATTACCTTCGCTTCGCCCCTTTCTCTGAATAATCTAATCTGGTGAGATGAGAAAACTTTCCTTGCTTCCAGCACTGAGGTCAATGATGGCTATTAGGACAAGGCGGCTATGGGGAATTTAGCTTCCTCTCCCTCCATCCAACACGGTTTCCTAAGCTTTAAGCAGGACGTGAAGGCTCACGAAAGGAAAAAGTGCTTTCAATAGAAGCTCAGGAAGTCTTCCTCGCTGCGCGCCTTACCTGCGGGGACAATTCCTTTGTAAAGAGGGGCTTTCTTTCCTAGGTCTATTCCTTCTCTCCGACTATTCGCTATGTCCGTCCGCCGAGATGGCAGTTCTTACTGGATTTTCCCTTCATTTTGGCTCTGGGCTTTGTCAACGAGTATGTGGGTTAAGGTGGCCCCTTTCTATAGAACCAAAAGAGGTAGTCCTTTCCTTTCCCATGGATACCTACTTATTTCTCTAATAGACTTCAAGGTAAAGGCTGACTTTAGAGCTCTAAATTGACACTGCTTAAAACTCTTACTCGACAAAATGAACTGGAGACTCCTACTATAACGAAACCACAGAGACTAGCACTGGGGTGGAAAACGACTTATACAAGGAATGCCACAGCCAGAGAGAAAGAAGCAAAACAAACTCATCTCAGATGCGGAGAATTGGATGCTTTGCCCGAGCAAGCTTTTTATTTGGTGGGTGATGAAGCTACCGCGCTATCAACTTAGAAGTAATTTTCCTTTCCCTTCTTTGCTTTCCGTGCATAGTTGAGTAGTCGCTTTCATTATTCTGAAGTGAAGAAACAACTTGATAAAAAATGTTTTTATTGGCATTCTTTTCTTCTTTCAGCAACCTAGGAACTGGCTAAGTAAGAAATAGCACGCACGATTTGAACTGCTTTCTTAAGTAAGCTGTGGTATCAAAGACAAAGTGAAATAAGACCCACTTTTTGTGACTGGGAATCTTTTGACAGTGCCTACTAGGCCTCATAATATACAGATAGAGTGAGAGTCCCACACCCGGTTCCAGCAGATAGAAAGAAAAGGTTTGAAAGAAAATAGACTATCCCCAATAATGCAATGCAAATTGAGGTGAGTCGGATGTACCTATATATAGATGATGAAAAGTTGGACTCCAATGTCTTCAAAGAAACCTATGGCATATCGGAAATAGAGCGTGTGGTCCACTTCCCGGACTTTCCTTCCCACAAGGATTCTTTCACTCCTATACTGACTACCATTCTTTGCAACCGGACTCTGAACCTATTCTACCAGCCAAGTCATGCTTCACAAACTACCCAAGTGAAAAGATTAGTAAGGAAAAGCTTAACACCAATAGAAATAAAAACATATAGGTAAAGCAGTGTCAGTTGTCTGATCAAAGGACAAATTCAATGCCAGCCAATAGTGTGTGCGTGCCATATTAGAGATGGATTCTGCACCTACCGCTACTTAAGAATGAAATGAGTCGAAGTGGCAAATTTCGTTTACATAGTATCCAAATCATAGTAGTTTGTAGACTTGGTCCTGTGTTGACTTATCCAGGTATCCTGATCCTGCATCTGGCTGGCTGTGTTCCGTGCACAATGACAGTTTTCTATTCATTTGTATTCCTTGGTTCTTCATGGGCCGGCCTTGGATGCTTAAAAGAACGAACTCATTAGCTTCCGTGTTGACTTTTCTTTATATTTATTCTTTTCATCACCCTTATTCTATTTCTTTTTCACTTTTTGATCAAATCCCCGTCCGTATCAAGTCTATTTGATACTTTGATGAATTTACCATCTTTCTTTAGTAGGGTTTCTTGAGTGAGGAGCTGGTTTGTCAGAAGCAGAGGGAGAGCTCGCTCGGAGGAGTTGGCAAAGAACTAGCAAACAAATTAGTGAAAACACGCAACCTTCATCTTCTATTTGACTCTGATACTCTTTTGGAGTAATTTCTTTTTTTTATAAGGAAAACGACCCGCGGAGAAGCCCTTTTGCGGTTAGAACTAAAGCATCCATTTTCAGATATAAAAGCTATTAGTTGAGAAGTACGGAACTCATCCTTACTACCTACCCTTACTCTACAAACTGAAAAGCGAAGCGGGAGCACATGAATAAAATGAAGTGATTCCCGGTGTTTTGGAAAAGAGACCAAGGAGGGGTTGGAAAAGCCTATGATCCCAGAGCGGACCTCACTCAATTCTACAGCAGCGGAAACTCGAGTCGAGGCGCTGCAAGCGAGCAAAGAAGCACTTCTTGTAACCAAAACACAAAGCTCATGGATGAAGTTATCTCTATGTTCCGAGCCCAAAGTGCAAGGAATTTGAGAGAAAAGCAATGCAAGGACAAGTTTAGGAGAATCATGCCTTAATATTCTGGGTTAACATCTTTCTAGTTGACTCTAGAATACCTTATTAATTATAAAATTAACATTTTTATCAAGTAAAATGAAAGCAACATATGCTCTCTAAAAAAAACCGACCTATTGATAAAAATCAAATCAAAAGGTAACGATTATGATTGCATGACCAGAATGAAAAGCAGCAAATACAATCGAGGCAAAATTCAATCACCGAAAAACTATATCGTTAACCAATCTAGTAGCATTTTCATGAGGGCCCCTGTGTTATTCCACTTCTTTCCGTTTTGGAACTCCACTATCTATACTATATGTTGAACATAGTAGATTCAAGAATCCTCATCCATCCATACTATCCCAATTATTGTAAGTATCATTATGTCGACTCGAACTACCTACCATCCTGAGCATCACCACCATTCTTGCCCTGCACCTCATTGTTTCCACAGAGGCAGGTTGGGTTCTTTCAAAGCGGCATAGCATAAGATTTGCTTCCATCCAGACACTGCTTTCCCTATAAATATACTTTATTACAAACATTTCAACAAGCATTCAATCCAAGGTCGGTCTCATACATAGCCGAATTAACTAAAGAGACTTCACCCACCAGGTGCTTGAAGCGCTTCCAGGAGTTTCTTCGTATAGATTGGCAAGTGGTTTTTGCCTAATCGGAGAACAAGGTGAAAGAGAGAGCCCGGATGACACGTGCTTATGAAAAGTTAGCCGGGGTTCAAACATTTCATGAAGGAGAACTGGTCTTTGTGCTTAGAAAGTGGGGAGACATGTCGGCCCAAAATTCGCCTCGGTTATGTTGTTGAAAAAGTCTACGAAGGGGGAGCATATCAGCTGATCGACAAAGAGAGAGACCCATGCCTCCAATAAATGGAAGATATCTGAAGAAATAAATATTATGAGCAATGGAAGGATATTATAAAAAAAGATAAAAATAGGGGGGAAAAAAAGGTCCTGTCCTACTTCAATAAACTCGAAACCATAGGTGTGTGTATCAGCCTTAATAATGAACAGATAGGGTACATCAACACGTTCCTTCAAGAAATTGAAAAGTAAACAAAGATAGCAAAGCAATTTACTACTCAAAGTATATATAAGCCAACACAAAATCTCAACACTAAAAAAAAAATAAGTACTCAAAGTAGAAAATAGCCCTAGCAGTATAAGAAAAACCTGAAAATCAAAACTCTTTGTAAGATGCAGAAATCTGAAGTTGAAAAGTCAATGTTTGATTTCCTATATAATCCTTAGACTCAGAATCAATAAGCCCTAATCACTATACCAGAAGAATGGGAATTAACACTGCTCATATGAAATTGCTAACCTGGAGGAATATAAGAGGCCAAAATCAGCCTAGTAATAGAAGAATTATGGCTTAGATCTTAAAACAAGAACAGATAGATCTTATAGTAATTCAAGAAAGCAAAAAACAACATTTTGACTCGAAAATACTTCAGACCATCTCTACTTCTATAACTCAATGGTTTTGCCTTCCATCAGTTGGTAAAGCTGGTGGCATATTGGTAGGATGTAATGATGCGTTATAACCAATAGTAGATGTTTGGATTCACATGTACTCACTCACAAAGCATCAAAGTGATGGTTTGAAGTGGGCTTAACCATGTGTGTATGCACCTAAAAACACTGCATTTCAAAAACTGTGTTGGAAATAAATAAGAAAAATTATAAGGTTGTGGGGAATCGAAAGAGCTCAGGATGGTTCATAATGAAATCTGTGCTCTATGGGCATGGCTTCACCCTCGCATCACACTAAAAGGAAACTAATAGAACCAATCGAAATTCTTATCTTTCTTATTCTTGCTGTAAGATATAGCAATATGTGATTAGCAACCCACACAAGACTAGATACATTAAGCCATGGCATAATTATTACTACGGCAGTTGAGCTTTACTGCTTAGGAAGTAGTGCTTGACATCTACCGCTACGAGCTGTCGTATAGAAATCTATATTAAATGAGGTATACTGTTGAATGGCTCTGTTCTGAGCACCCTGAAAACCAATAGCATGACAGTAATTATTGTAGAAATCGATTAGCTCATTAAGTGATTGATCCCACTTCTTTTTAGAAGCTATACTTCAACAACTCAGGACACTGAGCATACTGGATAAAGCATTCCAATCGAATAGGTTGTACCTCTGATATTTGACTACTCTCACACTTATTGTAAACCTGACCATATGTCGTGAATATACCATTTGAAAGGTTCCATTCATATAGCTCTGAAAGAACATCTTCTTTGAGTGAAATGAAGAGATTTTGAATAATCAAAGTGTTGATTAGAAGCAAGGGATGCACTATACTTTGAAAGGCATCAACATATATCTCAGGCAATTCGTGAGCATAAGCTATAGGTGCAATGAAGCAATCATGAACTGAGTATAAGCGAATACCTTTTGAGGTTGCTATATCAAATACATAACAAGCAATAGAAGCGTCTTTTTGGTGAATGTAATTAGCAAAGGTGGATCGCTTTGTTTTACTCGAATCCCCTTTTAATAGTAGGGCTATCCATGGAGATTCTAGATATTTGTTTTTTGGTTTTATTATAGATTGGAGTTGTGACTTTTTCTTTCATACTTCATATAGTCTTGGATTGTGGTTATACGCTCACCATGATACCTAACTGTTTTTTTGCAATTTCCCTCTGACCCGTCCGTCATTGAGTTGACATCCGAAGCAAAGACCCTCACTCTTTTTCAACACTAGCTAGGTCTTCCACCCCAAGCAACGTGCTTTGATGTCCGCTACTCGCCTTTTTCGCTACTCCCAACTATGTAGTCTAAAGACTTCTGTGGCTGCACCCCGCTTTGTGCACAGGCATGGTTGAGTTGCGGTACTTTCCATAAAAACTGTTTTATTGCTTTTAGTTGATGGAGAAAGAAACTGTCCAGCACTTTATCTATATTTCCTAGAACCTTGCTAGTTGACTATCTACCGGGTTCATGTTGTGTAAATTTTGGCATGCCGTACCCCCACTTGGAAGATAGTTTGGAATGCATGCTAATTTGGTGAGATTTCCCTTTTTGGTTTTTATGTTAGAAAGTTTTTATGCAAAATTAAGAATAAGTTGTATCTGGAAAAATTCATTGGTAATTTCTCTTTTAGATTTTTCTCAGAGTGCTGGAATGCAAGCCTTTGATTAAATTGTACCTACGTTGCTGCGTGCTAACGAAGATGATGAGACCTCTGACACGGCACTTGAAGGCCTTCAAAATATTCTCAGGTTCTTGCTAATTTAGCTTATTTTTTACCTTATTCAAATTCCATTGTTGGTTATTAAAAAAAAAATTAGGTTATCCGAGTCTAAAAAAAGGATTGTTTTTTTTGGATTTGTACGTTGTTGTAACTGGAGCCTTGTTAGAGAATCTTCTTATCACTGTTGGCTATAAAGGAAGATGACATCACCATCACGCCCAACCCGAACCAATCCGCACCCCCCTCTTCCTCTCCCAGTAGGCCTACTTCACTGCAATCCGAAGCCCTTAAAGGTTGCCCAAGCTACCCACATTCATCAGCTGCTGACCAAGCAAGTGCTCCTCCTTCATAAAGTACCTTTGGAAGAAGAAGACAAGAGGAACATAGGAAACCATAAATAAGCCAAGTTCCCGAGCCAGGTATACTGGATTATTCTCCAGAACGCAGTACAGAGATTGCTTTGCTAAGGAAGGACTCGAATGAGATTTTCTACTAGAAAAGTATAAGGCGCGCAGCGAGTGAGGTGCCTATAGCTTGTTTCCGTTGTTGAAGAAAGTCTTAATATTAAGTGGAAAAAGGAAATTTATGTTGAGTGAAAGTTGAATTCAACTTTGAAAGCTCGGTCTTTGCTCGATATTTATTCATCTTATTCATCAGTAGGCAGCTAGGATTTTGGTTTGGGTAATGCGCGTTCGTGATGAAAGCGTTGGTTGTTGGGTTCGAATCAGTCTGGTGGGATAAAATGTTGACCGAAAGGAGAGAGCAGATCCGAGCAAGAAATACCATAAAAACGAATAGAAAAAGAGAATAAAAACAAATAGAAAAAGAGAAGATCACATAAAATAAGAGACTTATGTAGCTTTCACTAAAGAAACCAAAGCGAGAGCTTTCTGAAACTGGTGGAGGTCTGACCCAAGATTTTAGAAATCATATGCTGCTTGCAAAGGCAAACTATACGGAAGGGGGAAAGATAATACAAAAAGGTTTCTAAGCCACTCCCTCAGTCTTGCTAGGATAAATACTACTCCTTTTAGTTCAGGCTAAGGGTATCTTTTCTTTCCTTGTCACCTGCCATAACTACCTCCGAGTCCTACAAATAGGCTATTCTACTTTAGCGGGTTATGTGTAGGCAATTCACCCATATCTTTGCCAACCAGGAAGGAAGGCAGGCAGAGACTGCACCTTCTAATAAGACTACTGTCGATTTACGATTGAAGGGGCTCCACCAGGTGTCTTAGGTTGTTATGCCCGGTTGTTTTCTTCCGTAGTTCTTTCTTCTGTAACTATGAAGGAGCCGGCTGTTGTTTTCGCCTCTTATTAAAAAAGTACTTTCCCACCCACTTTCAAAAAGTTTGGTCAATTTCTTCTTTGGCCGGGCATGGGGCAATGATCGCTTGTGGATCTGCTTAAGGTGTTGTGTTAACTAGATTCGTAATGTTCCTCCTCTGTTTCACTTGAAAGTGTTTCGATTCATCAATAGAATAATAGGGGGCCAACACATAGGAAGTTATTTCTTGGAAAGCCATCGTCTAGCTGGGAAGCATTAATAAGTTCTATTTTCGGAACAATTGAAAGGAAACAACAGTTTTTTTGTTTTGTAGATGGTGTAATTAATTATTTGCAATGTTCTGTCTTACTGCATCTTGATGTTGTGTAGTCGTGATCAGAACTGGTAATAATGTTATTTATGGTTGTATTTAGAACCATACTGGTTAGGCTTGATCTAGAAAAATCCTTTGACTCCTGCTTAGCGCCCTTCACCCTTGTCTTGGCTAGTAATAGGACAACTAAAGAAAGGTTTTTATCTATTTATTACTAGTTGTATATTTCATTATTCTGATAAAATAAAATTTCCTGCCGGGAGCATTCCTTTTTTCTATTTTCTTTCCTTCTATCAGCCCAGTCCAGTGTAGGCTTGTGTGTCCAAGGAAGCATGCCTTTCAGTCTCTAAATATCTTCTCTACTCTTATGCCCGGTTCCTAAGTGGTATAATCCAATCTAGCTCTAGTCCTGTTATCCAGCAAACAAGTTCGGGAATACCTACTTCTCACATCTCGTTATCCTTACTCTTTTATTTTCTCATCTCTCCTGCCATCGATCGTCCAGAGGGTCGTTTCGGGCGAGCTAAAACATTCCGTAAAAACTCACCCCATCCGTGGCTCAACAAGCTTCTCTACCTTTCGCTTCCTCTACCTTACGAACGAGAAGGAAGTGCCAGTTTGAATACAGAAAGTCTCAATCCCTCAGTATCCTTCCGTGCGCCGGGTTTAGTTTAAGCAGCCATCTTGGATGCCTTTATGTCATTCCAGCCTCTCCCCCAGCTATTCTTTATTTATTAGATTTACCTCCATAAAAGAAAGGGATTTCCCCGTATAGATCAAATAGCAAAGCGGTCCAATATCCTACCAGCAATCTCTAATTATGGTTCTTTTGAATCTCCCGGGTGACTCCCTAGCTCTCAAGCGTTTCAATATCCAAATCTCAAGAGAAATCATTCGTCGGGATGCAAGCTTGTAAGGAAAGCCTATTCTCCCTGACCAGTCATCTTGTACGCTAAGAGACCCTTGCTGCATCTGAGGACCACCGCCAGAGAGCGAGTTGGAAGGTAGCCTCACCATCTGACTCACTAAAGAGTCAACTTGCGCCAAGCAGGCTTGGAGATTTCCGAGCGCCGCATGAACGTCTTGTGTAGACGCCATCTAATCCCGGCCCACTGAGTTGGGCTATTCTTGAAATAACGGTGACGAGTTTAGACGAAGAAAGCAAAGTAGAATAACCCGGCCCTTGTTTAAAGATAAAAAAAAGAAAATCTTGAATATCCGATGATTGGAATTTAGGTTTGTTCATACCAATACCGACATAAAAAACTTGTGCTCATACCTACCAGATAGAAGCTAACCTGTAGTAAACCACTGACTTGTGCACGTTTGCCAATTAAGCAGCAGTTACAATCTCAGACCCTGTGGCCTTTCCAAACTTTCCATAAGCAATATTGGCCGAATTGTGTTGTTGAAGAGAGCGAGCAGGTTCCTCCCTCCCATTTGTTGCCTCAGCCACCTCACCGACCCCAATGTTCTTTTTCGTTGTCAGATCCCAGAAATTTGGTAAAAAGTAACTTTAAGCATTACTCTTGAAATATTGAAATGCTCTGTAAGCTAGCCCAACCCGCTTCTAACTTTGGCACATCCAAAACACTTTTTAAGAAAAATTCTGTACCATCATCACTGCTCACTTCCTTTTTTCGTTCTTGAGAAAATTACTACTACTACGCAAAGATATTTGGTAACTCGATGAGTTCCTTTGACTTCTGCAAGTGGAAGTTCTTACTCTATTACAAATCGAGGCGAGGAGGGAAATTTCTTATTATTTTTTCTTTAGAATTTTAAAGAAAAGCAATTGTCTTTGGGGAAAATGAGTTGGGCCTTCCAGGTTTTCCCCCATAGAGAGAGATTAAAAACTTTAGAGTTGTTATAACTGTGGAAGAAAACAAACACCACATAATGCATGTGTCGCCGATGGCTAGTGAGTGGTTTAGGTGTTCCCGGATTGGCCTATCAGTTGGCAGCTCGATGAGAAGTTTGGTGAGCGTGCGATGTGCTGATTATTATAGGTATCCCGATGGATTCGGCAAAGAGTGTGAGGCCCGTGTTGCCGGGAGATTCTAGAATCGAGTCCACAAATCAATGCTGTTTATGGGCAGTGGGATCGGGTCGTCTTCCTTTGTGAGTCGGCGCATATGAGGTCTTGACGGGGCAAGGGCCTTTGTTGATGATTTGGAGGAGATCTCCCGAAAAGTCTTTAGTGCTCATTAAAGGTGATTGCCTACCCACCGGATGCTCTTGAAACTCACTCCACTCGTTCATGAATGATCGATGGCCTTGGCTATAAAGAGCTCTTTTCGGGCTAGATAGAGCTTCGAAAGAAACATCTCTTTTCTTCAGTCAGGTATGAACAAGAGAAAGAGGGAAAGAAGCCTTTTTTCATATGATATTAAACCCTTAAATGTTCTAAAAAGCCTAAAAAAGGCTCTCAAAAAGTAGTTAGGAGTATCCCTCCCAAACTCACACCCGGAAAAGAATCTTCTATGCCGGGCTTCCTGACTAGCTAGCTTTTTGGCAACTACCTTAATCACTCTACTGACAAGGAATCCGGTTTAGGATGGACATACTTTAGGACTCTTGCGCATAGGCTTACCACTAGATTGGAAATGTCCTGTACCGACATCGTATACTTTCAATCGATCCCAAACCAGCCACTATGTTCTAGGGGAAGGCGAAGATTCGATGTTTTAGGTGTGGAGAAAAGGGACATTTTGCAAAGGAGTGTCGTAATGCGAAGGTGTGTTTCGCTTGCAAAGGCACAGGGCATATAGCTCGTGACTGTGCCAAAAGGAAGGAGAGAGAAAAGAGTAAGAGTGAAATCCCTTAAATTACAACAATGGCGGCACCCAAAGTTCGAGTGCAAAAGATCTCCGCCTCCGAAGAATCCATCGATCTGGAGAAATGGGTGAAGCGGTGTGTTGTGCTAAGAGCTGAGGCTGAGATCTCGGCAAGGGAGATCGAGGATGAACTCAAAGTCCTTTACCCTAACTGGACTTACTTGGGTTGCTAGGGTTTTGGGTTAAAGGCGGTTCCTAGTGGAGGGAGAGGCTTATTGGAAGAAGAAGGTGTTGAGTGAAGGGCTGATTACGATTGGTGAGGTGAATCTGGCAGTGCTCAAACCTGAAGAGGAGGTGGAGATAACTGGACATCCTTTGACGAAAATAGAAATCCGCCTCATTTGCCTCTCTGTATGTGGGACGAGAAGCAGGTAAAACAGGTTGTTTCTCGCTTTGGCGATGTTCGAGGTTTTCCTCCCTGTTCATTTCAGATACAAGCTCATTCCATCCAAGTCTTTCGCACGCTCGTCAAACTTGCCGGAGGAAATGGGATTCGAACCCATGATACAATCTTATTGTATGTTGATTTAGCAAACCAATGCCTTAAGCCACTCAGCCATACCTCCAAGTTTTTTTCTTTATGTGAATTGGGATATATATTTTTTCAGTTAAATAAGTTAGTAAGCTTGTTTTTTGCTTTACCTCTTTTTTACTGTGAGGCTCCTTTTTTCTTTCCGTGCTCTCTGGGCTCGCAATGTGATGTGACCGCAGGCAGCATGACCAAGGTATGAGGGCCACGACGAGGAAGAGGTGAGGAATGGGCCGAGGAAGCATGCCCAGTAGTTCGAACTAGAGCAGCCCTGGCACTCTATAAGTCAGTCCGTGTCGTCAGTAGTCAAATCTTGGTTGTCTTACCGGTAGGTGTCTTACCGGTATATACATTATAGATAGGCTCGCTGGCTCCAACGAAGGCAAGGAGCGGTAGGTGCTTGAGAATCAATCCGCGGCTCATCTCATTCTCCTACGTCAAGGCTCTTTCTATGGGCTCTCGTTAGTGAGCTGTATTTAGTAGTGAGTGACCTCTCTTTGCTCGCCTACCTACGCGCGCACCTCACATTCAGTCTATCTATGATATTAGTTTCCACAAGAAAGAATCTATTGCGTGCGGGTGCTTATTATTATATATAATAAAATATTCGAAGCAAAATAAAGACATAAGGTAAAGAAGAAAGGGCAAGGGGGACCAACGTGAGGAGCTTGGTGTGGAACAAAAAGAAGGTGCCTCTTGAAGAGGACGGGGCTACATACAGCAGTAGTAGTTTCACTGGATGGAAAGTGAAACTAGCAGAGTGAAGACAAAAGAAGCAAGCCTCGTCTTTATTTCTAAGAGCTGATTTCCATCTTATCGCTCGTCGGGAAGGAGTTGAGGTGAGGGAAGAAAGACTGCTGTCTGGGTATCATCATCCTAAGACTTTAACTAGCTAGCAAGTGGATCTCAAAGAGGAATAAATTTTTCTGCGGAGACACTCGACTTGCTTTTCACTTCTCTTTTCCCGCTTTTCTTGCTTTAACGATCAGTGCAAAGTCGGCCTGCATTTGTCGGATTAGACTTCTTTATTTATCCGAAAAGACCTTCTGAGACTTGGCTTTTTTTCGTCGTGATGTCTTGGTAGTGGTTTCTTCTCTCGACTGACTATATCGCGTGAGCTACTCTCTCCACTTCTTGGAGAAGGCTTTTCTTGGCTTAAGGGCTTTGGACTTTGAACCTCGCACCTCAAAAGGGACTCAAAGAACTGCCAGTTCGTGAACTCGATTTTGGTGACTGGCCCCGAGTCGCTACCGACAGAAAGCTCCTGCCGCTCTGATAACTGCGCTCGCATACTCGTGTATAAACTCTCCGAGTCTGGCAACACTACATTCTAAATATACCACAATGATGATGCTTCATAAAAGACAACATGCGGCGAGACGTATGCTTTATTGGAGGTGGCATCAACACATCCCCACCCTTTCTTCTGCTCAATCAACCCGCTCAGATAGACAGAACTTGTTCCGATGGTTGAGTTTACGACTGACCCGAGTAAGAGCAATCCCTCGACTAAATTAACTTGCTATACCAGCCTCCCATAGATTCTCCTATTGGGAGAGTTCACACAACCGAATCCGCTTTTAGATATACTAGTGATAGAGCTATTTAAATCCAAAATGAAGCAGTGGCGCTTCCTGAAATAAGCTTAAATCGGTATTAGAAGATTTTAGTATATTTTCTTTTTTTATTGAATGAATAGGTTTGACTGACAATGCGCAATAGTCTAAGAAAGTAATAAAGGGATAACTTACATGAAATTGTCCCTTCGATCTACTTTCCTAAAACCTACCTATATTTAGACTTATTTGAAACTCCCAATCCAAGCATGTCTAAATCAGGAAAAAACAACTTTAGTTTACTTGTTGAAATTTCATTTCGTTTTCAGTTAGCTGAGCAAACTACTTCCTTTTCTTCTTAAAAAGCACATATAAGGGCATTGATGGCTTTGGTAACCGAGACGCTACGCGCCTCAATTAAAAAATCCCAATTTAATCTATCAAAAGCTTTCTCTAAATCTATTTTAAATAAAATACCTTTAGACTTGTTTTTCTTTACCTGAAATGAGACTTCTCGTGCTGTAACAATATTCTCAAATAAAACTCTACCAGGTATATATGCTGTCTGAGATTCATTTACTAAATCATTCATATGACTTGCTAATCTATTAGAGAGTAATTTTTTAGTATTTTAAAACTACAATTTATCAAACTTATAGGTCTAATTTGTTTAAAAGTCTTAGCCTATTTTGTTTTAGGGATTAAACATATACAAGCATGATTCAATTTTTTCAAATCTAATATATGCTGGTAAAAGCTATTAACTAATAAAAGAAGATACTCTTTTATGTTTTACCAAAACTTTTTAGAAAATAGAAATGACATACCATCAGGGCCAGGTGCCTTAGATAGGTTAGATTGAAAAACTACTTCGTTATTTTAATTTTAAGAAAAGGGTAATTCCAGCAATGCTGCTTGTTCATTTGAAAGTTTATTTTTATTCATCCATAAGTCTTTCTGTAAGGAAATAAGCCTATCCTCTCTATCCCCTATAAGATTTTAAAAAATATTCTGTAACATGATTTTGTAAAATCTAAGGATCAATTTCTAAAGAAAAAATCAAGTTCTTTCTTCTTCTATTATTTGCAACAGAATGAAAATCTTTGGTATTAACATCACCTGAAGCCATTGTAATCTAGATCTCTGAGCCCAATAAATTTCTTCTTCGTCATAAATTTTATCTAATTCAAATTTCAAAAAATCACTCCATTTCTCTAGAGATGCTTTCTAGCTACAGACTCTGCTTTTTTTACATAGTCTGTGCTTTCCTAGAGGAATTTTACTCTTCTGGTATACAATTCCTTAAAAGAAAGTACTATTGTTAAGTCCGCCCAGTGCTCTTTCTTTACTTAATGACGAAAAGCGTTAACTTTGTAGTGGTACTAAAGTAGTAGTGTAATTTGCTAATTTTACTATAAGACGTAAGTCGTCCATTGGTTAAATGACCGATCTGCCTACGATCTCTTGTTAGGAAGTAGGACATGCATTCTTTTCTATTTTGATAATAGTAGTAAAGAGCGTTCTTCTGCTGTAGAAGCAAAACGGAGGCCGCTAAGGAGACTTATTCTTCTTCTTTCTCGCAAGCAATAAAATAAAAATAATAGATTAGCGCAGCCCTTCTCGCTACGCCCCTTCCTTCTTTGTAGTCAGAAAAGTGCTCGAAACTCCCTTAAGCTTTCCTTGTTGTGCCCAGTGAGTAACTACTAATGTTACGAACAAAGGAAGCCCTGGTCTCTCTTCCTTCCCAAGAAAGAAGTGTTTCACGTTCCATACGAAAGAAAGGGAGAAAAACCAATAGAATAGTAAGAAAGCAGATCTGCCAATCATAACCTACGAAGTTTGTATCCATATCCAAAATAGGATGGACAAAAGACCGAATGGTAAGAAAAAACCTACTTGTTAGAAGGGCGGCCAAGCACTATATATATGAAAGAAACGAGGGGAGCTTTAGATCGACCTGGGGCAAAGAAAGCCAGCGCTGCTCTCTCTTTCTTGAATGCGAATAAATAGCCTACTCTACCATGAGAATGGGAATTTGCCAACTAACCTGAAGGAAGAGATGGGAAGAAACTTGCCTGCAGCTCACCCGCCTCTTTCAAGTATTAATTAGCCTGCAGCTCGCTCCCCCGAAAAAGCTAGACGCGCAGCGAAGGAGCCTACCTAATGAATCAAGTATTGCTTAAATAAGTATAAGCTTCGAAAGAAGAGTCAGCAGAACAGTTTGTCTTCTCTTTTTATATCCCAGTTGAAGTCTCTTTCTTTTCTCTCCTTCTTCTCTACCAACAACCCTAGCTTACCTTATTTGCTTGGCCAGTGGTATTTTGTCAGTCTCTCGTGCGGTTTACCAGGTTGACCGGAAGCTCACCTAGTATTCTTTTTTATGGTGTAAGAAGTATGCAGGGGATCGTTTTATAGTTTTCATCTGGTAGGTCTTCTTACTTATGATGCCTGGAACTTTAACTAGAACTGGGCATTCCTCAACCGAAACAATTAGAGAACTAGTTATTCCCCCGGGACACGAACTTACATGAAACTAAACTTTGAAAACAAGTGGACTTTCGTTAGGGATCCGCTCTTTAACTTAACGAAGTGGACAAAAAATGCATTTCAGTAGATTCGCTAAGGCAGGCCATCCAGAGGGCCATCAGATAGGGGGGGAAGGACCAGAGTAAATGCAATTTCAAGTTGCTTGCAAGATAATGCAAGATAATAGTATTCATTTTCTCTAGAAATTCTTTAAACTTCATGTTATGAACATTGGGTAATGAGAGGGGCAAGGGATAGATTATTTCCGACAGAAGACCATAAAAATGAAACAGAGAATCATAGGAACAGCAGTAAATACACCAAATTGGATGAGAATTTTAGTGTTCAAGGCAGCATTCAAATAGGTGTTTCTTCTTGGCCCGATCTTCAAATTGAGCACTTACATAAGGCGTCACTCGTGATGCTTTTAGTAGTTAATTTGGACCTCATCAGCTACTTGTCCCAAAGAGTACATCTTCCAAACATGAGAATAAGGCGCGCAGCGGGAAGGTCCAATAGAAAAATAGTGGAAAAATGCTTCGTTGATGAATTTGTCTGCACGTCAACATTATAATATACAATTAAAGTGTTTGAGTCTAATCGGTGACCGAGAATTATATCTATTTATTTTTATCCTTGGTGATCTTGAATCTCCAGCTCTTGATATGTGGGCTTACGTTGATGAGTGTATATCAACCCCTTTCTATCTGTCTATATTAGATGACTCATATTGAGTTTATTCTATATATATTTGGTATTAGCATATATTTTCTGGGTAAAATAAAATTTATACTTGAACTGATTAGCTCAGTAACAGTCCTAGCAGGTAACCCTTTTCCATTTTTATATATCATGTTTAACAATTCATTAACCACCACCATCAAAGGAGCAACAAAGATCTTACTTTAGATGCTAGACTGGTACAAAACCATTATTTAGAAACCCATATTTGATTACAACAAAAGGGCAATCTATTTATATCCAAGTTAAAGTCCTCAATCAGAATTTATTCCCATGTGGCTGTTTGTTTAATTGACTACTAAATGTTTGTACTTATTCCATGAAGTAGAAAAACTTAATTAATAAAAAGTTCCACTAACTGAATTGGAATTCATCCTCAATTCAGTATCTTCTGTAACTAAACATGCGTTTAACTACATATTCATAAGTCCACATACATAAATTGGACATGTTCTCATAAGTTACCCACGGTAAGAGATGAAAAATAGATCCTTTTTTTCCTATCGGTAGAGCATGAGCTCACGCTCCATTTCCAACTCATCAATCAGTCTTCTAGAAGTCAGTCATCTATCAGCTGACTTCGACCCCACAGAATCTCGTTATTACTCGAGCAAGAGAATATAGCGATGTGGTTAACTAAGAGATCTGATCCGCCAATTGTTGAATCAGGAGAGAGGGAACCTATCTAATGTCGCCGAAGCACTGGTCTTTTATCAAGAATGGGATAACTTTCTGCACCTACCTCATTTCAAACATCTCGATCCCCCTTCTTTTTAGCTGGAACCTCTTCCCATGGAACCGAATGAAGAGGCAGGCCCGACCACTGACTGAGTCCGGAACCACACTGGACGCTCTATTCTCTATGGTCTAGGGGCAAGCAAAACAAGGAAGGGTTTATGTATACACGGATAGGCATTCACAAGTTTCAAAAGAGATAGGCAAGGAAGGGTAAACTGGATAGCCAAGTTCAATGACTGAGAAGTAGAGGGCTAGCACGAGCTGTTACCATTGCCAAGAACGAGTGCATTCTATACCTATCGATCGACTCTTTTTAGACGGAAGATCCGAGAGGAGTATGAAAAAATCTCAGTACCCGGCACCAGCTTCTCTTCTCTTTTGAGGACCGGAGGGAAGCCAGTATACTTATACCTTTAATATTAGATAGAAGAAGGAAATTTATCACTTTAACAATGCGCGATGAGACTAGATGCCTTCGAAGGTTAGATTTTGAGTTAGAAACATTGAAAAGTTTCTTTATGCAAAGGAATCTTCTTTTGATAGAAAACGAAACACTGCTAAAGATTTGCTTCCTTTACTGCTTATGCTAGAATGCATATGTACCCATTGAAGAGAGCTACTACACCGAGACTGACGGAGTGGCAAAATCCACTACCTACCTTAAGAATACGTAAAAAATACTGAATTAGATAAGTTTCAATTTGAGTAGAAGTTGCGTAGCAAGTAAGATTCATCGCGACAAAAAGCTATGGGTGTGTGGGTCAAAGGAAAAGACAATCGTTGGTGCTGTTACCAAAGAATGGTTTTTTCCACAATACCTTGTCCAGAAGCATCAATGGAAATGTAGAACGTGTCTTCAGCGTTGATAAAAAAAACAGTAAAAAGAATAGCCTCCAAAAAGATAAAGAGATCCTTGATCAAAATACTGGCTTATGGGTGGTTGATACTCTACCATTGCATAACAAGAAACTTCACGGTCTATGGACAGCCGAATACTTCTCTAGGCCTGTTTAGGAGTATAGATCTTCTACGAACACTTCATTCTGAGATTCAAGCAAGATCATGCCAGATACGAATGGTTATAAGGCAGATTAGAGTGCCAACCTATAAGATAGTGAAACCCCATACCAAGAATATCGTCTCTCAGTTATTTGTTTTCTGGGTAGTAATTCCATTGGTTCAGCTCTTCCTCTTTTTCCATGCTCACCCATCCAATTCTAATTTGCTAGAGTCAAGGCTCATATCAAAGGGTTCTTCTTATTACTTAGCACCTCTCCCCCCAGTTCGAGAAAGTTCACTGGAACTCGCTTTCCAATCATGGTATAGTATAGGCCACCGCAGAGCATCATCTCCTTGTAAAAGTCCACAGATCCAATGAGATCTCTCTTTTTCCCAAATTAGCGCATAGACCAGTTCTATGACAATGACCGCATCACTAGCCAATATAGCAAGTTTGGAACCCTAGTTTCTAACGACACGGGAGGGACCCACGTTTCAGTGAGTGTTCCAGCACTTAGGAATAGGCCCGGTTCAAGGTGTAACTTTGAATCCTATGTTCACCCAAAAACAATCTCTTCTTCTTTCGCTACGCGCCTCTCTCTCTGTGAATGAACAATTTCCCCACATTTCTCTATCAGCTACTTCGCTCTTGGTTTGAGCTGCTCAAACAAACCAACGGAACGAATTTTTTTATACTGGATTCTCTTTGACCTTCCCTCTATCGTCAGCTTTGTAAAGAAATTGCTTATCGCTATAAGGTTACCTCGTTTCCTCGCTAAATTGAAAGAAAGCTACTTTTACTAGTAACCTTCAATGTTCCTTTGGAGGCAGTTATGCTCAATTGGACCTTGTTTCTTTGTTGAAATGAATCGCTATTATCGCTTTTCTTTGCTTTCGACATGTGCCTATGCGAATGACTTTAGTAGCTTTCTTCGTAAAATCAGTTATTCTTGAACTAGCATTTTGTGCATAGCATAATTTTGCGTTAACGAGCATTGGCTGCCGCATGATAAGTTATCGCTTTAACAACTCATAGCGTTGTTTCTAGGTGTTCGTGAGGAAGAAAAGATAGATCAATTGAAAACAGGATTTCCCGTTCCTAGATTGGACTTATTGCATTCCCGAGCTTTTGCAACTAATAGCTCAGAAGAAGCAGTTCAGTGATAAGACAACTAGCCTAATAAACAGTGACATAAGAAGTGAGGAATGAATGCAAGAAAGACGAAGACGGGCATTTTCATTTTGGATTTCTCTAACTTATTTGTAGGAAGGGGGGCCCTTACTTTGGAAAGGGCTTCCCTCTGTGCGATCTCGTGTGCGCTGCCTGCTACGCCTTCAGATAGCATAAATTATTATTATGACCGTCCGCACTTCATTGATCCAAAATAGTGTACTGGCCCAGCCGCCTACTACTTCTAAAGAGGGGCTGAGGCAATACCGCTCTGGGAGCTCGAGACGCTTCGAACCGCCACTTCACTATCAACGGTGAGTTGCGTTCCAGCCGGAGAAAGCGTGGTTTTAGGCCTTGGTCTCTTTTATCTCTCCCGCTACTCCTCCTGTCCCGTGAATCGCTTGACTTCGGTTCTTCGCCCAGGTGCTACTCTCATCTGCCTCGGCTGTAACTCAACTGTCCTATTGCTTTCCTGTACAAGCTGCTGCTCAACTATTCGAAATTCTGGTTGGAACGAGACTTCAACTTCAAGTAAGAAAGTAAGAAGCTAGCAAGGGTTGGCATTCCACGGAAGAAAGTAATCATTCCAGCTGTCGAAGCTGTAATACCTATTACCTAATTTCTGACTCGCCTAGCCGGGTCGGATACCAAGAAGTCATCAATATCTTTCTTTCCTGTCCCTTTTCCAATACTGTAAAAGCTGCTTTCCAAGTAGTCTGTCTATTCGTTTAATGCTACTTGTTTAAGACTAGTTTTCTACTTCAATATTCTATATCACGGGTCAGGGGCTGTAACACCTATTCCTGCTGTCCACCTGGGGGATTTCTTTCCTTGTTCTAGTCCTTCCTGTCCTGGTCAACTAGTGCGATCCATCGAGAAAGGCTCTTTGTTTTTTTAAGACAAGTTCGAATGAAAGAGAGTAACTCGACCTATTTCACTATGAGCCATTTGTTTCGTGGCTTGTAACTCTACTTCAATCAATGCCTCCCTGCCTCATCTATTCTCATTTCTTGCTTTTCATTAGTCGATAGCTGTTGCTGTAAATGATGTCCAACTATTCGCAAGGGCCAACTTGATCCTCTTCCCTAGGAGAGCCGCCGACTCCAACTATCGTCCATGTACGATCCATACCAGATCTGACCTACTGCCCCATCCTACCTCCTCTACGTTTTTGACAGCCCATCTTTTTGTCTTTTGTCTCAGTAGAGTCTTTTTATTTCCGTCCCCCATTACTTAGTTCCAGTTAGCCACCGGTCAGGTACAAGATACTATCATTACCGCCTGGGACAATTAGACATCCAACCCGTAATCGAAACGACCCAATTGCAAGAGCGGAGCTCTACAAACTGAGCTATATCTCCCCGAGTGGAGTATGCATGAAAGAATAAGATGCTTCTTTTATTCTTTTCCCTGGGCTGGGTCATCCTGGATTTGAACCAGAGACCTCGCCCGTGAAGTAAATCATTGCACCTACGATCCAATCAATTGGGAGAGAGAAAATCCAAAGATTCCTTCTCGGGAGCGATTCATCCTTCCCAAACGCAGCATAATATTCTCCCTTGTACTGCGCTCTTCAAGTGAATGTGCTTCTTCCCTCGTCTCCCTTACCATGGGAAATCTTTGGTAAATCACTCCGATGGGAAGAAAAAAGAAGGCGTTAAGAAACCCTCCTAACCCTAGACACTCTAAGATCTTTTTTTTGTTCCAAAAAAGCTGTTTTTTAAGAAGCTCAAATAGAAAGCTTCTCCTATCCGTATGGTTCCTCCCCCATGCTATGTTGTAACATTGAAATTTCTCAACTTAACTACTCTTTCCAGTTCCATGTTTTTCCTTTACGACGAACCCAGGAAAGGTAAAATAAATATGATTTAATCTACAACCGACGAAGGTTTCTATAATATACCAGTACTCCCTTACAAATAGAAGATATATCTTCTATTTCGAGGCCGCCAAGGAACCACTAGCCAAAGCTTTTTTCTATCCCGTATACCGTGATCCACCCAGCCCCTACGGGACCTTTTTTCTAGCTTACCGCCTGAACTAAAGCTAGAAGTCGAACCAATTACCAACCGAAAGCTGAAGGTTTGATCTACGGTGCTCTCACTGGACTGACTGTACTTACTTACCTCACTAGCTAAACGTTTGGAACCTGGAGCGAGTACTGGAAGCCAGAAGGCTAATTCCCCTAAAACCTTCTTCGGTGGGAGAAGGTGTATTGAAAAAAAAAAGGGCCCCTAGCTATAAAGCAAAGCCCGGTGCTAGAAAGAAGGGGAAGATAGGAGTATAGCGCACAATGGTCCAGAATAGGAAGGGCGGCTCGGATAGGGAATAAGCATCGAGGTTTACCTGCTCAGATATAGACATGCAGCTCTGCCTATGCAATATAGAATTCAATGCGGTCCTAACTAAAGAAAAAGAATAGCAAAGAAGGAAGAGAAAGAATAGTAGCACAGATAGATAGGTCGACTTCTAAATATATATAGAATAGGAATGTGAAGTTTCTTTTATGTGGATGTACCAGTCGCCCAACCATAAATTGGCAAGATCGGTATCCAAAACTCGTAAATAGTGTATTTTTTCTTACATTTCAGTTACTCGTAAATCTTTTTTTCGTTTTGAAAACGGGCCTCATGAAGCTTCGACTGCTCCTCATGTGGCACTCGCAGTTTTGGTGTTCCGATGATGGTTGTTTTTTCTTCTTGGGGAACCAAAATTCTCTAAATTTTTTCTTCCCACAAAATAACTAAAATAGTGATTCTTAGGTCCCATATCCAGTAGTTGCGCAAGTTGTAGATTCTCCGAACTACCAGAAGTGATAATGTTGCTACGCCCTTATACAATTCAATTTTTTCACTTAGGTCTTTCCGAAGTACTATGACTAGTTCCCCGTTGGATAAAAAGAGCTCTCTTCTCTCCGGGCCAATATGCTTTAATAGATGATCGTAAGTCCTTCGTCTTTCTAGTTTTATATCTAGTTATCTTCTTTCTTTATAGTATCACGTTATCTATGCACGAGTTTCTAGATAGAGAGAGATTGCATGCGTAAATTTATTGGGATCATCGGAGGATGATGGGAATAATTAAGCATGAATTTGGAAATGCACACGAAATGTCTATAAATGAATTCTCTCATTATTTCTTTTTTCTGGGTCTTTTCGTTGCATTCACTTACAACAAGAAACAACCTCCAGCGTTTGGTGCAACACCTGCATTTTGGTGCATTCTTTTTCCTTTCCTTGGTCTTTTGTTCTGTCATATTTCAAATAACTTATCCAATTACAACGTATTAACCGCTAATGCACCTTTCTTTTATCAAATCTCAGGGACATGGTCTAATCATGAGGGTAGTATTTTATTATGGTGTTGGATCTCAAGTTTTTATGGATTCCTTCTTTCTTACCGGGGTCGACCCCAAAGCCATAATGTCTCAAAACTCAGAGGCGCGCAGCGAGAAACTTTTCTTTTGTCCTTTGTCTCGAACTTCGTGAAGAACTCCATTCTATCTCTCCAACAAAAAAGAGGAATTTCATCCCACCAGTTGTACACTTCCTTCGTTCGCTACGCCCTTGTGGATTCATCACTTCGTTCGCGGAGGATACACCCTTTTCACGGGCCAGCCCTTTTGAATGTACCGCTTTACCCTTTGAAGAAAAAGAGCTTTGCTCTTCTGGGCGCAGGGGACTCCCGTGGTTCGCGAGAAGGAAAAAGGACTAATTTTTTGTTGCATCTGGCACGAGATGAAAAAGGGAGAGCTTCGTTTATCGAGGAAAAGCGGATTGACGGAGCTCTTGGCATTGCTTTGTTTTTCTCTCTTTTCCTATTAGCGAGTTCCGATCCTTTTGTGCGAAATTTCTTCGTTTGTACCGAAGCGCTTGCAGAATTAAATCCTATTCTACAAGATCCTATATTAGCTATACATCCTCCTTGCATTTATGCCGGAGACGTCGCCAGTGCTATGGGCTTTAGCTTATGTAGATCAAAAATGATGAATGGGATTGTGGAACTCCACTCGCCCCCAATGCGGAAGGATGCCGCCGAAAAGAATGGAACGCTGCTTTGCTCTGCTGGATGCGTCGTATCCCATAAAAGAAGCTCGCTCTTGACTCGATCATTCAAACATTTTGTGGGTGGTGGTCTATTGTTGCATAGCAATAGAAGCCTGCTCATGCTGCTTCGGCGGCGTTTTTTTGCCCTCTCTTCGCTCTGGGCAGGAGCGCTAATAGACACGGGTAGGGAGCAGGCGAAGCGTGTTCTTCGTAATGGAAAGAAAGAGACCACTACTTCGCCTCTTTGTTGGACCGCCGGCGCGAACACCGTGGTCTCCGGCCGGGACCAGGAAGCAATTCGAATTTGGATCTTGACATGTTGGTTGTTTTTAACTGTAGGCATCTCGCTAGGAAGTTGGTGGGCTTATCATGAATTAGGTTGGGGTGGCTGGTGGTTTTGGGATCCCGTCGAAAATGCGTCTTTTATGCCTTGGGTATTAGCCACAGCTTGTATTCATTCAGTCATTCTACCCCTTCTTCATTCTTGGACCTTGCTTCTTAATATTTTGACTTTTCTATGCTGTGTCTTAGGAACCTTTTCAATACGGTCCGGATTGCTAGCTTCCGTTCATAGTTTTGCTACAGATGATACACGAGGAAAATTTTTATGGTGGTTCTTCCTTCTAATTACAGGCATATCTATGATTCTTTTCTACCAGATGAAGCGGCAGGCATCGGTCCGTAGAACCTATAAAAAAGATATGATTGTGGCGCGAAGTACTATTGTGCACTTACGTCACTCGGCTCGCGCGCAACCCTGCTCTCCCGTTATGTTATGGAAGAATTGAGCTTCTGGCTGGGTTGGTTATTAAGAGTCAGCAATTGGTTGCCGGATTTCGTCCCCTCCGTGGCACTTCGGAAGTAACTGTAGCGTGGCTGAATGTAGAGCAGTCCGCGACGGAAGCCTTTGATCAGTAAATTATTGAAAACGTTCGGCAGGTCCAAAATTATTGTATACCCACGAAGGAGCAAGCCAAAACGCGAATTCATTCACGCTTCGTCCTCCGCCCACCCCGCCTATAAAAGCGAGCGAAAGGAGCGAGCCTAGGAAACAGGTCTTTAGTCATTAATGGTCGGATTGCAACATGGGTACCTCCTTTTTTGGTATGCGTTGCGAACACTCTCATTTTTAGCGTCTCATCTTCTTTGGAGAAGCTCAAATAGAACGGATAGAGCAGATGGTCCAACTACAGAACTTCTTCTTTTTCATTACTTCCATGGTCGTGCTTTGTGGCACGGCAGCACCCCTACTATTGAAATGGTTTTTTAGTAGAGATGTTTCCACTGGTGCCTCTTTTTTCAATGGTACTCTAATTCCTATTCTTATCTCTTCATTCCCTTTTTTGGTCTATCTCCATTCCAGGAAATTCATACGCTCCATGGACAGAGCAAAAAGTGGAGTGTTGGTCAAAGCAAGCCGCCCTATTCTATTACCAGAAAAAATTGGTAGAAGCTCATCCGCTAGAAATGCTTTATTTTTTTTCGTTCCCCTTCTTCATTTCCTTCTTCTCGAATCCATGGGAGACTTTTCATATTTAGAATCTTTAAGTGGTCTGATCTGTTTACAATTCTTTCGTACTCTTTTCTCTTTACCACGCAATAGGTCAGCGGAGCGTGAGCGGGCGCGGAAAAGAAAAGGCCAAACACTTTGGCCGGAAGAGAATGAGCAAGGGCTCAACGAGTTGATTAATATCGAAAGAAGGGTCGATGGTTTGGGGCTTGTAGCTTCTCCCGGCTTCCCCTCGTCGAGTGGTGCTTCTTTGGGGGGTGTGCCACCTGAAATCGGGCTTGAAGCTCTCGCCTTACCAACGAGCCGACTGCTGATGGCTGTTGGTCACGACTACTACAAAAAAGTTCATATGAATATTCCTATTTCACATGTAGGAGCGTGCAGCTTTATGTTGGGTGTTCTTCTGTCTAATACGAATAAGATACAGTTCACTCAACAATTGCCTTTGGGTTCCGAACTCCATATGGGGAGGGAACGTTGTTGTTTGCGAGGTCTCGATCATTTACATGGACCCACTTCTCATTCCATTTGTGGTAATTTGATTATTTATAAACCGTCCCCAAGGTTCATTTTTGAACATGATGAATCACTTCGTGCCGACCTCTCGCCCATAAACTTTCCTGCCTCATATGAGAATGGAAAACTGGAACATTGTCTGCATCGGTGGATGAAGAATCACGAACATAAGAATTTCTGGTTTACCATGTTCCCAGAGAGAAGATACTTTTTTTCCATTCGAGAAACGAGGAGCACAACTGAAGTGGCTATACATACAAATCTATTTACGGATCTATATGCTCCGATTGGAACTGGAAGTTCAAGAACTGGCGGCTGGTATACTACCATAATGAAATTGCCTTTTATTTTTAGTATTCGGATAGGATTTATGTTGGCTTCATTGGGAGGCTCGCGTAGTTTGTTACGTCAGCTCCAAAAGGATAAGTTGCATTGGAATCGAGAAAGTTCCGTTCTCTTCATAATTGCATAAAAGGAAATCTACTATGAAAGAAATAGAAGATGAAAAAATTAAAGAAGTTCTCGTAGTAGATGTAATTAATAGATTTCATTAAATTATTATCTTAGTTAGTAAGTCACTATACCTAACATCTCTTTTTAGATAATCTTTACTTTTGCATTTTCTAAGTAACTTAAAAAAAAAAATAATCAAAACTACTAGAAAGGAGCCAAGATAGAGGCGTCCTATTGTTGACCCATTATTCTTTTCCTCAAAAAATTATTTTGTTGCATGTTATAAATTATTTCATCAAATATTTATTGGAATGCGTAGGCAAAGAACCAAGAGCTCTCAATTATGAGCATGCTTTGTGTTTGAAAATCCTATATGAACATGATATCATTAGCGGACCCCCTTAGTAAATCTTTGGAGGATAAAAATACAATTAAAGAAAAGGGGCAAGAACTAAAAACCCATTTCACTTGGACTGGAAATATCGAATGGGTCGCACGCACCAAGGATAGAACCAGGAGAGAAGGTAGCGAAACGTTTTCTTATAATTGATCTATTTTAACACATCCCATGGATTGCATCAATGAAATTAGTGGGAGAACGACGTTCCGAATTGCCTATTCTTTCAATATTTATGTTAAGTAGATGCCGAGGAAGGAGAAGCCAATGCCTTTGCTATTCCGGGCACAGAAGTCAAGTTGAGGAGAGTGAAGAAGATGATCCGGGTAGTTACATTTAAAGGAAAAAGGGTCAAAAAACTTACTGGCGTAAGAAAAAAGATAGTAGTATGGATACTACAAGTAAAAGGAGTGCAGAGCAAGCTACTACTAATTTAGGAAAAAACAAAAGAGCTATGCAGGAAACTTTAGTTACGATTACACTGGTAGGTGAGTAAACAGTAAATTATATACTGGTAAGGAAAAAAGAGATGATAGCAGACCAGTTAAAGAGATAGCCTTGTCCCCACAGCAGAAGGAGGTATCACCAAGAGAGAAAGCACCTGGTAAATATAGAGAGACTTAGAGCTGGGACCCACTGCAAAAGGTGCTATATACCTGGAGGAATCTGAACATACAGTAAGTGAGGAAGCTTTAAGTGCAGAAGACCATGCAGTACCAGGAGTATAGGAAGAACCTGCCCAGTGGTTCACAACGAAACTTAGTTCTAAGATGAGAGAAAGGAAACGTTGAGTAACGTGATGACTGAGAAACCTTAGCGAGATAGTATTAGATGTATCCCCTATCTCACAAAAGAAGCCTCCTGAGTCACGACACAGTGCCAGACCTCGCAGAAGGGCATATCAGCAACCAGAAAATAAGAGAGTTTTGTTCGTTACCAATCAAGTGATTCGATACGGGGCCCCTCCCGAGCCCTTCCCGGATATTTCGTTTTGTGTTTTAAACCAACCATAAACTAAACAATAGAGAGGAATTGTTGGCCGGTCATCGGCATAAAGTGAACTAGAATCTTGAAAATGTTTGTAAGATTTTACTCTATATGAGAAATAAGAAAGCAGACCAAAAAATGAAATATGTGTAGTGAGGAAGGAGAATTAAAGCTGAGCTTGTCGCCTCTTGGATTGCTTAAGAAAAACGTACTTCTTTATATAAGCTTACCCAAAGAAGATCCCTAGTTCGCTGGGAAGGCCTGCCTACCTTTTTGTGTCATCTTTTTCTAGATAGTCGCTCAGCCTAGGTTCAGTAATTAAGAGGGCAGGCATATTCATTCCAAGACTCTTACTAGCTATCACGTTGCAAATTGCCTAGTAGACCTATCTATAGAAAGAAATGGATTTTATCCTCCCTCATATTATGATTATGATATCACAAAAATAAGAGATTGCTTCAGATTATGAGAGTATTTATTTCATTTCTTTAGTTTCTTTAGGCCAATTTGAGTACTCTGAAAGGAAAGCCAAAAATCATAGGTCGATAGACAAAAGAGGCAGTCTGGTGGAAAAGCCAGAGCGAGAAGCCAGCTAAATACCATATGGATAGGTAGGTAGGATCAGCCCGGCACAGTCACAGATTGAATTTCTAGCAAAGCGACATCACATTCTCTCTCTATACATTGAATGATAGAATTTTTACCAAAGCACTTTCCAAGCACACATAGGCAAGAAGCTTTTCTTTATGGTGTGGATTGGAAGAATGCTGGTACTGCCCATGGATTAGCATCAACTGGTTTACCGTAACCAAGGATATTGTATATGATGTAACCAAATAGTACTGTAGCAGCAACAGAAACCATACTTACGAAACTACTGATAGCGTTCCATGCAGCAAATGCGTCTGGGTAATCAGGGATTCGTGGTGGCATACCAGCTAGTCCTAGGAAGTGTTGAGGTAAGAATGTTAGGTTAACTCCAACGAACATAGTCCAGAAGTGAATTCATCCTCGTTGAATGTTTTACCAAGCAAGAACCCAGAAGTAGAATGCAGCAAATAGCGCAAATAAAGCATTGATAGAACGTAGTGGAAGTGAGAAACTACGTAGGTAGTATGTATCGTGCGGTGCAATATCTAGTGAAGCATGAACAAGGATAACTCCTTTTAGTCCACCTATTGGTTATAGAGAAAAGAATCCTACGAAGCATAACCCAGCCAAACTCGCTCACGCTAGTGAAATTCATTCCTTGTGGGTTTTATTTGTTTTGCTTAAAAAAGCCCTTTCTTTCTCGATAAAAGCTATCCCAAAGCTTTGACTGTTACTTCTTCATTCAAGAATCCGAATCTACTTTTTTCTCTATGGCTAGACCCGAAATGGCGTGCTGCCATGCAGGATGAGATGGAGTCAATGAAGAAAAATAAGGTTTGGGACTTAGTTTATTTACAGCCAGGGCTATTAGGTAGCTTGGTAAGGGATAGGCCGCAGGCTTGTGAAACATAGGAGTAGAGGAGTAAGCATTTGGATCGGAACAGGTAGGAAGCAATGGAATAGGTCAGTAAAATAGGACTACTAGTAAAGGCACGTTATTCGCAAAGACGAGTTTCGTGATAGGTTTTTAGAAATAGGTAAGCAAGGCCTGAAACGAGGTGGGTCACAAGTAAAGAATAGGTATTTTTTAGGCATATTGGAATAGGCTAGAAAATAAGTATATGCATTCGAAGTAGCTGATAGGTATATGCAACAAGGTTTAGGCATCTTTCTTTTTTCCTTACCTTTCCTTTTCTAATTATGGTCTTGGCCGAAGATTTCATTGAGTTGACCGGGACATGCTTTTTAGATAAAGAGTCTCTTAGTTGGCTAAGCTCAGGAGATCTTGTGACTGAAGCCTCTCATACTAAGTGCAACCATCAAATCCTCTTGCAATGAAATAAAATACTGAATCACATTTGCAAAACTGCCCAATGAAAGCCCACAACCTTGGGGAACTAGGAAGGCAGATAGATACATCTTTCAGGGTCGGTTCGGGATGGCTCCTCAATCGAGGACGGACGGTCAACAAGCTAGGGAAAGACAGCCCTGTGTAGAAACCTTGCTTTCTTTATTCCCCTATTCTAATAAAGCGGCGCGAGATCCTTTAGACAAGAAAAAGGAATTCCTTCCGATAAGGTATTTCCTGCTACGCAAGGATAGAGAGATCTCAACCATAGGGAAATGAGCAGGTTAGGCCAAGAAGAAAGCAAGGAGGGCGGGACCACTCACTACTTAAACTACTGCTTGGTATAAAATTTGGATTGTCTTCCTTTAACTGCTAAAAGGAAAGAGTAACTTCCGCCGGTATGCCCATTTCATTGATGTGACGCGGGCTGGGCAATCACCCAAGGAATGGAACTGAAGGGGCTTCAGCTGATGACCCCGGACACCGAACTTATGGCTTTAGCGACTCAATCAATGAAAAGAAAATGCCAGTTCATCTATTTTATCTAGCGGGAAGGCTTCAACCAAAGAGAAGATAGAACGGTAGTACCTAGGTAGGAGTTGAAGCAAGCCGGGGCTGTGTATGTGTTCACTTTTGTTTAACTGACACACATCACAAGTTCTCACTATCTCTATTACTGTCTCCTTTAGCTTTGCCCAGTAAAACATTTTTTTTATCTTTGATATGTGCCAACGGCCCCCAATGCAAAAATCCAAAAGTGCACTACTACTAGCAAGCACCTCTACAAGCTGATTCAGTTGGAGCTTAATCACGAATGAAACGACTAGCACTTGGTACATCACTAACTAATGTACTTTATTTTCACTAAGTCAAACGAAACTTAATTTAGGAAGGTTAGGTACCTTTCCTCTATAACAAAGGAAGAGAAAGGGACTGGGCAGACCTGATGAGGAAAAGGCAAGGGATGCAAGACCTCGTAGGTGAGTGAAGTCCTCCAAAACTCTCTCTCTCATGATAAGTTCAATATTGATCATCATCTAATGCATCTGTCTAGTATATCTAAGTACTCGCTCGCCATTTGTAGTGATCGAAAGCGTGTGGAGAGCCGTTGCTGGTTCTGCTTGTCAAGTCCAGATGTTGAGTCACATCTCATTTTTAGTATTGGATAAGGATACTACTGTGCACTTGCAAAAGGACCACTTGTTCCAAACCATGTTCTAGTGGTTCAAATTGAAGACTTCCTTAGTACACTTATGATGCCAGTGGAAGCAGAGGCAGAGCTTCGAAGATATAAGAATGAATAAACAAGCTAGCCAACTCGTAACTATTTGATTGACTCTATGTAATTGCTTCCTTTCTCGATAGACATAAAATCGTCTATAATGAAATGAGAGGAAGAAATTACACGCTAGAAAGGCTATTCTAAAAAAGAAAAGAAGGCATGCACATACACCTATACTTATTAATAAAAAAATAGGTATAAAAGAGATGTGTAACTAATAGTAGTAGTTCTCACGGACAAGATACGCATTAAAAAAGTATAGTAGACCTTTGTGAGAAAGAAAAATGCAAGAAAATGAAGGCGCGGAGCGTTGAAGAAAAAGTAAGGCAAAGAGCAGAGGGGAACATACGTTTTTAGAGCCAAACTCCTTTAGCAGTGAGCGAGCCAATCACACCTAACACCGCTTTCCTTGATTGAGCAGATGCCCCAAGATACCTAAACAGGTATTTGACCTTCAGCAAGGAGGAAGAGTACCTCGAAGTTGTTGAATCAATGGACGTGTCTCAGTTATCACTTGGGGGCCTTCTTCCATATCATGACGAAGGGTGGATGTTTGTTGGCGAGGTCTGCATAGCCAAAGAGATTTATCTTCGCCCCGTTCGTTCATGTCCCTGATCAGCTTAGCTTAAAGGCAACTGTATCTCTGAGTATAAATATCTTGTGTAGAGTCTCTGAAATTAGTGCTCTTTTGTATTGGTCAGCACCAGCTGTGAAGAATTCGAATGCTATGTCTCCAAATAATGAAAAAGGAAAAGGTAAACTGTAGACCACCTAAAAGAAGTTTTATATTATTTACAGAGCAGCTTTGACTTCATGAACTAGAAAAAAAAAAGCTGTTAGTTGTTTTCTTTTCCATCTAGAAGAATCAAAATATTACTTGCTTTATGTACCAACTTGAAATGAAAGTGTAGTTAAGTTTTGAATAATTCAATCATTTCTTCTGTTGCTCAGATGCCAATCAAGCCCACAGCAGAAGACTCGTGATTGGACAGGACGGGAGATTCCACGTAGGTCACCAAGGAAGCACTCTACTCTTAGCCAACTAAAATAGCAAATCGATCTGAAACATGGTCATATCTTACTTAGTAAATCTTATTACTTCTTTCTCCATTTTCTGCTCTTCCAGGAAAATGGGCTTTATTAACGAACAAGAATGAAAGGTCAATCCTTACTAAGCTCTTTCTTTCAGCTTTCAGGTGAGTAGCGGAGCTAGACTGCTGGTCTCTTTTTAGTGGACTGACAGAGTTGACACAAGGGGTCTTCTGGGCTAGCAAGCACTCCAGAAAATCAAGTCATAGGAAAGGCGCTTTATTGCATGTGGTGGGCGGAGGCCCCTTAAAAACTTCTTAGCACTTCCAAAGCCTTCCAACCCCAACAAACCGTATTAGGTAGTTACGTACCTTTATGTTTATCTGAAATCGTTCCTTACTTACCTAAACTCATCTACCTTTGCTTTATTAATATATATACCCAAGCAATAATAACTTAAGTAGGTCTCGAGCATAGCCTGGTACCAACCGAAGCATGGGCCTGGCTTACTGACCACAGTGTTTTCCTTTTTCACCATGTATTTTTTTCTGGAGTGGAGTCTTTCTCTATGTGCAGATTTCAGGCACGCTGCTCGGTGAAGGCCAAGTGAGAGCTATTTTTGACGAGATCAAGAATGGTTTAACGGCGAGCGCATCTCCCTCTTCCCCTAGATGTGCGCATAAAAGCAGGCAAAGCCAAACAAGCCACATTCATTGTGCTACGCCCTGCTGGAAGGAAAGTTTGATTCCACTCCTTCTATCGACATTTTATTGATCACTTAGCCGGCCTCAGAAAGTGTTTAATTCTCCCGCCACTCCTCAAACTTGCACCGGTAACTCTCTAAATCTCCCCATTGTTTTAGTAGTTGAAACTAACCAACCACCGTAAATTAAATTAGCCCTGAAATCCTTTACTAAAGATTTTCCTCATAATTGGAGGCCCACAGTAATTGTAAACTAGTACAGCTATAGCATTCTGTTATGATCTATTGGATTTCATATCTAGTACCGAGAAATTAAAACAAGAAACTGTCACATGAAAAAGAAAAGCCAACGGGAACAACCAACCAACAATTTCTCTTGCACAGACAGCAAAAGAGCATTTAAGTTAATAAAGATATAGATATAATTAGTAGCACCCAAGCCAAAGCGTTAAGACTAAGCATTGCCCCACAAGATCCAACAAGGTGGAAGCCACAAAAGGGAATCAACGAAAACAATGGAGACGCAATTAAAAACCAAGATAGCCTGACAGTGCCAAAAACACACATTCTAGAATTCTATAATCCAATTTCATACTTTACTAATAGATAATACGCCAAATACTAGCCAATGGCGAGTTTTTTTCAAACAATAATAACAAAACAGTATTAATATTGATTTTCAGAAATTAGCCCCATTAATAATTTACTAATGGCAAGATTGCAATAACTACTGCCAAATTAAATTAAAGCAGATCAAGGTTTGGACCTTCCTTATTTCCAATTATACAGAACATAAGGTGCCCCCCTAATATGACGACGCCTGGTGCTGCAACAAGCTCAAACCTCTTTCTTGTGGAAATTTACGCAAAATAGAAATAAGGAACTCAAGTTTGTCACAAAAAGGAATGGATTTGAATCCAAAGTAAAGCCAGCAACTCCTGCATATCTCTTCAAACCCACATCAACTCAGCGGTCGGTATCAAACAGCAATCTACCCCGAACAAAGCATCTATTAAATATTGAGGTGAAGGAGCGAGCCAGTTAATCAATAGAAGAAATGAGAATTATGAGCATTCTAATAAATAGGTCTTTTCAAGAATTACTATTTTAACGTGAAATTAGAAAATAGGCTTTGTTTGATCGGTCAACGAAATGCTCTGCTTTTTTCAAGTCCGATAGGTAATTATCTTTCTAGTTCACAGCTTTTTAGGCATCGGAACAGGGTTTCAGAAAGATCCCTTATAACTGCACGCTTTCTACATCTCTGTATCCAGCCGGATAGGGGGTCTCCTCAACCATTCCTTAACCTACCATAGCTCTTGAGCAAAAAGATATATATAGAGGAAATAGTAGCTCAAGTCTCGGAAACCCAACCTCTTCCAGGAAAAAGAAGAGCGTACTACGGTGCTTAATCTGTCCATACGGGCAAGCAGACTACGGCTATTCCAGAAGGATTGTGAACCGGAGGTTGGGTGATATGTTCAAAGAAAGACAACCACAGTGATAACCTTAACACATGTTTCTTGAAGAAGGGCTGGCACCCAGGTGAAGATAGGCAGCTTTTCCTATATAAAAATTCTGTGCATGAATTACTGTCCATAGAAGTTTATATTGTTTTATCCTTCGATACTTTTAGAGTGCGAGCACGATCTTTCTTTAAAGTATTCAGGTTTATCTGCAACCGTAGCCATGTCACCGTATGTATATCTCTGAGCAGATTGATCTGATGGGCCAGGCGAAACCACAGCATGTAAGAAGGTATTTTTAGATAATTTGGTATCGGATCAGCTAGATAAATACTTCATTTCATTCACCCACAACTAGCGTGAACCTCTTCGTCCTGTAGGACAATAAATTTATTGAAACCAGTAGCAGATGTATCTTTGAGTTCTACCACTTAACCCTTGTCCTCAAATCCACCATCGAGTACTAAGTTTTTCTAAGAGATAGGGTATCCTTCCTTACTTCTAGCCCAAGAAATTTATTAGAATATGTTTAGCGTAGACATTGAAAGTAAGATAACTGTATCTTCACTAGCTCTAAGCATCTTTAGGACTCAATACTACGATGATGCAAAGACTGCAATCTACATACCTAACCAGAACCAAGACAGCTTTATTAGGCGTGGGGACTACGGTGGGCATACCAATACATCCCTCATGGTAATAATCTTTTTTATTATGATGTGAACTCTCTATATCCATATGTTATGAAGGAATGTCCTATGAGGAATTGCTATAGGTGTACTCATATCATCATAATAATCCTTCCTAAATAAAGATCGTTAGCGCTAGAGAAGACAAGGTAATCTTAGTGGTTATGTCAATCCCGTATAGATAGATCTAAATAGATAGCTTGAGTCTTAAGCATAATACCACCCAGTAGATGGATATCTTGCTTCATATAAGCTAATAATTCAACCTTCCTTTCCTTTAAGTTATCAACACTCACTGTACTATGATCTACATCACCTTTATCGCCTAGTTCAGGGCAGAGACTACCCCCTAACGTGTGCAGAGATGATGGTAATAACTTCATGGTATCCCTAAATAGAATCTTAACTTGATTAACCTTAATGATAAACTGATAAATAGAACCATTTCTCATCAAAGGATTGACTACCCAGTCAGGCCTATTAGCTATTATATGTTTGATTATTAGAATACCATCAAATCTGGATAAGTTATGAAAGTATATTACCTTCAACATCCTATCAGATTGAAATAATAGCTTAATATAATCCAGAAAGCCATTAAGAATCATAATACTCCTATCCTCAAAGCTACTACCCAAAAAAAGATCCTCACTAAACCACCAAGTAATAGATCCTTTAGAAGGTAGCTCTTGGCCTGGAGAGACTTTCATTACACCTATAGCATAAGGAACATGTTCTCTATTTTCATTGAGAATTGTCTCAATATCAGCCACTCAAAATGGAGCTGTACATGGCTTAGATTCCAACTTCTTTCTATAAGAGGTGGTTGGTTCTTTACGCGTTTCACAGCCCTTAGGTTCAATAACCATATTTCTTATTTCATGAAATTGAGTAAGAGCATTAACAGAGGGAGATAGTGAAATCGTTGTGGTATCATTACGTAATAAATACAACCTTAGGGTGATTGCTAATAACTCACCCCTACTGCTATTATTAGTACACATTTTATTAACTAATTGATACATTAAAAACTCCAAGGTACTGCGAGGTAATATCTCACCACTATAAGATGTAACCCTAAAAGCATTCCCTAGACTATAGTCAAAGGGTTCCCCAACAGTAGAAGATTTGACAGTAAGAACAACAGTCATTTTGGCTGAACAAGACATATAAGGCAGCAGTTTAAACAAGATTAATTTGAGTATCTCAGTATAGATAAACGATAAAGAGCCTATACCCACAGATTTATCAAATACCCTTTTAGCTATAACTAAACCTCGATAAGGATGGAACAGATAGAGTTTAACCTGAGGTTGTAGCGGCAAATTCTTATTTGAATGAGCGTTGTAATTCATATAAATAGTAGTCAAAAAAAATCGAGTAGTCCCAATAAGAGACACCCAAGCGAAACGAAGCCTTATGGTGTGACATAAAAAATACACCATCCGACACCGTTGAATTTCCCCCTCTTCGCCCTGAAATAGTACATTGGAGAGAGAATGTACTAAGAAAAGTCTCCATACCTCAAGCTAAATACCAGTTTTCGAGCGCCATACATAATCCCATACACTTTCCGAGCGTACTATCCCTATACAGTTTCGAGCGTTCTTACCCATACATAAACAGTTCCATGCGAACTTCCCCGCCATTAGTAGCGAACATCCACGCCATCAGTAGCGAACGAGCACGCCATCCAAGTCTTCTGAAATTATAGCTTATTACTTATGAAACTACTGACTTTCCATTCTCTTCCGTACCGCTTATTCATCAACGGCATTATGGCATATTTCTGCTTGCTGTAATAAACTACTATCCTATCCCGCTGCGCGCCTTGGTCGAAAGTGAACTGAGCTGCAACCTCCTATAGTAGACCAGGAACATGAGCTGCAACCAATAGACCATCTTAACCCATTTCCCACTTGCGAACGAACAGGATACGGAACATCTTTCCGACACCCGGAACTAGGAAGATAAGATAATTCACCGACTACTTCGTCTGCCAGGGAATAATCAACACCTACTTCCCGCCTGTTTTATTGATTACCTCGTTTGACTGCCTCGTGAGATCGGATAATGGAGAAGATGAAGGTGAAGAAGCTTAGCGCCCTTCACCTATCGTGGAACTCTAATTGAAAACGATGCCTTTTTGTTGAATGCTCTCACACCGGCCGGCATCACAACAGTTTAACCAGGGCCAATAAAAAGGATAAGCCAGGCAGAATCCTGGCAACAAAACCAATACAGCATATAGAGGACAGCGAAAACGCTGCCGAAGCTTGAAATGCAATGGGTTGAGAGCGAAGTGCTTACTATTTGACACTCTCTTCACTATATATATGACTGACGAAATGCAGCTTTTTTTCGTTCATTGGATTCTATCTCTCTTCTCTATGCATTTCGGCATTTTTTCGGGTCCCCTGAACAGAAATCACACACACAAGCAATCCGTCTAGAAGTTCTTTAGGAAAGGTGGAAAGCTGGAGTTTAAATAAAAGTTCTGACCGAACCAGATTGAATGAAGCAGGGGATCACGCAGGAAGACTAGATTAAGCTGCTAGCAGCGGTTGGATAATGCCAACCAAGGACTTGTAAGAAAGAAGGCTTTATTTTTGGTAAGCTTGCTATAGTTGCTCTTCTTAAGGAAGGCTGGGGGCGAATGCAAAATGTTCATCTTCAACTTACCGCCCGCTCATAGGGCTTTCTTTTGGATAGATTTAATCCGGTGGAAAGCTTGCTTCTTGCTTGATTTCTTAAAACAAAGTGTTAGGAAAAAGGAGAAAAGAAAGATTGATTGCCCCACCTACATTTTCATTACATCTTCTTTAGGTCATTTTTGAATGGAAGAATGCCATTATATAGAGGATCCATACAAATAATAGCAAAAGAGAAAAGCAACGTCCAAACAGAGAATAAGAAACAGAGAATAAGAAACAGGGAAGCCAGGCTCCTCGAAGAACGTGGCCCTGGTAAGATATACTTCCTATAAAGAACCTAAACCCCATCATATATATATATGTCCACACACCTCAAAAAGCTTCTCCTTTGAGGCCGATGCCGAGCCAGCCAAGAACAGACACGGCTATGTTCACGCAGTTGGAATCCCTGCTGTTGACACACACTATGAAGGCTTTTCCTAGGATGAGGTGGTATACCATAGGGCACTCTCTTTCATAGGTAATTGATACTTACTAGAATACCCGGCTATTGGCTGAACTTCTTCTGAACTTCATCAAGCATATTTTCTTAAACCGCTGCTCGTCAGGTTGCTTACTAAGAATATTCCCTACTTCATTCCTAGAATGCTCTCATTCTTTAGGAGAAGCTTATCCTCAAACTAGAGATTGTATATAAATAAATGCCGCCCACCATATTATCTACCAACCTACACCCCAGGAATGAGGAGAGCTTTGATTGAGAAGGGCAATTGCATCAAAGACAAGAAGTCATTGCTGAGAAGAGAACTTGTCAAATTTCCTTCCAATTTCTGTAATATAATAAATTCATCCAATTCCAATTAAAGAAAAGAAGCTCTGACCTTCTTACGAAAATGTTTCAAGAAAAGGCGCGAAGCGAAAAGATAAAGAGATTTGAGCTGAGTCTTATTCCAATAACTACTCTGTCTGTCAGACTCCACCATGCAAGAACTGTAAGTCCACTTCGAACTCACTTCTTTTCTCTTTCCCTTGATACTCCATCTCCTACTCCACCTTCCTTTTTATGAGCCAAGTTCCGACCTTTGGAACTCCTGAAACTCGTCGATTATTCGATTGGTTTGTCCTCGTCTGAGCACTTGGAATATCAAGTTTGGAGCTCGGTGGACGCTCGGTGAGCTTTTTTCTTCGCTGCGCGCCTACCCATTACATTATATTCTAAAAAGAAGAAGCTAAAACTTATCACTTTAGAGTTTGAATCATTACACTTCAATTTTATGAGATATCAAAGATACATACTCATAGAAATAGGGCACCTTAGAAAATTTCCCATACCTATGAACTTGAAAGTCTCTTGAATAATATTCCAAATCAACCTGCGGCCTTCCACACCAGGCATTAAAACTTCTTAACTATCTAAATTATATCAGTATGGAGCTAATAAATATGTATATACAAGATAATAGAAATATTCATTACAACGTGTTTCGATGTAAACTCAAGTTGCTATTCCCTTAGCACCGTCATCATGGCTCTCCTGAAAAAGAGTATCATTGATTGAAGTTGCATTGTCAACATGCTCACCATCAATTAAATAGTCCGGATAGTGGATTTCAAGTAACAACTTACCAAGTGCAGAAAGGACTAATTCATCTAAGGGGCGAAGCGAGAGGGTTGCATATGAAAAAAAAATACCTAGATCAGCGGGTGGCTTTTCATAAATAGGATGTACTGTCACACCCTTATCGCACATCGAAGAATCAATAACACCAGGAGTAAAATAAATACTATATAGGGGAGCTAATTTGTATTCCTTATAAAGTATCTTATTAAAGAAGAAAAAAGAAAGCATAGTGACACAAAAGAGTGTGGTGGTTCACTATGAGTCATATACAACCTAGCCCAAACCAAGGTTGATACCTCCTAAACCCTCTATATCTTCATAAGAGAAATAGAAGGCGGAGCTACTTGAAAAGTGTCGCAGCAGGCGCGTTAGCGGGCTTAATTGGTATTAAGGAATGTATATGCCAGACAAGGATGCTGCTCTATAGCTGAACGTCGGGTAGGGTTGGTACAAAAGACCGAAGGCACTCCTCACCACTCAGCTCAGTATATATATGTATGTGATGGGTGGGCTATTTCAGCACTGAGTATATATATATCCTAACACTAAGCTCAGTATCTCACTAAGTTAAGAGTAACATATATTGTGTGTATATTATTTCTCTTAAGAGTCGCATAAGGGTGTTGGTATATATACAACAATCCGACTTGGAAAGAAAAGAAATTTGCAACATAAAAAAGAGGATCTATATCTATCTCTTTAGAGGACTTGGCTAATAGCCTCCGTGTTGAGTTAGGAGGGATATCGAAATCAGGATAGTAAGGACTGAACCGCCGTAAGTAAGAAAAAACACTAGAGGAAGGTTGCCCCATCAAGCGATAGCTCAAGACGTGAAGGATAGGAAGTCCTCCCACTTATAAGTTCTCCTTTTCAAATCAGAGCGTAACGGAAGTGGAAAGTAGATGTTTTTCAGTGCATAGGAATGAATATTTTTTTATTTGACATACTTTTTACCTTTATTCCTCTAGTTTCTGTGAGACTTGGTTCATACATACAAGTTTGATACAATATGATAATAGGCTGTATAGGTAAGATTAGGACTGATACAAGATGAATTCCATTGAGGTAAAACACCATAGCTAAGGAAGGGTTAGTTTGGAATTATGTCATGCTAGCTTAGGTTGAATTTGACTTTCTATTGAGTAGCACACCAATTCTAGTTGTATATGCCTAAAGTTTCTCAAAAACGTTCCTAGGTTCCTTTTTTAAAAGGGGAATAAATATACTTGGTAGAATATGCATGCCTATGCTCTTTCTTTTATCGAGAGATTTGTGCTCTCTTTAGTTTTCTAATAAGTTCCCTTCTTGCTTCATTGATTCTTTACCGAGAGATATCTATGACCACAATGCCAAACTACTTGATACTGGGCAGTCTCATTGTACTCATAATAATATATATAGATTGGAAAAAGGTTGGCTTTCTGATCCAGATTTGTATGATCTTTTGATTCAGAGTGAATGTTAGGGATTTTTTAGGGAATTTAGGGCGTAAGTTTTTAAGTGAAAAAACCCAGTTTTTCAGAAGGGGTTGGCTTGGGAACACTAAAAAAATGCACATAAGATCCAATATATAAAAAATATATATATATATCTTTTCAAAGATTCAAGAGTATAGAGATTTTTCTGTTGATGCACCACAATGAGTGGACTGATATTAGGACTCAACTGGATGAAATTGATGTTAAAGAAGAGATGAATGAAGTGGTGTCAAAGAAGTAGAATCCAGTGGCTTGCATATGAGGACTGCCAGCTCCGTCAAGTCTGAGGCGTAGCTAGCTTTTGCTTAGCTAACTATGCTGGCTAATCGTTAGGTAAAAAAACACAAGCAAGGTAAGAACTTGGTTCGCTAGATTCTATATAATAGGCTGGAAAATTCTTATCTGGCGCACTGATCTAGTCGATCGAAGTGGGGCATACTCTGATTCGTCTTTTTCGTAATAAGCAGTTACTGTAGCTGGATTACCTATATCTCGAAGAAATCTGTCCGTTGGGACCGGGACTGGGTTGGTTGGTGATGTGTCCCGCTAAACTGTGGCTCGCCCTGCTTATTGTTCATTTTTGAAAAAGGATGTAGTATACATATTGAAAGCTAAGGGTGTAGTTTTATACCCCGAGTCAGTTGCTGGCTTGGCTTACTCAACAGCAGAAGATAAAGTATCCGAGACTGGATATCAGGATTTGGGTTACCCGGCCTACTAATTTGTTGAATCAGAAACGAACTTTGCTTTTCACCCATCAATAGCTGTTGCTGACACACCTTCCAGTCTTTCTTCAATTTAACTAGTTGGATAGGTGTACGAAGCCAGCTTGACATTTGAAGCTTGTCTTTCCTTCTTTTTATTACTATAGATAGTCAAATTCTTTACCAGAATCTTGTGTAAAGTCCAATTCTCTGGGAACAGTAGAAGAAGCATCGGGGGGGCCGGATGTATATGAAAAGAGAGGCATGCATGATATAGGTTTTGTCACCGAATTCAGTAGTTGTTTGTTAGTATAGGAAAGTCAAGGGAATAGTATGCGTGAGAATAGGTGCGTCTAGCCTTCACGAAAGAGGTGCTGCCTTGTTCACTCTAAAGCTAGAACCGAAGTCTTTGAAAGTAAGAACAACGTTAGGATGAGCTTTTCAAAGGAAGGTTGTTCCGCTCCTCTACCTATCGTCTTTTCAACACGCCTGAACGAATAACTGGCTAAGTAATGGATTTTTTCCAGCTAATAAAGAAAAAGAAGGTATTTGACTGCAGGCACCACTTCTTTCCTGTCTGCATTTGAAGTTTAGTGTCAATCTTTTATTGTAACAGACTTATAAGTTCTCGCTTAAGCTTCAATCTAGTAACTTACTGAAATCCTTGTAGTTTAGGTATATAATAAGATAGTGATACTTCTCCAACTTACCTTACTCTTTTTTTCTTCTAGTCCACCAAAGTGACTTCTTACCAAGCCATATATCATCGGTTCTCATGGTACCACTTCCCCCTAGATATGCACTACAGAATAAATATGGATAGACGGGTCTATGACTGCTTGGAAGAAATGGTGGAAAAGCTCTGATCAGAGTTCAAACTTATTTCACACTCTTGTGCCATACTTCGAGAATGACACGGCCCATATTTGACTATTATTTTGAAGTCTGAAAGTTCAAGTTACTTATGGGAATACAGCCGCCAGGAAGTGATTAGAGGCTTCAGGCTTGCCTCAGCTGTGCCTATTTCAAGGTTTTAATATACCTTCAATTTTATTTTAATAGAATATAATAATAGAAAGTCAAGTTGAAAGCTTACCTGATTAATCGTTTCCAAAAACTACCAGGGATATTCTGTCTTCTTTCTATCTATTCGCTGAGGACGGTGCTTTTGTCATGTGGGGGCTTTGTGTCTTCTGTCACGTCCAGGTACGTACTATTGCGGCTTAGCAAACTCAGATCTGGATGGGCAAGGACCAACTCGAGGAATCACCCATTTTGCAGACAATTTGGTTATAGGAAAGCTGTGGATCAGTCATCTTAATTCACTCCTCTATCCAAGTACGAATTTCTAATTGCATCAATCTTTGAAGCAGCTGCATCCCTCTCGTTCTCTCTTCCACGAACTGATTTGAGCACAGTAGAGCAAGATTATTATAGAAGCTAAACATCTACTTCTTTTTTTACCAGCAAGTTTTAAGAACTTCCAATTCTAGTAATAAAATCGGATCCACAATTGGCAGGATTCATTCTGGAAAGGCCATCTCGGCATACTCAAACTTAGACCGACCCGGATGAATTTTAAGTATAGAAAGTCATGGTTCAGACAGATTTTCCTCATTGATCCCGGGCTCCTATTCATTTTGTTCACCATTACGAAATAGGCACTATTCATCCACTTAATATAAGTTTTAAAGACCGAGAAAGCCTATAGACCAGGTCATCGTCGAAATCCAACCATACCTACCTCCTTCAGACTAACCTTGACCTCAGGGTGAAGCTCTCTTCATGAAATCGGAAAATTTCTGCTGCATTTCGTAATAATCTTCCCAAGAAGCTTCTTACTCAGGTCATTTATCTCACCTTGACTAACACAGTGTACGCATTCCCCTTGAAAGCCCCAAGCGCCGATCCAGAATCACCTTTGGCTCTATCTTCGACACTCCTTCACACCACCTACACTCCGAGAGCAGGAAATATCAGTCCTAGAAAGCTTGTCTCGCACCTCGTTCTACTACGGTGGGAAGCTGGACATTAGAGCATTCGAGACGGAGACTCAGTCCACTTCCACTCTGCGCGGAATAAGAGGCAAGAAGCAATCTCAGTTACAATGGCAAAAAAAGAAGTTACCGTGGCTGAGAGTTAGGACAAAGAAGCTGCTTGGGGCGTACCAGATCTTAGATCCTATTCCATCTCATCTTCATTCTCGCAGTCTCCTTTCATCAGGTACTTCGGCATTAATATATATATATTATTATATACCTCACTCTTTTTCATTAACTTCCAATCAGGGGTGAAAGGGGAAGGCCCAATGGTCAATTCCAAATCCTCTCCGGGCTTCAAGGTATAGGCCTTTTCGAACTGACCGTAACCAGATAAGGGTGGGTAAGCAAACCGGATTAAGAGATAATTCATGATAGAAAGACTGAGTGGGGCAATCCCCTTTTCTTGGGGGTCAGGCTCGAAGAAGTGATGTGAAGCAATGATTAACCCCGCCTTGGTCTTTGGTTCGTTCAATCTTTTGATTGAAGCGATTCCATGAAAGTGAAGTAGTAAGTAACGCTTTCAGTGGTTTATGCCCTTCCTAATCTTATGCTTAATGCTAAATAGTGTACGCAGTAATATGGGAATCTATTTGGACGATGAAAGTGAGACGAGCCCTGCCATTAAGATCTTACTGGCGGGATCCACCCAGAGACCAGATGATTCAATCTAGTTTATTCTCTTCGAAGGCAGCCCCTGTCAACGTTTTGAGGTAGTGGAAGGGCCTTTTCTTAGTGAGTAACGAACAGAACCTGACTTAGACACTGAGACTTTTTCTTTCGTTGAAGCCTACCTCCTATTCCTACTCGGAATCCTCTTCTGAGCCAGAATCTTGTCCGAGCATGAGACGACGCTTATTATTACCCGGGTCCCAGACAGCACAGTAGATGAGCGCAAGAGAGAGATTCTTTGATAGTCAGCCTTATAAGCTAAGCAAATTTGAGAGCCCAGCAAGAGGAGAGGCATTCCACTCTCTGCAACGAGCTCATGCATGATAGTTCCCGACCCAGCGAGTGGAACTATAGTGAAACGAGTGTCAAGAGCGAGTGTAACGTCAGTGGAGCGAGTGTCAAGGGCTAGACGACCCTTCCAGTTTAGAGCTACTCAATAGAGGCTGAGTATGAAAAGTGGACCATTCTCTTTTTCCCGATTCTACTGCGGACTCTTATTCTTTTCTTTCCTTCTGTCCGTTTCAAAGCTTTTCCACTGCCTTTGCTATAGCCATTGGATCATTCCTCACTGTACGCCTCAAGCGGTATAACCAGTGTAACCGAGCGGATCCACTATAGAGAGTTTTTTACAAGTAAGTCAAGTTCGGGTGAATCGAGTAGTCTATCTTTGATACCAGTAATTTCCTTCTGAGAAGAAAGCACTCTTCCCTATACCACTGAAATACACCCAAGTATCTTTCTTTTTGAGTAGACATGTGCGCACGAATCTTATTAGAAAAAGCCAGTTCCTTTCAAAGTGTATCAACCCTGCGAGCGACTACATGCTCTTTTCTCGCATGAAAGTGGAGAAGAAGTACACATAAGTTTATCTATATTGCTAACGCAATCCACAGTTGCCAATGTCTCTGCTTTTCCTTTTCTAGCTACAATGCGGGACCCACTTTTCGTGAGAGATATTCGAGGGAGTAAGAAGTCAATGGCTTGAAAACTGGATAGCTTGTGGGCAAACTACTAGATTGGAACTCAGGGAGTTAGGCCGAGCAATCCTTAAAAAAAAAACGTATCTTTTTTTAGTGCATATTCTCCATCTTCGCTAGCTTGATGAAGACGCGCCTTGGAAGGTTTCGAAGGTGGTAGGCAAGAGATTCTTTATATTCTGCTAGCTCCATCCGTACAAGAAGGCTTTCATCAACCTCCCTTTCCTATTGGATCTGGGCAATCTGCACTGGCCTTATAGTCTGGGCTTTCTCTTGCAGGTGTTGAAAGGAGATAAATTCATATACATATATAGAATCACACCATCTCCTACCAGACTTCTTAAATAACTTGTGAAAGAAAAAAAAGGGCATTGATTACCAACCAAAGTACCTTGCTCACCACTCTTTCCCTTAGCCATTGATATAAATATCTCACTAGATCTCAACAGACTTGAGAAGTCTAAACCAAACTTCTTTATACTCCATCTTGATTGCTTGAAAGAAAAGATCCCTTCCTTTCCTAGGGAATTTGACTGCTAAAAAGAGTGGTACTATTATTAACCACATCAAGTTCAGAAACTCACTTTCTTATCCATACTGCTTCTTTCGTTGCAGCGATATACTCGGCTTCTATTGTAGAATCAGCAAGGGTCTCTTGCTTAGAACTCTTCCAGCTCCTTCCTCGCTCCTCCCTTGAGGCAAAATCAATATCCAGATTGCCATCTAGAATCATCTTTGTCAGTTTGGAAGCTTGCATAAGTGTATGCAGTTACAATGAGCTCCTCCTCACCTCCATAAAAAAGGCCTACATCTACCCTCAAATCTTGCTAACCCTAAAATACCAAAACCACTCAAACCGGACTAAATCGTTAACGAAACAGAATATCTGAAGCTTTTTTTCTGAATCAATGGAGTGCCTGAAGACCTTATGCTGCTATATACCAGAGACCTCGAGGAAGCTTTCAACCGCAGCTTAATCTTGTACGACGCAGTAGGTTGCGACGCAGGTCAGGTGCGAATAGAGGAAGCTTTGCGACAGCACTCGCCTCAGCCTGGATTTCAAGAGATTTGGGAGATAATGCGTATTTGATTTCAGCTCCTCAAAGCTAAGGGTTTTAGCGGATTCAACTTGAATTGAAAGATTTGGCTGTAGCTCCCAGGATAAAAGATGCGCAGTGTTTGGATCAAGGTCCACGGCCCATGAAATTAGAGCATTGGCACGAAAATCCGACATTTACAAGTTCCATGAGTTCACTACTTTTATTGTCAAAAAGAGGGAGTTTACTATCATGGTGTACATATACATGTTCTTATAAGGTAGACTAGATAGAGTTATCATATGTTGAATGCTGGAGTGAACTCCACTTCTCTTATGCAAGAGTCTAAGAAGCAGGCAGGAACTACTTTCTTTTTAAAGAGAAAGAACGCGCGGATGGGAATTTCTTCATTAGGAAGAGTGGGCATGAGCTGCCGTTGGTAACTAAACTAAGTCTTTTAAAGAAGGCTTCTGCCGGGCATTGGCACTCTTCTTAGTTATTTTATGAATTGGGCTCCTCTCTTACTTGAAAGTTAGTGGACTTGGTGAAACTTATTACTGGCCTACTTTCCATAGTAGGTATCTATTTCTATATCCCTACCATACAATCCTAAATGGAAGCTTAGAGTGCTTTACCCGTGACCTTTCTTCTTACTCCCAGGGCAAATAGAATTTCTATCTTTTCCCGGGGAATTCCGCCCTCTTAGTGCTCTATTAAAGCGGCTTTATTTATTTTATTTAGCCAGGGCTAATCACTGATCATAACACATAAACTGAGCAATCCGCAACTTCGTAGTGGAAAGAAGTGCCTTTGGATGATGGAATGCTTTATGTAAGCTTTGCTACCGGGTTTGGTGTTTGGTTACACTTCTTTCTTTTATTTACTGAACACCACCTTCTTGATTGATTATAGAAATTGAATAAGAGAAGGTGGAGTAAAAATAAACTACTCTGATAAATAGTGTAATTTTCTAATTGCTTGCAGGTTCGTGATTGATGGGCCGGGTAACTGTTAAGTAGTTGAACTTCCCTCTTTCCCGTACGTAGTCTCTTTGCTGCTTCAGCGCTTAATTAAATAGTAATAGAATAGGCAGTAGGCCCCTAAGCAAAAACTACCAGAACTTCTTTCTTACAATCCGATTACTTTTTGATCGAGAGATAGGCACATTTATACACGATAGAAACTATCCAATCCACCTCTTCTATTATTCAAAATAAAGCAGACATCGTCGGCGTAAGAACAAGACGGCTTCACTGGCTTCTAATAGAAGAATTGATCCTCGTAGATTAACCTTGTAAGTTTCGAATGAAATTGATCTTCTTTTTTATTATGCCTATCATACCTAGAAAAGAGAGCACCGCTTTCGTTACTGCGCTTTAACGACACCGGGGGGGGGCTCGATAACTTTCTTCACATCATCAAATTAATTCAAATCAAAGAAATTGGACCTCGCGGGACAAATAGGCAGGCAATTGCTGCCGGGAATTTCAAGAGTAAATAGAGCCGTAGATAGAGTGACCTCTCTCTTTTTGAGAACGAGCAAGAGATCCCGCAGAGGCAGAAGCACGCATTGGCGCTGCCAGAGAGAACATCAGGAATTTGGAGAGGTGCAACTATGGACTCAAACTCGTAAACAGCTGCCTCTACTCAATTCACATAACTTCTGGAGTGACTACTTCTACTTGCCCTTGAAGAAGGCTCATCTCTATAGAGAGCTTAGGGTTCTCTTTCTAGTCTAACTTGACTTTTCGGGGAAATTTCAAATGGTTTACTATACCTTTAACCAAAGAGGTTGGGGTAGAGAGGAGTTTCCAACATTTCGGAGGGTGAGCAACTTAATATCCTTCTTTATGGATGGCCTTCCACAGTCGAGTAGTCTGCTTCCTAACTAGATGGATTCTTTGAAACAAACCCATTCATTCAGGTCGTAATCTACGGGGGATCCCTGTTCAGTAGGCAAAAAATCTGACTTTGGTACCACTGGTAAAATCCGTATAGAATTTTATAGAGTAGTAGTTGGAAAGAATAGAATGAAAGTAATAATCAGAATTCTGTGCGGATAGGGCAAAGTGGGAAAGTAAAGACTTTTTCTAGTAAATCGCAATCCTCTCTATGGCCCTACCTGAGGCAACCAAAGGGGCAGTTATTAGCGAATCTAGAGTATATGCTGCACCTTGCTCGAATGGAAGAATTCTACTCTGATTGGATTCCATGCCTGACTCGGCAAGGTCCAGTACTGTTGATTGAGAAGTTTAAGTTTCTTCAGGAGATCAAGAAAGAATCTCATCAGCGGGTGTCAGGCGCAGATGTTTAGCCTAGCCCAGATGCCTTTAATCAAAAAGCCCAGACGGTCGGAATTTTGAAATTACTAAGAAAAACGCCCTTTCGTACAAGACGGCTAGATAGAATGTAAAAGACTTAATCTGCCCGGTTCGTTCGGTTTGAGCCCTGGCAATCCTCCTTCTTAGGCTAATCCACCACCCAGTCCGGTTGGGGACTTGTGTGAAAACCTCTCCAAAAAAGCTTCTTTCAGCATAGAAGGAAGCTAGGGGAAGAAAGGATGAGATGGCATTGAAGAGAGAATACGTGGCAAAGAAGAATATGTTCGAGAATGCCGAGTCCAAACTGGTAATTCTAAAGGCGCGAAGCGGCATAAGGCCTTCTGCTCGAGTGAGCAACTACTAATGTTGCGAACCAAAAGTATACGTTACTCGCTCGGAGCGTTTGTGGCTAAGAGCTTTAGTCAAGTAGAAAGAAGGCGTGGACTTCAAAGAGGTCTTCTCACCAGTGGTGAAACATAATTCTATACGAGTTTTGTGTTGGTTGAAGAATTTGGAGTTAGAGCAGTTAGACGTGAAAACGGCATTCTTGCATGGTGACCTTGAGGAGAAGATCTATATGCAAAAATCCCAGGGTTATGAGGTCGCGGGTAAGGAGGACCACGTGTGCTTATTTAAGAAGTCATTTTCAGGCCTAAAGCAATCACCAAGACAATGATATAAGAGGTTCGACTCGTTTGTTTATGGTGAATATCGGATTTCGCCGGCAATGAATTAAATTAGAGGGGGTATGTATGGGATTCGTAGAGCGGTAGCAAATGGACCAAGTAAACAAAATAAGAGCGCTATCTTCCCCGCTACGCGCCTTAACTTACTTCTGGATGGTCCGGAGATGGCTTTTTACTTGTACTTGTATGGAGAGGGTACGCTGCTCCAATGTGGCAATATTACTTTTCCATGCTAAACTTCGATCTAGTAGGGACACTGTCTTCGTCTAAACTTGCAAAGCGGAGAGAAAGAGAACAATACACGTTGAAAGAAACCTAAGCACTCCATTCATGGAAGATTCCTAATGGATGGATCATAAAACTTCCTTTGCTTGGCTCGTGATGCCGTTCAGTCTCACCCATGCACGCACCGAGTACCTTTATGCGACTGATTAATGAGGTACTGAGACCCTAGAGAAGAGAAATCCCGTATACCTTATCTTATTCACTCCGGAAATAGAAAGGATCAAATAACTCCCCTGTAACCTAAAATGATTTAACGAAGGGTGCTTATTCGCCAGATTAATGGATTCCTGCATTAATTAGGTGAACTTCCTTTATTATGCTTCCTTTATTTTAATATCGTAATTTAGCAGCAAAGTGCTCATTTCCCTCCAATTTGCTATGGGGTAAGTCCCCCTTTTTATATGAATTGTTTATTCAATTTCTTCCAAAAGTCCGTGTTTTAAGTATAAACTTTTTAATTCATTTTTATGGCTGACGTTCTTTCTCTTTCTGGGAATAGTAGGCTAGAGGCGCGTACGTAACATCCTTTACTACTATTTATGAGAATATGTCTTTATTTAAGTAGAATGCTGTGTCGATATAGAGTATAAGCCGTTGGGCTGTTTCCGTGGGATTGTCTAAACGAAGTAAAGAACGTGCTCTTCCTATTCTAGAAGCGAAATAACTTCCGATTTGGTCTAAATGGGAGTGTGTCTATACGCTATTCTCTAAGTGAATATAAAGCCCCTGTTGCTTGCTGAGTATAAAGAATAGCCGCTCAGAGCTTAATTTGGCAAGTGCACAGGTCAAGATCATAGAAAGATGACCCTTGATTGCCTACCCACTGGGTATCCGCCCGGATACGAACTCCCCCATCCATTAGAATAATAAACGCCCGCCTAGCCATTAGTAAGTGCTTGCCGTTCCCAATAAGAAGAATTAAAAAGTTTTATTCCTGTGACTCTATGAATACCTGAATCCACCAACCTTAGCGGCCTTTCATTTAAGTAAGCGTTTATTTATGGGTCTTCTGGGTCCTCCCGAGAAATAGTTCGATCTCATTTGTTTGTAGGTGAAATTACCTCATTTTTCAGCAGTGCAATGGAGGACCAAGCAAAAGTAAAATGATGGTTGTGTGGGTAATCCAGTAAAAGGTTATTGAAAAGCTAAATGACCATATGGAAATACTGCAGCAAGGAAGATGAACAGGATTTGCATGGTCGATGAAGGAAAAGGCTCCTAAGAGCTGAACTACTCTCATTAAAATAAAAAGCCTTCCCTTGGGCATCCCTAACTCTAACTATCCGAGAGGGGTTACCCCAGCCATCCACACACCTCTTATCAAAGTTGAATGCTTACCTTACTGATCAAGAGCATGCCCCACACCCACCAGCCAATCTGCAAAATTTAGAGTTTCTTCAGTACTGTCGAGCAAGCAATTGGAAATGAAGTATAGAAAAGGCCGAAGGTTGTCAATTCTGGAGAGATGCAGTTATTTTCCTAAGCTTGGTCATGTTTATCTTTTTCTATTTGTCTTTTGCCCTAGTGAGTTAAAGTACGGCTTGTCTCCTCGCCTGCTTTATTGCTGTAGACTTGACTCGAAAGCGTATGACACTTCCACTTCAATACATAAATTCTTCTATGAAAATATGCTCCCATGATCTATTCGCTACGCGCCGCTGCGCGCCTGCTCCTTTTTCTATCTAGTGCTAGCTTTGTGCCTCCCTTATCTAGCCTGGCCTGTGTTTGCACGGATCCCCATGCCGGGGTCGGGATAGCCAGGGACAGCCCAGGCAACACCGATTCAACATTACACCCACACACCGGGAATGTCTCTTTCTTCGAGAGAGGGAAAATTCAAACTAGGAGAGTCCCCTAATGTGGAGTAGGCCCAAGACAATGGCTTGCTGGGTACTTATTTTTCCACTAATTGATGACATGGAAACTTGCCACTAAAGTAGTAGTGTCAACAAAGCTGCAAAGGTTCATCTTCAACAACATGGAATAAAGTACAAGCACAGGAAAAGATCCAAGCACCGGTCGGTCGGTGGTAATGAACCTAAAGCAAGAGGAAAAAGAAAAGGGGAGAGTTATAGATAAAGTATGGCCCATTTTACTTTATATAGGATTCCCTTGTGTTGTGCGCGCCAGGCCGCCCTTTTTTGTTCGTAACATTAGTAGTTACTCACAGGGTAGCATATTGGAATTTTTAGACTCGGGCTTGGCAAATAGGTGGACTTGGATTGCTTTGATTGAGTTCATTTCCTTGCTTTGGAGTTTCCCGCTGCGCGCCTTTCCTCTATTTCCTTGGCTCTCTCGTTTAGTCGTTCCCATTCTACTAGTTGATCAAAGAAATTGTCGTCCGAACAGACATCTACTTTTACTTCGTCGGGGTTTACATTATAATCTCGTACTGACATGAGTTCTTTTTCTAAATTAAGTATGATATTTTTGACAAGACATATTTTATCATCTTCCGGAGAAATCCCAAGTGTACCTAAAAATGACATGTAATCCATCATAAACTGGAAATCTGCAAAAGCTTGCTTATTCTCCAGAATTGAAACCACGTATTCTCTGTCTATTTGCAACACGTCCAACATCTCCTTAAATTGTGTTTCCGTTATTTCCAATCTTGCCAACAGCTGCATAAGCCGTTCCTCACTTACGCGAGAAATAGCAAAACCTCTTTTTTGTATAACCATAAATCTTCCCATAATTCTTCTTTTTCTTTTTAAAACACTTCCAGATTTTTACTCTTCTTTCCTAACCTACAATTCTTGCAGACCAAACTAACCCGTGTTAAGTAAACTTATTCAAGTTCTACCCTAGAAGCAAAAAAGCTTCAAGAGTCTATATAAGATATTCTGAAAAAAAGAAAAGAGACGCGGTCGTACAAATATTAGTTAGAAAGTGCTTCTTGCAGGTCGACCTGGTTACTGCATGCATGACTGTCTGAACCGCTATGCAAGCCATATAAGTTAATAGGGAAGCCTGTGAGTCAAAAAGAAAGGAACGATCTTCCTGCTTCCTTTTCTCTCTTTTTCTATCTATGGCATAGTTCCTGCTTAGCCCCCTAACATCCAGATTTGAATTGAACGAGGAGAGAGGAATTTGATGCATTTCGAGATGAGGGTTATGAATGAGCACATGGATGATGATGTGGATTACTTTAGAGAACCGGGATGGAATTCAAGGAGGAGAAGACACGAGTATTTATATTCGAAAAAGGGAACATGCCCAGATGTATACACTCTAACGGTAGCAGGATAAAGACAACGAAATCCATGTTGACAGGGAAGAAGCAAAGTCCCGACCTCCAATACTAGCAATTAGAATAAAACTATTCATAACTAAAGGCGCGAAGCGTGGAAGGTCTAACTCAAAAACTTTTCAAGAACTTCTATTTCACTAACTAATTTGCAAAGGGACGCAGTGATGATATTTTTCTTTTCCAGTTTATTTCGTATTTTATGGAGCTTGCTTCCCTGGCAATAAAGTTGATCGAAAAAGTGGGGGTTTTGAATGGCTGATAAAGAAGTATGAGATTGATGGTTCCACTACTGTAAAGTTTGACCTTTCTCTCTACACTCCAATAATCATTGTTCCAAAGAATGAAAATAGCAAAGAGTTAGTACTGCTTGAAGTTTTCCACCTTTCACTTCAGTGAAAGATCTAAAGCATTTCGTGACTCAATTTAGGTACTTTATAAAGTCTGGTAACAGTCATTGTTCAGTAGGATAGAGTTAGTCATTGGTCTAATTTTGTGGGGGAAAATCAGATAGTGCGCGCAGTGTGTGCTATATCCGTTTTCTTGCTGCATCCACTACTTGTTGGTCTTTTGGTTCGAAAAGATTAAATCTAACCAACCCGACGCGGCCTTAGCAATCTCGTAGTACGCCTCTATTATATTTCCTCATGAATGATGCCTTCAATTTCCCTTCCTTGAAGCACATCTCCTATAGGAGAAGCTTACTAAAACTCGTAACTATAAACTATGCTATTTCAATGATAAACTATGACTGAAAAGGTACCCTCTCAACTAGATAGCCCGCCCTTGTGAAACTGGATAGGTACCCACAGCCGTGAAATTACTTCTGGATTCCTTCCTATGCTATTGAGATAGGATGTAAAAATCAACATAATGAAGATATTTTTAGTAATTTGTCTAATCAGGAGAAAGAGAATACTCCTAATGATGAACCGAATCTTACAAAAATGACCGGTGTCCACCCTAGAGAAAATATACTAGAAAAAATAGATAGATAGGTGGTATGATAGGAAGTCTTGTCGTCCTACTGAGTGAGGCGCGTAGCGGTTGAAAAGAAAGAGAAGCGAAGAGGAGAGAAAGAAAAGCCTTGTTGCCAGGAAACAATCAATACCAACCAGGATCCAATCATATGGGAATAAGCTTGTACGTACTTTCCTTCTTCTTTCTCTCACATTTCAAGATCACATACACATGCTTTCCAATGCAACAACCAAAGCACTGGCCAAAGAAGAACCTTTTCCGTCTACAACCTACCACTCTACGGGACCAAAATTAGCCTGGATTTGATAAGAGTTACTTCTAAAAATACTGTTACGAGTAACTGAGGCCAGCACAGCGCCGCTCCTTCTTTAGTAATACTACTTATTTGCCACACATTTTGATGCTTTGATAGTGAGGAGACAATCAACGATCTATACCAAAATGCCCTCCTCTATCCTTGATAACCTTCTTTGCCTAGCTCATCTACAGGAGACTGATAGTCTTTCCCATCACTCCAATCTTGCCTTTCCAACATCACAAGCCCTTGACTCTAGGCTCCCTCCCATATACTCTGCTTTTTCATTGCTTATGAACTGGAACTTGTAGGTGCATGGATTTCACGTTTCAGCAGCACTTTGGTTTGTGCATGGTTGTGAAAAGAAGGCTTTCTATACGCTTATTCACTTCATTGGCGAAAGAGAAGCTTGCCTTGATAAGGTACAGCCTACGAAGCACTCCAATGGCTTGCTTGCCTACCTGGAAAAAGCACTGCGAGCACTGCAAAGGCTTGCTTCTCAATGGCTAGAGGACTTCTACTCAAGGGAGCACTATCCAAATTGACTAGAAAGGTTATGGTTATAGTGGAGAAAGCACTAGTTGGTTTCATTCAATTCTTCGATCGAGTCAACTTCTTTTTCTTTGATAGTAGGCTCTGAAGTATAGCTTGAATTCGATCATTCTTATCCAGCTTCTATCTAATGGACATAATCTGCACAAGTCATCGGACATAGAGAAATATTGGATGAATCAAGTAAGTAAAGAAGCCTAGGTATCAGAAAAAGTGATAGCTAAGCTCGTTGTACCTAGTGAAAAGGGGACGAGTAGATCTCAACTACGTGCTAATAGTAGGTCTCATAGACAATCAAGAAGAATTCTGATCAGATAGGAGATGCTCTGAGGGGTGAACTCGTAAGCAAATTCAAGAAAAAGATAAGGCACTTGGAAGAAAGCATAGTGCAACTAGGGGGATTCTGTCGATTATTGGAAAAGAAGTGGGAAAGAAGCAAACAAGCTTCAGCGACTCCTCAAGCATCCATGACATTGGAGAAGTAGGAAGGTTTGCTGTCTCTTTTCATAGGCCTTTTCTCGTAAGCGTTATGGAACAACTATGGAAGACAAGGTTGAGACCAAAGAAGAAATCTGTGTATGGAAGAAGAAACAAGAAGTTTCCTTATCGAAACCAAGTGAGTTGAAAGAGAGAGCTAAGACAAGAGGAGCTACCTTTGCGTCTTCTACCAGAAGCAGACTTAGCTTGTTCTGGAATTCTTTATTGTCTGGAATCCTGTCCGTTCATGATCACTTTCTTCTTCTATACATGCGGCAGCTGGGTAGAAAGGAGTAGTTTTCTTGATAGAAGAGATAGCGCCAGATCAAATAGGCATAAACTAAGTAAAATAATAGGTATTCTTGGAAAGGCATTAAAAGGAATTAAGAAAAAGCCTATTTCCAGAAAAAAGAAAATAGTGTTTTTAGTTAGAAGTGTGTAGTTGAGTTTAGATAAGTAGTTTGTAGTTTCAAAGCAAGAAATGCAATGCATTTATGTAATATTTGTATAATCGAATTAAGAGTGGAGTTTGATTCACTTCTCTACTAGCTTCTTTGGTTACCTGTTTATGCGATAATTGTGCAACTAGAAGAAAATGGTAGAAGAGTAGCCTACCAAAGAGTTGAGGTCAGGGATCAAAAGAGATTGAGAGGTCATTCCCCCTATCTTACAGCCCGGCGAGGAGCGAGAAGAAAGAGTTACCAGCCCGGCCATCATCTATGTCTTAGTTCGAAGCATTATTAAGAGAAAGGAACTGGACTTTGGGAAAGAAAGACTTTATTACTGTCGTCGGCATACCGAATAATATTTGATTTTTACCAGCGGTGTACATCCCTTCTTTCAACTTCGTGTCCAGTTGATGGAGAAAGCAGTTCATTAGAAGCGGTGAGAGGGAAGTCCCTTGTGGAAAGCCCACCATTTCATTAATAAAAACTTTCTTACTCTAATTGGGAGTTTGGTACGTAGTAGGTTTAGCATGAGCAATAAGGGGGCCTATGTATGAAAAAAAAAGATAGACTGGTCCTTCCTAAAGCAAATAGGCGGGTAGGCTTCATTCAATCTGAGATAGATTATTGGTTTTGCCCTTCCCCAAGGAGAATAGGCCATAGACCTACCATGATGATTATTAAGTAAACTCAAATAAGTAGGCAAAAAGCAGAAAGACCATCTTCTTCTCAGGTTACACTCTACTTTAGTAATCCCATCGCCTCCCTCCCAGGCTATCGGTCATTGAGCATCCATCTCAATTAATCCCAGAACCTAGTTTTTAAAAGAGAGGTTACTCCCAGCATTAAACTTTTCAGGCAGACGGCTTCTTGTACTGCTGCTGAAACACGTACTCGGCTTTGTAGAGCTATCAAAGAAGATTCTTTCTAAGAAATAGGTTGATTTCCTCCTTGTCTCCTCCTCCCCAGTCAGCATCAGTAGAGCCCTTTTTTTTATCATTTCCTTAAGTCTGGCACATTTGCTCTTCTTCTTGTATACTTTTAGGAAAGAACCTTTTGCTCATACCTTCAACTCTTGCTATAGGACAACTATCTAGGGGCTTCTATTTATGCATCCTAAAGCGGATAGTATTTTTTTATGGTTGGCTCTTGTTCAACAACTGCTTAGGAGAGCAACCATATACGGTTCAACTATCTTTCTTTTTCTGCTTACATAGATGTAAAAAGTCTCTTTCTAGTGCCTTTCTTCAACTCTCCCTATTGTTGGCTTGGCTTTAGCTCGTCTTTCTTCTCCTCTAGTCCTGGTAAATAATGTCGTGGGAAATCCAAACTTTCTTCCGGCCTTTAAGTGAGAGGGGCAGTCACTCTTGCCTTCTCTCTCTGTAAACTCTCTCAAAGGTAGTAAGCTTCATACAAGCCTCGTAATAGAGTATGACCGAAGCATTAGCCCTGTCTCTATCCTGGCCCATAGACTGGACTTAGTGCGGTGAGGTAGCTTAGGATGATGAAGCGTATCTGATTTCGCACTTTTTCTTCTTTGATGAACGACAGTGAGCGATGAATCTGTTTTTCTAGATAAGCGCAGCAAGAGAATTCGATGCTTTTGTGCCAACCTAGAAGCTAGAAGGAAAAAGTAAACAAGGGAAGAAAGAAGCGTAAATACCATGAAAGCTATCAAACCGATGTACGAGAATGGCCCTCTTAGACTGCTTCATCTACTCTACTGATAGGCAATCTCTTTGGATATAATAAGCTAACACATTCTATTTTCACTTCTACCTCTCTCTAGTCAGCCTATAACAACAGATTCGATATCATTGAAGTCAAAAAACAATCAGGTATCTTTGTGCAATTGCTTTGGAGACACTTCTTTCAAGCTAAAACGACCTTCTGCTTTACTCTTCTTAGACTAGGCAAGCCAATCTGCTGTCTTTGCTTTCAAGTCAGAGAAAGAAGTGTGATCGATGGTGTAGAGAAAGGGCAAGAATAGTAGGTACTCGTTAATCTTACTAAGTGGAGAGATAGGCTACCAAAGCAAAGGCTATTTTAGATCCAACCTCTTCGCCTATTGATTATGAGCGTAGACCTGTCTTGCCGTCAGAAGCAAAGTATTAGGCTGGTAAATAGCAGGTAGGAGCATAAGTGAAGTAAGGAGAAAAGTAAAGTGAATCCACCTCCATCGATCTTAAGAGCCAAGGTCGACCAACCGAAAACGATTCTCTATCTTTTTCTTTAGGCAGAAGCAAGCAGAAAGAGGAGGGGCTCCTGGTCAACCACCCCTGTAGTAGCAAGCGTGACCTGCGGAACTTTCTTCTTCGTCGGAACGTACCGTAACAGAGAAGCTGAGCACCTTTCTATCTTACTTTTTTAAGAGGCTTGCCAGTGACAATAAGAGCCAGGAGGGACACTGCCCACATACCTTCTTGAATAATGGGGCTTTCAGGCTAGCTAACCTCAGGGGGCAATCGTTATTAGTATAGAATAGCAATTGGTACCTCCCCCCTTGCTGAAGCAGACAGAAAGCAAAGACCTTCACCTTAAAAGGAGAGTAACTTATCTGCAGCAAGGCCAATGAAGCTCAAATTGCTGGGCTATGAGTTGGGTCTTGTGCGTGAGTGCTTTCTATGCCTATAATCTCCTTCTTTCCTATGAAAATTAGTCTATTTAATATATATCTAGTTTGTAGTGTCTCAACTAGTTCACTTACTTCTGCTTGAGCGAGCGCTAGGAAAGAGAGTTGTGTAGTTAGGCAAGTGTAGTTCTGTTCTTTCTTTTTATTTGTCTGAGAAAAAAAGCAATTAGTGCACAAGCTTTAAAGCAAGTTCTCGAGTCAAAGACTAAAAGAATTAAGTTTATCGAAATTTTAGTCTTTAAGTAGAGAATTCAGTTAGGTTTCAAGCAAATAGTTACGAGCAAGAATAGGTATGCGAACAATCCAGTTCTTCTTTGCCAGCTTCGAGTGACTGTGACTACTCTTACTGTACGTAACTCCTAAAGCTCTACATGGGCTCCTGTCACTCCTACAGCTTCTTCTGCTGTAGGTAACTCTACTTTACTTTACTTCTCTCTCCAACTGTCTAGCCCATTGCTTTCGACTTCCTATAGCTCTTAAGATAGACTCCCCTACGCCGGGACTTGCTTTTGAACAATCTTCCTATTCTTTTTCTTTGCTTAGATCACGGCAAGGCAAGGTCGGACTATGGGTGGGACTATTCTTTCTACTGGATATTGTTGAAATAAGAAGAAATGGTTCTTCTTTTCCAATACATATCAAAGTGGACTTCTCCAATCTCTTTTTTACTACAATCACGAAGCGGAACATACCACTAGGCCGGATATAGCACTGCACACGGAGACAATTCCTATCCACAAAACACAGTCTTCTTTCAGTAAACATATTTTTTATCAATAAGCAGAACAGCGAGCCGGGCTCTAGTTGCACCGGGAGAAAAGCAGTGTTTCAAAAGCATGGCAATGCCTCCGTAATGCGCTAGGAGAAGACCATGCTGATTTCGAATGTTCTAGTAAAGTCGAGCAATGAATGTACTTACTGGGTATAGAGCCTGTAGGGTGAAAAGATCCATTTTCATTTAATTGCATGAGCGTTATTAATATTGCCGTAAGTTGTCAGCAATGTCTCAAATTCCAAGAGTGAAAAGGTGCTGATGAAAGAAGAGAATAGTTTATGGAAGAGTACATGGAATCGGCACAACCAAATTGCATTTCTAGAACCGTCGGATTTAGTTAGTCATTCACTATTATCGTACTAGTCCATAAGATTTACTCTTCTTTCTTTTATTTCTTTTTTGGGAACTACCTCACAAGGGGGGTAGATTAGATAGGGCAAAAGGGGGGTAGGGGTCTTTCAGAACTGCATTTTGGAATGAAAAAGTCACGCGGTTCTGAGTGGCGGTGAAAGTGAGAAAAAATTATCCAATGTCTTTTTCGTTATTACAACCTTCTTTTTTTATGTCAAAGACAAAAAGCTACGTGCAAATTCTCATAGGATCTTGGTTTTTCTTAACAGCGATGGCTCTGTATTTCAGTCTTTGGGTAGCACCACCAGATTTTCAACAAGGTGGAAATTCTCGTATTCTGTATGTACATGTTCCTGTGGCTTGGATGAGTATAGTTATTTATATGGGAACGGCTATAAACAGTTTCTTGTTCCTATTAACAAAACATCCCCTTTTTCTTCGATCTTCCGGAACCGGTACAGAAATTGGTGCTTTTTTTACGTTTTTTACCTTAGTGACTGGGGTGTTTTGGGGAAAGCCTATGTGGGGTACCTTTTGGGTGTGGGATGCTCGTTTAACTTCTGTATTAATCTTGTTTTTTATTTACCTGGGTGCATTGTGTTTTCAAAAGCTTTCTGTCGAACTGGCTTCTATTTTAATCTGTGTTGGACTGATCGATATACCAATAATAAAGTTTTCAGTCAACTGGTGGAATACATTGCATCAACCTGGGAGCATTAGCCGATCTGGTACATCCATACATGTGTCTATGCTCATTCCCATCTTGTCTAACTTTGCAAACTTCCTCTTATTCACCTGTATTTTTTTCGTTCTGGAAACACGTCTTCTTATTCTATCTTTTCTCGAATCTTCCTTAACGGAAGAAATAGAAGCTCGAGAAGGAAAAAAACCTAGTTAACTCGCTCAAGAATGAAAAAGTGTTTTGATTGAAATTTCCATATTTCCGAATCCTCAGTGAACTAGGACTAAACAAGGTACAGCTCAAGCTGGACACCGACCGACTCGATGAAATCACACCTTTGCGGTGGATTGCTTAAGAAATTCTCGTGTCCTTCGAGAGTGAACTCTTTTCGCGGATCCGAAGTCTGGAAGCCCAACTCAGTCATGGATGGGCTGCTTTCCCCCTCAACTCAACCCAGGCGGGGGAATACGAGAGCTTGGTCGGGGAGCATTTAGATTGTGAAATTAGTATAGACCACGACCGCCAAGCTCTCAATTCGTAATTCTTCGAGAGTTCTAGTTTGGAAAGAAAAGAAAATAAAGACGAGATCTAAGAACGCCTTTTCATAGACGACTAATTCCCGAGTCTCTCTTTGCAGACATCATGCAGCTGCCCCCTTATGCAAATAGTTGGGAAGCAGCCCCCTTCTTTTTTTTAGAAGACCACATTGAAGGTAGAAGGATAACTTTTTTCAGGCTTAATTATTTCATGTCTGATCAGAAAAATCCTTTTTAGCCTGCGTTATTCATTGATGATTAATATAGTGAGTGAGCCGCCTGCGCGGCCCAGGTCAATCAAGTAAGCGCCATTGACTTATATTGCTCGCTCCTTCCAACGCTGGGGAGAGGTAGGTGAGGCCCCTTCAATGTGATGTTAGGCCTGGCTTGGCAGGCCGGCGTCGAGAAAGATTTGACATTCCGTAAGTAACTCTGTGATTTGGAAGACAGGGAAATTGAAAGCAGAATTCGTTATCTCTCCTCCCACATGTTCAATCTTTTTTTAGCGGTTTTCCCAGAGATCTTTATCATTAACGCAACCTTCATTTTGCTCATTCATGGAGTTGTATTTAGTACCTCTAAGAAAGATGATTATCCACCGTTAGTCAGTAATGTGGGTTGGCTTGGATTACTTAGTGTTCTAATAACCTTGCTTCTGCTCGCATCAGGCGCACCTCTCCTAACTATTGCCCATTTATTCTGGAATAATTTTTTGAGGAGGGACAATTTTACATATTTCTGCCAAATCCTTCTATTATTAAGTACGGCTGGTACTATTTCGATGTGTTTCGATTTTTTCGAAAAAGAGAGGTTTGCTGCTTTTGAATTCATTGTATTAATTCTACTTTCTACTTGCAGTATGCTCTTAATGATCTCGGCTTATGATTTAATTGCCATGTATTTAGCTATTGAGCTTCAAAGTTTATGTTTTTATGTGATCGCAGCATCAAAAAGAAAGTCTGAATTTTCCACGGAAGCCGGCTTAAAATATTTGATCTTAGGTGCATTTTCCTCAGGAATATTATTGTTTGGGTACGACTGGACTACTACCGATCCTTTTTCAAAACTTCTTTAGCCCTCTATTTAGTTTGATATCTAGGGCAATCGATCTACTTTCCCCATAGTCCTGAGGCTGTGTCTCGATCTCCAAGTGTGAAAGTGAATATACGGGAGAAGGGGTCCTATGGGGATTCCCCTTGGTCTAATTTCACGACGGAGAGTCGGCGTGGCGTAAAGTGAAGATTGGGGGGAGTAGAGTGAAATCCCCGTCTGGGGTATTCCGAAGGTGTAACCTAGGCAACGAAAAAGGGGCCCGAGATTTCAACTAGAGGAGCGGCCTGTTGGTTCACCAAACCCTGACCCAGCCTCACACCTTCTCCAGGTCCGAAGGGATCCAGTGCCCTACTACCGACTCCTCCCGGAATTGCGTTATCGGAGCCGAGCCAGGAAAAGCCGTTAGTGTAAACCTACCTTTTTTTTTCACCGGTTAGAGAGGCCCTCTTTAATACATTAAGAAAATATGTTCACAGGGGCCAGAAAGACTCGGTCATAGGAACTTTGACTACCTACGCGCTGGTAAACGAAAAGCACCTCGACCAACCGAACGAAGAAGGCTTTTTCGCCCCGTCGACAGAATGAAGACGCCAAAAGGGCCACCTGCTTTCCCCCCAGGGGGAGATCCGCTGCTTACTGCTCACGTAAACATACGACCTTATGGTCCACCTATATTTATTATCTCCAGATATTCATCATCTTTTTGGCTTTTACCAATTCAAAGTGCAAAATGGAGTTGATAATGTGGGGAGAGGTTTTAGTCTAGAGTACGACTTACTTGTCCAATCAATACTTACTGCTTTATTCTCCCAGTAAGTACGCTAAGGCAACTTTACTTGCGGGTAAAACATCATATTTGAATGAACCCTAATAAATAGGTTATGCTTGTGGGTTGGTGAGCGCTCTGTCAGCAGCTGACTTTGTTTGTGAAGGAAAGAAAAACCAATCAAGCCTTTTTCAAAACATCATAGAGAAGCAAACAAATGAAAAAATCCTTAAGAACAGGTTGAGCCTCGGTTGATGTTGTGCGTTTGCTAACTTTTAAAGCTTGCGCTTTCAGAGAGCGTGACTACAGCCCGGATTCTAAAAAAAGGGGAAATTCTCTCGAGATGGTAGTTTAGCATCCGGAAGTTAGAAAAGTTTTTTGTGCCCCACCAAGTATCACCAGCCAGATAAAAGTAAATATTATCTAGTTTTGCTAAAAGAGTGCAGTGATTAGATCGGACGAAGTTTTGCTTGATTGTAGATGAAGCTCGAGATGAATATAAGAGGGAGCAAATGGCTGGCTATTGTTCACTGATTTGTTGATCGAGATGGATTAGTTCGAGAGCGCTTCAACGATTTGGTTCATGTAAAGAAAGGACACTACTTCTCTAACTCTGAAAAAGGCCGCCAAGGTTTGACAACACCTCACTCAGTGTTCAAAATATCCGAGGTCGTTACGATGGAGCAAGCAACATGCGCGGTGAGTAATAGAAAGTCAAAGAATTTAAATAGTGGAGCGGTTGTGGAAAAAGATATTTTTCTCTTTTTTTCTTTTTTATTAAATGGAGAAAAGGGATAGATAGCTCAACTGGTGCGGAAACATCTTCTGGAATCCAAATAGATTTCAGGGTGGACTTTTGCAAAATGATCCCTCCCTCCAAAAGATGCTATTTTAGTTTGGTCTGTCCAATATATTCTTTTACATCTTTACTTTTGCTATCATATTTGCGAGTGTTTTCAAAACATACATTTGCTGGTACTTATTCGTAAATAATAACAGAATTTCTTTTGCATATTTGCACATGAGTGTGTGTGTGAAGAGAGATATATTTGCCGTTCTTTCCTGGACGGAGAGAGGAACTTAAAAAATGTCTTATCTGGTTGTCGTATGAAATATTTATTAGGTAGGGAGTAGGCCGTTCAAGTCCATAATGATGTTCCTTGCTTTTTCTATGGAACCGATCCTCTTTTGCCGCATTCTTAAGAGTTTTCAATTCCAAAGACGTCGCTTATTTTGTTTGGACTCAAACCTAAGGTGTCAGAACCTGGTCCACTGTGTTTTCTAGTCGGAGGCAAACTATTTTCGATCATGACAATAGGAAAGTTCCTTGTTTTTTTAAAGACCCTTCCGTATTTCCCCAGAGTGCACCAGAACGGTATAATGTTGTACTAACTCTCATATTAATGAAGATACAATATCCCATTAAAAAGTTTCAGTTCATGTTTTACAAAGGCTCACGATTAAGATAGGCGAGAGAGAGTATAAAGAGAAAGTGAATAAGATTCTTTATCCAAGCATTGAGCCAAAGCCGATCCAATACCATGTAAAAAAGCCACGTGATTTTCACACCGCTTCATTATCTCCAGGGAGTATCCGCACAAAAGTAAGAATAAAATTTCAGCTAAATTATTGATGTGTGTTTCTTCTGAGCAGAGCAGCATATTATTCTTAGCTTATTTGATTTCGTTTACACATCTCCAAATCCCACTAGAAGAAAAAATATAGAAACTCTACTTTAATTTCAACTTACCTTTTTCCTCGAAATTCATTTTTTTAGAAGGCATTCTGCATGTACATCATAGGTTCGAGATAGTATGCCCATAGCCACCATTTCTTCACTCTATCTTCCAAGGCAGATGAACACATATATGCTAAGTAACACATGTGCATATGGGAAATGCAGATGATCTAATAAGCCTTTCAAAATTTTAGTCGCCTCTGGAAAGAATGAGAGCACCCAAGACCATAAGTGCCATCAAATAAAACCAAATGTGCCTGCGCAATTGTCGCAAGCGCAATAAAACGAAAAAGTGAGCCATTTGATTTACCACTTAGAATAGCATATATTGTTGGTTGAAACATCCGCAAAAGAAAATTTTTACTAAAAAAAATACTATTTTACACTGAAAAAAAAAAGCATCCACGCTTGTACATATGTACGGATGAATAGGCATGCCATACATAACTTAAAATGACTTGATCATCCTGGTTTAACATAGTGGTAGTACTCAATAAAAAACACCTCTCCACGCACCCGCCCCTCTTTGGAGTTCAAATCTCAAAAGCAAGGTCATACATCAATGTCTGGTAAGGAGGTTAAAGCCAATATGCTTACGGTGTTATTTGGAAGATTGGAAGAAGGGCTTCTAAGTCATTTTGAAGTAATGGACAGACAGGTGGGTAAAGAAAAGGTAGGAAAAAACCCAGCTCCGGCAAGAGAGCGAAGGTGCATGCGGAATCCTCAGGTCAAGATTGAAGGAAGGAGTGATTGGGAAGGTTTTTATACTGTTTTTACTGGGTGAAACAAGCCAAGTCCTACTCATTTTTACACTACAATAGGAGATGGTCCAGACTCATAGAGAAGATGCCCATTGAAGTCCAAAAAGAAAGAAGGGTCTATAAGGAAGGGTTAGAAGGCAAAAAGGTAAGAGCGTTAACCTGCCCCTCGCCGCCTACAAAGAAAGGCTCAGTGGTCCATGGATTCAGTCTTCATCCTGTCCATTTTTAAAAGGAGGCTTGCTTAAGAAGAGAAAGTTGCTTCGCTTAGATAGATGCTTGAGGGATTCATAAGAATAAAGGTAGGTAGTAAGGAGCAGGCACTTGAATCTATTTTTGAAGCACGCCCGTGCGTGGGAAATCGACACAAGTCAACCTGGGAGAAAGGAAAAGCTTAAAATGGAGCGGTTTAGATAGATGGCTTGTCCCCGTGTTTGGTTGTTAGGCTAGGTTTGTAAGGAAGTGGGATTTCTAAGAACCTAGATTTATGATGAAACTATGCTTGCTTTTGAACTCAACCTATGTATGTTATGCTTTCCCTAAGGAAGGCAGTTCGAGTGAAACTTCAGTAATGAAGTGGTCTCACGCACAACCATAGTTCTTCTTCGATTCAAGACGATATGTGAAAGGAAGTCTTTGCCCTTTTTTTCTCGAACTATATTGCAGCTCAGCCTATACTATGAAATCTCCATCAACGAGGAAATACTTACTCCTCACTAGGTTCGACTTTACAGGAAAAAGAAGCCCATCGGTCAAAACTAAAAAACTCGATCATCTAACCCAGAAAGACCTCTTTCATTTCATAAGGGCAATACGCACTACACTCACTACGCGGTTCAAGGTCAAAGATTCCTGAAGAAAGGCTTCATCCATTTATTTATTTTTTTTCAACGACGGCGAAAATTTTTCAATCATAAGCCCAACTAATTTTGAAATCATAAATCGATGCAAATCTGATAAAAAAGAACCCTTTGACTACTTGAGGAGAATCTCTTATTAAGTGTAATTTATGACTGGATAGAGACTTTTTTATCTATCTTAGCTGAAACTTAAATTACTTTTGTAGTTTTATCTATTCCACTGAATTCGAATTGTATGTTATAAAAAAAAATATATATATTCCTCAACAACTATATAAATAAGAAACCTTTGTCGATATAAATTGAAATATTTTAGCGGTGCATTCTTATGAAAAATGTTAGTTATTTTCCAAAATTTAGTATTAGGAAGGGAGGAAACATTGCTCTACTATCTCTGTGGGTAGGAGAGGTTAAACCGGGTTACAACTCGCTCGATCTCCTCACCCTTCAATCCTTCATACACACACCAATCTTAACCTCCAACATGGGATTTAGCGAATGCGAGATTCTATATTTGATATTTCGAAATTATAGCCCTCTTCTCTCTTTAAATCCTACTTCTTACTAGAACCATAATGCAATAAAATCTCTTCATATAATAAATGCCCGCTCACTAGCAATTGTATGTAGATTTTGAAGCCAGATTTTCACTTCCAATAGTCGTCTTCTCCCTTTTTCTTCAATTTAGCAAAGGATGCTTCTAGTAAGGATGTGCACGTGGGCTCAAAGAAAGCACAACATGTAGTTTATGCAATTGAATGTACATTGAATATTATCTGAAGGTGAAGGACGAAATGTATTAAATGTGCAATGTCCACAATTATCACAAGGAATTTCCTTAACTTAAGACAAACATAAAATTACGTAATAGGAATTTGTGATATAGTGTATCTTGCGTTGACCAAATTAGTGAGAAAGGATACTACAGCAACTACGACGATGAAATTTTCGAATTTGTTTATATAGATATGAAGTTGGTAACATGAAGTGATTACTTGGCTTTCTGAAGAGCAATGACAGAACCGACTAGAGGAGCCATGTTAAGTACTATCTTGGGGAGGAGATGTGCTGCTTAAGAATTTATAAGGTTTTTTTATCATCAAGTTTGTAAGATGAATATGTTGCATGTAGTAGTAACAAAATTGGGAAGGTACATCGTACCTTCGATGGACAATTTAAGGAAATTAGAATCTGATTATGTAGTGTAGTCGATTTTGTGGTAACATAATAATAAGTAAATGATAGAATGTATTAAATGAGCGAGGCAAACTCATATTTGAATGATAATGTTAGTACAACCATATTCGAAAGACGTGCAATGCGGGAAGTGTGATGTTTGCAAAATTGAAATGTAACTGAAACCACAAAGTGGAAAATGAACGTGGTTTTTTCACATCAAGTACCGCAGGAAATCATACACATTAAGCAGCTGAAGATGACATACAGACCATCACAAGTTGAGTTCACATCAAGGTTTTGGGCAAAATATTTAAAACATCCGTAGTTCTGAGCAATAATAGTTTAGTCGGTACAAAAGATAATTAATAGTAAGGGTTGTGAACTAAATAGGCAACCTCTCATTCATACTGGGGACAATTAATAAGATTGTGCAGAGCAACAGCCCTATACTTTGCCATCAAGCGTGGAGCATTGAAAAGTAAACTTTCCTTGAAACTTATAAGCTCGGCATACTTAACAACCTTTATGCCGGATTGGTCTCGTGCAAAGTATTGAGTGCATTGCCCATACTTGAGAGCTGAGCCAACGGTTTCTCTCCGTCCTGATATCTCTGATATGAACATCTTCCATGGTCACATTAGATTCTCAACATGCTGTAAGGTATGGTCGTCGGAGAGGTCTGGATGATATATTGTGATAGTTGAGTCAGACATATCGAATGCAATGAATACCCACCAGACATTAAGTCTAAGTGGAATGAATAACAATCGTAAGCGACAGAACCGATCGGGGCGGGTCCACTTGAACTTGCTGCGCCTTGTGTTGGCCGGTAGGAAAGGTATGACATGCTGCATAGTATTTAATAATCATTACGAAGTACCAATTGCTTGCGTTCAATTGATGAAAGTCTATGTAATAATAGCACAAACCCCTAGATGTGGAGGTACCTACTTACAATCACCATGGTCCTTACGTTTTCCTTGGAGTAGAAAGAAAATCAGTGCATTAACAACCGGAATAGCATTAGTAATTTATTAAAGTAACATTTAATATCACTGTAAGGAATGTTACAATGAAGTAGAAAAATTGGAAATTGAGAACTCACTTGATCTAGTAGATCAGAACCCAAAAGAAGCATCTTAGCTTGTTCGGTGCTGACAACGACATCTTTTTGGCGGAATGCAATGCCTTCTTGGTTCATGTTTGATCGAACCCACTTGTAAATTACTTCTCTGGTGTGCTCTGATATGAGCCGACGTCCAGGATATTCGTACTTACGAGCGACTGGTCGGTCGATAAAATGGTTGTGATCGACTTTCGTACTTTTGCAAGCAATGATATCAGAGTGATGGAGAAGTGAGCTAACATTTTAATTAAGTGGGTAACCGTCCAACACATCTGAGGGATGTAAGATAACAATTTGGGCCATGCCCCTGTTTCTGTAAGCTTAGGTTGAGCAAAAATAGGCATAGGAGAGGTAAGGAAAGTGCCTATACGAGAAGGGATACGGAAGTATGTCAGATAAGGAAATTGTAGAGATGCCAGTGAGAAAGGAATTGGTGCTGTTCTAATGCAAGGCAAGAGGCCTATTGCATTCATTAGTAAGCCTTTGGGTCCCAAGAACCAGGCTTATGAAAAATAATTTGTGGCACTTCTACAGGCAGTGCAAAAAAGGAGGCACTACCTACATACAAGGTGGTCCTTTTGTGATCAAGACATACCAAATTAGCCTTAAGTACTTGCTGGAGCAAAGGTTACACCACACACTCCAACACAAAGGCTTATGCAAATTGTTGGGCTTAGAATACACCATTCAGTACAAGAAAGGAGTAGAAAATAAAGTTGCTGATGCCTTATCAAGAGTGGAGCATGAACACAGAGAGGAGGTGCTAAACATGACAGTGCTTGTACCACAATGGATTGAGGATTTAAGACAGAGCTATGAGGGTGATCAGTTTGCACAGCAAATCCTTGAACAGCATAAGGCAGGAGCTAAATTAGCAGATTTCTATACTGTGCAACAAGGAATAATTAAGAAAAATTAGAGGATATATGTTAGGCAAAAGGATGGAGAAAGGAGGTATTACAAGCCCTACATGACTCCAGTACAGGTGGCCATTCAGGTGTGCTAGTGACCTACCAGAGAGTAAAGAAAAACTTCTACCGGCCAAAGCTGAAAGAGAGTGTTCACAAGCATGTGCAGGAATTTTAAGTTTGACAACTCAACAAAGGGGAGCATGTGCTAGAACCTGGCCTACTCCAACCCTGACCCATCCCTTATGTTCGCATAGAAGAGCCATCCAACAGAGAAATACAAAGGCGTTTTTAAAGTGTAGACCTTGCAGTATGGTTTAATAAGTACCACTCAGAAAGGAGACGCTCAATGCAGGCCGTGATGTGTTTATGCGCAAATTCCCTCGTCATGACCCCATGCCACGGTTACACCTTTCATATCACTCGGGGATATTGAAGGACTTTGCCGAGTGGAATCCTGAAAGAAATCCCGACCAAGTAGGGTGGGCACCTATCTATCATGTGACTAAAGGCGTGTTATCATTGAGAGACTGCTACCCTACTCATGTCAAGATCTTGGAGCCCCGAACTCATGAAGCTAAGCAGCCAACTTTGCATCTATTAGGGATGGAGATGATTTCGACGCGAGTGCCACCAAGGGATTTGAACTTCTTCTCTGTCAGAGGTGAACTTCATCGAAGTCCTGGTCAAATTGAATGGACCCGCTCGCTATATATTTCGGAGGAGCAGATATTGAAGAAACTAGGAATCTCCGAATCAGTTTTATTATCCTTATTCAGGTATTGCGTAATTATCCATGTTTCAATATCTTCTTTACCTTATTAATTTTGGCTTTGTTGGATCACAAAAAAAAGGCTACCCTTTCACAACAGCTGATTTAAGAGCGGCCTATTCATGCCTTTCCGCCCATCGGAGTGAAGTGACTTTGCTTTTTTGCTTTCTTAGTCTGATACTTCCTATCTCTCCCTTCTCGAATTAGCTTGATTCGAGGATGCATGCAGAGCCTTCCCTTGAGAAAGAAGGTTCCCGGTCGGACTAGTTCCCTTCCCTTGGTTGAGTCGGGGAAAAAGAGAAACCATGTCTTCCATTCAAGAGCTATAGTAAACTGAACTTGAACTTCACTCGAGAAAAGAATCTTCTTCTCTGACGTACTTTTCTTTTTCATTCATATTACTATACACACTTAACGAAAGGAATTGCCAAGAAGTTAGGGAATTGGTCCACCGTCAGTAAGAAGAATTAGCTTATGGGCTAGCACCTTCAGTCACCGAAGTCAAGACTTATCGGAGAAGCTCATAGGTATTAGGTCAAAGACTTGGTTTTTGGTTGCCTCTTCATTCTGCCTAGCAATGGAAATGAAAAAGAAGCGCTTTGGGTGCCAATGATATAGAACCAGAAATGATATCGCGAGAAAACCGCTCCGAGGATGACTGGAAGAGACCGTATCTGAGTGACGATCTTGTTTACGAACCAGCTTTATCGCTACGCGCCTCCAGTTTTGACGCTGTTTTCACTCTTCCTTGAGTTGCCGGTCACTGACGGCATTCATTAAATTCCTATCCTATTGACTGTTGGCTGGATGAACTCACCAGCATTCCTAACTTCGAAAGGAGGCACGCAGTGAAGTGCTCTTTTATTTTCATTTTCCTCAAACGAAGAGGCTCATCAATGAATCTTGCCCCCCAGTCTTGATGAAAGGGGGGGTAGGGCTTTTACCGTAGCATTAAACTTACCTGCCGTCTAAGCACCCGGGGGAGTGTACCCTCACGGCTTATAAAGAGAGATTCCGATCGGATCAGTCTCTCATTCCATCTAAAAAAACTTCCCATTTAGATCTGAGCTTAGTGCAGAGTGAGGAGAAAGAGTTTCAGACAATGGACGATGGGGAGAAAGTGCTCACATTTACGGCTTCGCCAGACTCGAGGAAGCTGGAAGAAGAATTTGCGCGAAGTGTTATTTTGCACGATGCGATGGGCTGGGGTCCGGCGAGAATTGAGGCGGCGCTGCGGCGTTTGGTGCCTTCGTTTGTCTGGATCGCAAGGGAGATAGGGGACAATAGCTATCTGGTGGAGGCACCTGCCGATTGGAGAGATCGGATGGTGAGGGATAGTCAAAGCTCAATGCGAAGCTAGTGTCAGCGAAGTAAGGAGGATCAGCAGGTGCTATTGACATGAGGTCTACTCCTCTCCGGAAAAGCCTGACGCTCGACAAAGTCTTTGAGGGGAAAGTATTCCAACCAACTAGACCGAAGCTACAGCTGGAGATAAAGTTTTGTAGACAGTTGGTTCGTAACGAGTGCCGCGGAAAAAAAGAAGTGCAAAAATAACATAATCCAGTTCCATCTATTGCTTTTTTACTTCATATAGAGTAGTGGAATCAGAAAATAAGACAGACAGAATTAAGTGAAACTCAACTAAGATAATATGCGTTAAATACAGAAGTGAGCCTGCCCTTTTTTTAGTGAGAAGTGTATCAATTCGCTTTGCGCCTGCCACAACAAGCAAGACAAGCTCGAACTACCTGAAGTCCCGATCCATCAATAAAGTATATAAGGTTGTTAGCCGGCTTTTGGGCTAGGCGAAAAAGGAGTATAGAGTTCAAGTAGTTGACTTTCTTTCCATTGCTAGCTGAACAGAATAAGTAGTTGATAGAAGAACACATAAGGCGCACAGCGTCAAACTATTTATAGAGTTAGTACCACCCGGGGAAGTAGTCAAAAGAATGCGTTCCTGAAATCCATTTCTTCTTTTCTGGATGCGCCAACCTGCGGCCTCGCTCCGCGCCTTGGAGTGGATTTCTTTTACTTCTTCACATTGACTGTAGCCAAGCCAGTGAGTTCATGGACTTGCTTTTCACCTTGAAGTAAGGGTATGTATTACTTTGAAGTAGGCAGGCGAACTAATTAATTAAGTTTCACTCTGATCTTTCTTCTTTTTAATTTCTTTCCCGTATTGCCATTTGCCCCATAAGGCACGAAGTGAAGGCGTAGCAAGTCTTAAGGCTTTTTGCTCTTTTCTTTCTGTATTTGCTATCTTACTGCTTTTCCTAGCTTAGCTGTTGGCTGGTTTCATATATACTTAAGTAGAAGTTAGTGACTTTCCTAGCTCTAGACTCCGAGTAGTGAGTTGAACTCTGACCTGGCTGCTTTTCCTAAATATAGTTAATTGACGTGTTCCACACTGGTTCAATCTTAAGCGGCGAGTTTAAAAACAAGTAGTCAACCCTTTTTTCAAATCATCGTATATATATGAGCAAGTAAATCTCCTACACTTTTTAATATACTAAGAAGAGGAGTCGCTAGCACTCTAGCCCGGGATTGTTCATTTGATCACCCACGGAATTGGATTTGTTAACACAAGCTAGTCGAGCAGCTGAAAAGCCATTTTCCAAGCCGAGCAAAAAGGAGAAGAGGCAGGTGCGAAGCACTCTTACCAGACAGAGTTCCTGCGGCCCTGGTATTTCACTACTTTATAGTGCGTGCGCATCTTCATGTAACGAATAGACTTGACCAAGCTTGCTTCGGGGTGGAGCATCTTATCTTGTTTTGAATCTTATTGTCAAAGGGGTTGTTCAAAAGCTTTGATTTGTCATATTCTAGGCAGCCCTCTCTTTGCTTTTACTCTGATATTGACATATCTAAAGTTGGGTTAGAGACATGCTTCCTTCCTCTTTTTTTAGGAAAGCCCGTCGCTGCGCGCCTACCACCCCTTTTCCTTAGGGGCCCAAACTCTTAGCAGCTACTGATCATTACCAGCCAACCTATTCTTCGATTGATCGAGTCGAGACCAATGGCAATGTGGCAGCCGTCTGGGGCCCAGCTGACACTGGTAACCGGGCCATACTCGTCATCTATTGTCACAAATTCAGAAGTAGATCCCTTTTGTAGCATTCCACAATGAGACAGTGTCATAGAGTGTGATTGATAGCACATTAGAACTCCCCCAATCGAGCAGGTTCAGGTAGTAGTCGTCTACTAGATCTGGCCTAAAGTTTTATCTGGTGTCTGCGTGATAAAAAAGGAAAGAGAAATTCAAGGGCGTAGCGGGAGGAAGTAAAGTCAAGCGGAAGACAGGGGGATAGCATTTCATCAAGTAATGAAAATGTGCTTTCAAGCAAGAGTTGTCTTAGATCCCGCCCTACCTTCCTTTTCTTCCTTTCCCATGGCCAATTCTTCACCATTTATTATTATATATGCGAGCACAAAGAAGAACTTTGATAGATAGAATAAGGCACTCAAACATAAAATAAAGAAAAAAGAGGACTACTTTACTATGAATGGTAACATATGAATTGAAACGTTTGTGGCGGGTGTAAATTACCAAAAACCTCTCGTACTAAAAATATCCTTCCTTATTCTTCTTTCTTCCCTCAGTCCATAATGAGATGACTGAACCTAGAGTTTCACAAAGAACTTATTTGACGCTCCTCGTGTTACCTGCTAGTACCTACAGGGTTCATGCCAGGAAGGGATGATTAATGTCATATTGAATATCATATATAGTAAAGGGCGCAGCCTTACGACTAATCCAACGAATGATGTTGCTAAATACCCTACGGGTAATCCACTTCTAGGATCCACGATTCCTTTTGGGGCAGGCACTCCGATGCCGAAGATATATAGGCCTCTTTCGCGTCTCCCTTCCCCAACCATATGGAGTATAGCCAAGTGGTAAGGCATCGGTTTTTGGTACCGACATGCAAAGGTTCGAATCCTTTTACTCCAGATTCAGAACACCCGCCCGACGACAGAGAAAAACCATATGTAGTCAGTCACCGGAGAAGTCTGCTCTTCTAGCCTTTTACATATTAGAAGAAAGGGAGTGACCTTTATTTACTTCCCCTGATTGCTTATCTTACTAAAAAAGGGAATCTCATACGTACTCTTTCATTTACAAAGGCTACAAACCATAACCGCTTCGCGCCTGGGATTCTTGGCACTCCGATCTCGCTCGGACAGCACTTGTCCTCCAAAAGTTCAAATGTTTCCAGTACTAGTCACCCAAATGTTCTAGCCCCAATTTAGCCAACTTGAGCTACATGTGCAACCCTAAAAAAAATCTTACTTGACCAGCTAAAGCCCTCTCTCTGGTCTCCTTCTCTACACAACCAACAGTAAAAAAACAACCTTTTAAATAAAGCAGAAACCACTTTTTCTGAATAGACAATAAAAACATAAGAAATTAAAAATGAGAGTGAAAATTCATACTTTATTTATATAGTAGCACATGGCAACCGATTTCCAACATAAGCACAGCCCTAGCAAATCCGCACCATGGCAAGTGCGACTGTGAGAATATTAATACTTAATTTAATCGCTCCGCGCCTTCCAATTTTATGACTGAAAAAAAACATACACAAGCAAAAATACTTAAATGCCCTCACCGACATACCGAAGCCTCCCGATTGTTTTTCTTTCTTATGCTCTGACTCAGAGGCTACCTATTAAATCCAATTATCATAAATGATGGCGATGAAGACAAAATTAAGCCCAATTAAATCAAAAACGAGCAAGTATGCCTCAATCAAACCAAGAAAAAGCAAAGAATAGAAAAAAGGCCAAAAACCCATTTACTTACCTCTTTTTTTTTTAGCGGAAGGATCTCTTATATTTTAGCGAAAAAGAAAGCGCGGAGCGTTGAATCTTTATGCTCTCTCAATTAGCGCTTCTAGCTTAGGGTTAGCATTTCTTGGTATTGTAGGTCTCAGCCCTAAAAAGATAAAAAAAAATTAGAAATAGAAAAAATGTTATCTTAAAAAATAGTAGGTCTGATCCTTCTGAACTGTTTCTACAGCAGCTTGTAGTGGTGTAAGGTACTCATACGGTACCTTAAATAGAATCCTTAGAAAATGCAAAAAGAGAGAGGCAGGCCGCCAATGAATTTGTTTTGAGTCAATTGTAAGTTCTAGACAAATAACCATTCTGGTTCAGCTCAAATCCTTACAAATATTCTCCGTCTCTCAACAAGTTTTGATAAGAAAAAACCCCGGGTGTAGAAAATCCGCTTCCTAGCCGGTTAGTCCTACCTAAACCTTCATGTTGAGAATCTTTTATTTCTCACTGAGGGTTATCTTATAATTCAAGGATCGATGGCTTTGCATGTAATCATTTCTCATGGTGTATGGGAATTCTCTGGGAAGAACTATGTAGTTAATATGAGTAACTAATTATCTTACTATAAAAAGTACGATCAGTCTAAATAAGCGTAGCACTAATTGCCCGGCTTTTTCTTTTTTTTTTTCCTTGCTAGCTCCTTAGGCAAAGTAAGGTTCATTAAGACCCTAAATCCTAAGCTCAGTCATATTCCATATATACTACCTTATAAGGAAGACTCAATAGCATACCAACTATATTGACTTACTAACAGAAAGGCCGGCGGCTTGCTATCTAGACTGACTATAACTGCAGCAGGAATATGAGTTCTCAATCTTTATAGAGATAGGCAGAATAGCCTATTATAGTAGCACAGCAAAGAAGTCCATTTCAGGGCTGACCGAGAATCTTATGAATAGTACTGAACTTACACGCTGGTAGTGCCATGAGTAGATAATTGCAAGTCTCGCTAGTAGAGCGATGCGCGTTATACCAAGAAAGAATATTATCAAGTTGTGAAAGGGAGGAAAGAAATAGCATACGAGAAGGGTAGGAAAGGTCGCAGGGTTGGGTTCGAAGGTACGAGTTTAAGATGCATATAACCATAAAGAGGTTTATTTGGGAACCCGTAGTAGAGCTTACAACTTCCATTGGCTCGGCATATGAGACTTAACATCAATGCCAGCGGTGTATGGGGTCTTGGTTGTTGAAGGTCTGCCTCAGATGGAAGGTTCACAAGAATGGGGCCTTTAAAATCAAAGGTAGGTCAGGTCCCCTAGACTTTGAAATCAGTCATTTGGCGGCTATAGAAGATAATATGGCCAATACAAGTCAGTAAAGCAGACTTATTTTTAAATAAATCAAATCGATGAACATCTATATCAGCAGATGAACATTTCTATCAGAATAAAGAAGATAAAAGGACTAGGCGTGAAGCCGATGCCTTTCAATATGGGCATTGTTTGTCCGTACCGGAATGAATGAGTTAATAAAGAGCTTCAATTACCCCAACGGAACGGAGAGTATTCCAAGATAAAGAACCAGAACTGAGGTTGACACTACTGAAAGATAAAAGAATGGTGGATAGATGGATTCGCACCATCCCAAAACCTAAATACAGACAGACCAAAAAAAGAGGAAAATAAATACTCCACCACCAGCCTACCTACTAGCATGTATTAAGCGAATAGCTTGTATGGTAGTTGTTAAAAAAAAAGATGTCTGTAGTCCCAGAAGAGAAGCACTTGTCGTACGACCTGTAAGCGTAACTTTTTACTTCCTTGCCGTTTCTGAATTGAGTCAATCGAGTTACGTTTGAAAAATGAATGGAATTTTGGAGTGGACCGAATATCCATGGCAGAACCCCACACTGGTAAAAAAGAAAAGTAAATCTCTCTAAAAAATAAGCACTTCAACAAGTAAGGGCCCCTTTTTTTTACAACTCCCATGCGTAATTGATAGCTTTTTTGTATTCTCCATATATATACTACTAGGTACGAAAGAAATAAAAGGATATATATAAATAGTTAGTTACTTTGGCTGAAAATAGAGAGCAGCTTAAAAGGGACTCGCACTGGAGGACTGCTCTGAGAAAATAACTGAACACTGGCTAGGAACTGGGCTGCACTAAGCCCTTTCTTTTTGGGCTTCTTCATTCATATAGTTTTAAGGTAAGGTCAGATCATCTTATTTCATATATATCTGAAAGAAAGCAAAGGAATGAATCGTTTTTCCAATTACCTTCTCTCGAAAACCATAGATATTCTGGTTACCATTGACTATCCGGCACTTTCGTCTGTAGAGCGAAGCAATCAATTGCATGGAAGGGCTTGCCCTGCGGCATATCAGCCTTGTTTGGAACAATAGATGCAATCCTTTTCAATGTCACTGAGTTCACCATTGCAGTTGAGACGTAAGGCAATTGAGCGTTCCCTAGAGTTTGGTTCAAAGGCTAAGGACTCCCCGCCGCGTTCATAAGGGCACTCAGGCGGAGCACGGAAAAGAAAAAAGGGCCCCCTTGTTTTACCAGTCCCGGATCTCAGGGCCGTTTTGCCAACCGCCGACATGAACGAAATCGAATTTCTTTGCGGGAAATTTGGATTTCATGAGGGAGGAAAAGGCGAGGCAGAGGGTGGAGAGTCGTACAATGCATTGGTGGGATGAAGGTGCTAGCTTGGCTGAGATAGGAAGTTTCGATGTGTATGTAGATTTTGTTGTAGTGCCCCCACCCATTTCGAGATCTTTCAGGATTAGCAAGATGTTCTATATATAATTCTCAAGTTTAGTATCAGCTTGGGTGTGTAGAGATGTGTGAAATTTATTTTCTCGAAGTAAATTAAGAAAGAAATCACCCAACAGCCAAAGATATAATTTTTCCATAAAATAAATAAAGAGAAAATTCGCATAGGGCTGCGCGCCTTGTAGTGCTTTTATTCTTTTGTTTGGACTTGATTGGTATTTGAGTTCAATCAGAGGGAATTGATGATAGCTTGATTTGTTCTCCTGTTTCTAATATGAGGAGAGACTGCTGAGTCATATTTTGCTCTTGTCTGTTGGGTCTTGAACAATTCTACACTATTCTTTTGTCAGAATATAACTTGCCCTAATCTTCTAGTTCTTTTGTTTTTCCTTCCTCTTCAATTGATTACATGGATACCTATCTGAAGAAGTAGAGGCACATGGCTATTCAAGCACTGAAAGCAAATTAGGCTAAAGCACAAGAAAGAGCGTTGTATAAGAATCAGTAGATTCTCATAACTGCTGTTGTCTTTATCCGATTCTACCTGTTTTGTAAATTTTGGTTGGTACCCCACGTTAAAAAATGCCAATGAAAGTAAGATCAAAGTCCATAAACTCCCAGCCAAGAACCCTAAAATAAATAAGGAGATACTCAACCTGTAGACTATATCCTCGGACTGGTCATGGCAATTTTTGAATGAATTTAGGTAGGGCGAAGGTTTGATTGTGATGCAACTGCCACGGATCACGTGGGAAAAAACAACACCCCCAAAAGATGTATTTGCCGGGATTTCACTTATTGGTCCAGCAACCTATTGCGCTATAAAATAGATGTCGTTAACCTGGATAAAAACTTCAGAGAAAATCTTCTTTACACTGCACTCGACATATCTAGCAAAACCAAGGACAATGCAAAGGCCCGTCAGGACTTTTTTTTGCTTTGAAACAGCAGCGAGCTCAATCTGACTGAGTTAGGAAAAAGGAGAACTACTTATGTTTTGAAGCTACCACCGAAGCGCCAGGTTTGCTTCATTTGTTGGAAACTTCCTTTGTTTCCTCAAAAATCAGCTTAAGATAAGGATGGCCTGCCTTTCTTGAAGTTATCTCAAGTAGAGTTCTGATCTGCGAGAAGGCTGGGTGTGAGCCAGAGTGTAGGCATAGCCAGCGGAGGGCAAGTGGACAGATCTAGAGCGAGAGATCAACTACCTACACTTACCAACTAGGAAGAGCTTTCTCTCGGTCTTTGTAGTCAACTTATATTATACAACTTCATTTAAGACCTTCCGAAAGGTGAGGATACTCCCCCAGGAACCTAATTCTTTCTTAAAAGCATATCACACGCAGGGCGACAACTGCCGCCTTTCAAAAATACGCACCTTTCTTAAGTAAGCCCTAACTTGCACTTGCTGGAATAGTGGGTACCCCACCTGACTACAAGCACTTTCCCGAACCCCAACCTGTGTATGCCCCTTACTTGAGTACAAGGCTGGTCCGACACTCGGTAGATCGAATCGAAGATTCTTGTATATAGGTTAGTGCGTGTCAAAAGTCAGCATGGCTTGGAGAGGATGCCATTCATCAGGGCCCATGCATGGTCTCTATAAAGTAAGTGCCTGCTGTGCAGACCGTGTTAAACCATTAAGAAAGAACCATTTGTGTGACTCTGGACAAACTGAATGGTATTTTTTGCCAACAACGATGAGGAGTGAACCATATATTGTAGAAAGAAGAGTAACTATGGTGTTTTGAGTCAACTTAACTGCGCCCATTCACTCACTATTGCTTCGTTGGACCACTTACTTTATTATAGACTACCCCTTCTCTTGAAGAATCTTTTCCAAAAGTCTGTAAAGATAGAACTCCCTTTTTAGGCATTCACCTCGCTTAGGTCTAGGTGCTTTTCTTCTAATATTTCAAGGGGGTATATTATACCTGGCTGGGCATTACCAACGGAACTCTTAGCCTTGGTTATTTATGAAAATCTCCTGTGTAGATGATTTATAAGATCTAATTGGTGGACTTGTTTGGTTAGGTACTTCTCATTTCTAGGGTTCTTCTTTTTTGTAAGACGACATTAGTGGCATGCGGGAAGGGCCCGTGCAGCTGCAGCAGGGTTTGAAAAAGGAATCGATGGTGATTTGGAATCGATTCTTTTACTACGGATTTTCTATATTCCACTGTTTTTCTGTTTAATTACTTCTCTTTTCTATTCTAGAGATATAACCTACCTTGTAGGATCAACGATTCTTTTTGAAAGAGTGCTCATTCGGAATGCTCTTTTAGTGAACTTGGACCATGAAATCGCATAAGTTTTAGACTACCCACCCTAGTATAAGTACTAGGGTACATCAAAGAAAGAAGAAATACACAAACTACAGAAAAAATAACATCGAATAAATGTACCACCATATAGCACTTGCGATCAGTTCCATAAAGGATTTCATACCATACTTCTCAGGTCTAGTACCGGCCAGTATGTTCCTTATCTGCTTGCTATGACCACCTTCTTTCTTCGCCCTTGCTTTAGGTGCTTCGTTTCCAGTTTAGGTCAATGTTCATTTTTTTGGCAACCGCTTCGCGCCTGAAAAAGTTTTTAACTTGGTGCTATTTTTTTGCATTTTTATTGGCATGATACATAATTGCACAATTGAGGGTGCATTAAGAAGAGAGATTTGCTTTATTTATTATATAAAGAAAATTAGGGTAGGGGATTTGGAGAAAGGCTTGGAGAGAGAGATAAACGGACTATTACGTCCGTTCTTATTGGGAGGGAGTTTTTTCTTACTTACTCCTATGCCTAATAAAAAGCTTTATTTATCCCGGAAAGAGGGACCGTGGGGTTATGCTCGCTGTCATTCGATCCAGCCGATGTAGTCGCAGTGGCCATAACAGAAAAATAACTATAAAACCAGACTAAAAAGAGCAGCCAAACTATCTAATGTCATTTACTACTTTAGCCTTACCTGGATGTGCTCTATTATCTGTCCTACGGCAGTACCTCTGAGAAGTAAATGGGCATCAAAGAAAAGTGTTATCACCTATCGAAATGACACACTAACCAGCCTACCACTATCCTCAAAGAACCAACTATGAAAGAAGTCAGGAAACACAAACTGCATGCGATCAATGAATTCCATCAGAGCAACATAGTCACTCCTAGAAACCTTCCATGTCGGTACAACAGACCTCTCCTTACTAGCACTCGAATCACCACATCGCCTCCGAAACAAAACTGACCGAAAAGATTAACACGTCGGGCGACCACCTGGTGCACTCCTACAAACCAATTCCCGTAATGGAGGAAGGTAAAAGCTCCTCCTGGCAGCGCAACACACGAGCTGGATCAGGCAAGAGCGTATGGTTCTGAGCAGCATTCACATAATTCACAACCCAACGACCCGTCAGAAGAGCAGAACGAGCAATCAACTTTGCAGGGCATCCCGTGCTTCTATACATACACAAAACCCATGCCTTGCTGAACAAAGCTGGCCGGGGACACTAGGTCATCAAAGATGAAGTGTCGTTCTCTCAAAGAAGAAGACCGGAAAGGCTAGGTCATTCGTATGTATATAAGGATTTGTTAAGATCTACATCGTACCCAGTATTCGTAGATGTTGAATCTTAATCCTCATCTAGAATAACAAGAGAAATCGTCACCAACCAGGTGCTAGGCGATCCAATTAAATGCAAGAGAAATCTTCACTCACCAATAGGCGATCCAATGCGCAATCCAGGTACGAGTGCTCATGTTTTTTTGTATGTAATTCCGGTCGGTGTTTTCTACATATGCTTGCTTACGAGGGAGGGCATTGATTCAAATTAGTGGGGCATGCTCAAATCAGTATGGTAATTCACACGCTCCACTGGACTCAATATCAATTCAATTCGTGTTGAATGAAGATGTTCACCGCTCCGCGCCTAGTCATTCTCCGGAGGAGGTGGCACCCCTTTTTTTCAAGAATAGGGTCACTTACTTCCATTAAGAATTGGGAGGGGCCCCTACTACTTACTTAATAGGCTATCTCCTTTTTCTTTATGGTGGAAATTTTACTCTCATAGAGTCGGAAAGAGCTACATCGAAAGAGCTACATCCTTTCTATAAAATGAAATACACGCCCAAGGAAAAGAACTACCTACACGAATCAAGTAAATCCTATTCAATTCAATATATTGCCCCTCTCAAGTACTATACTTTGTTGGGGACGGAGGGAGCGAATCAAGACTCGAAAGACTACCCGGAAATCAATCCTCTTATTCAAAGAAAAAGGTAACTCTTTCTTTTCCAGGAAATGGGGAATCACTCAGTTCGTTCTGTTTTTTTACTCATTTTCAGAAGAGTTAGTGGACCGGACTGACTCCATATCTTCGCTTTTCGTCGTAAAATCCTCGAAATTCCACTAGGTGGTCGGTTCTGGGTCAAAACTAGACTTGCTCAAGACTTCCTTCTCACTAGCTAGCCAGCCCCATGCAAGAAAAAGAAGCCTAAGGAAAGGAGGCAAACAATATAGTAGCGAAAGGATGGAGGAAAGCAGTAGCGAAAGCAGGTCTAGCCCTGAAGTGGTGTGGGACAGACTGATTGATGCAAGAGAAGCTAAGTAGACAAGAAGTAGTACTTAATTGGGACAGCTACTGCTTCGAGAGTTTTTCTCATAGAGCGGGCGCTGGTGAAAATAAATTTACACCGCGGGTTAAGTTTCAGCTACTTTGACTTGGCCGGCCCATAAACTGAAGTAAAAAAAAGCATAAGTAAGTACGTACTATTTATTACCTACCCTAACAGAAAGAAGAGAAGTGTCCGGTAATAAATAAGTGCTACATGTAGTCCTTTCAACGATAAGGGTACACACCTTATCTACGGTATTATCTCAGTTAGTCCTCTTACTTGCCAAAATAGTGGAATTTGACTGACGACTAAAGAAAAGACTGAATCCACAGAGTGAAAAGATGGTTAAAGACCCGAGAGAGAATTCTTTTGATTCAAGCCGCCCACCCACTTTGTGCTTGATTTTCCGTTTTGAATACCCTTGAGTCTTGTCACTCAGAAAACATTGATGAAACAAGAAAAAGTCGATTGCCAAAGATCAATATGAAAAGATTCAGATTGGTGTCTTGCGGCTTTTAATGCTTCATTAACAACAGATTGACGACTTTCTTTCTTTGGCTTCCTGGACGTGTGCTTTAGTAGGGTAGTCAGAATGAACAACTTAGAATGATACGCTCCACACTGATTAATCCACCACTCAACTACTTCTCGTACAGAATGATAGAGCAGCACTACTAAACTAAAAAGACGAGTTCATACATACATAAGTAATAACTCTTTCCTCGTAAGTGAATGTTGGAGATCCCTAAGGCGCGCAGCGAGGAATCTTGGAGCTGTTCCTCTCGTGACTCCGGTAAAAGTGTAATCCGGCGGCAAGTTCGAGATGTGTGTCCAAGCTTCCCGCAGCGGAAGCAAGTTAACGCGTTCCTGCAATCTTTTGCCACGTGTCCGCTATCGCCACAACGAAAACACCGGATCTTGGATTTCCGATCCTTCAAGAACGAACCTCACCCGTGGGGCAAGCGACCATCTATCTTTTTTAACCTCTAAGAATTCTATTTTACTCTATAAAACGGGCCTTTTTTAACTTAACCATGGCAGCAAATGAAGGCCTGGAAAAAGCTATAGCCCCAAAGAAAGAAGCTAAAATGGTATTTCTGGATCGAATCACATTACGAGCCACCACTTGAGACAAAGGCCGAGATGCCACCCGCCGACCTGACTGAGATCTTGACTCTCCGATCACCCCCCCAGCCTTTTGAACCTTGGACCCCTTAATCTTGGAATGGAAGGATCTTGCTCGAAAAGAGAGAGATCCATGTTTCCTCACTTTGCATAGATAATTAATTGCAATTTTTCATTAATGTACTACATAGAAAAATATGTCCCAACCCAAGTCACTAGTGTAAAAATTTTCTGATTGTATGAAAGATTATAAGAATAAGTTTCTAAATTCTTACATAACCCATACTTTGTGAAAGGAAAAGGCTCACAAAGTAAATAAGTAAATTAGAAATATAAAGAAAAAAACTTGTATACCTGAATGTTATAACTTTTCATTTTACAAAGAAAGAATCTGAGCCCAGAAAATATTGTTTATTTATTAAAAATGAAAAGGTCAACTAGATTACCAGATACCAGACTTATAAGGAAAAAAAAAGAGCACTTATGGAAACTTTGTCTCAAGTGGATCTCCTCTGCCGCTTTCTGCCTCCATATGGCTTCCTTTCATAACTGTTCCGATCATTCATCGACACCTGCTGCTCTCGGCGGGTTTTCCACCTCCTTCAGTTTAATTTAATTAGGGCTCTCTCTACCCAACTTTACCTTGTCTATCCACTATAGGTGCATATTCCTCCTATTCCTTTGATAGCTTTGACTTCTATTGTCTACCTACTGAACTAGCTGTTCTATCCCCCTGATTTGTCTACCTAATCAAACTGGTCTTTCCACCTGACTCGGGTACCCTATGCTACCTATAAAGCAAAGCAAGCCATTCTCTTTAGTTTGTTAATACTTACTTTCGTCCTTCATTGCTTTATGTAAGAATTATTATAATTAGTGCTTTTCTCAAGCGTAAGTAATAACAGAGCTCTATATCCCCCATATTGGTAATAGCGCGTGGGCTCCCTCCCGGTAAAGATGTAATATCCTAATTGATAGCGTTGGTTTTGTAAGCCATAAAGGAATAATAGTGGAATAAGAAGAAGGAAAATCTCTATTATCTATCTACGTAAAATTTGCGTATAAAGAAGAAAGAAAAAGTATAGACAATGGCGTGAGGCACGCAGTGGCGAAGATACTATGAAAGGTCGCGAGAGAGAGAATGGAATATTTTGAATCAATTGTGTTGTTTCAATTCTGCGATTACAACATCTTTATATAGGCGCTCATGAGATAAACAGCCTGAACGTTCTCGTTTTAACTAAACCATAAAACCTCTCCAGTCCTAGCTAGAAAAAGGAGTTTCTCTATTGCTTTCCCGATAGCTGGTTAAATAAATACCTGGTGATAGCCAGCTGGTAAAAGAGCTGGTACCGGCAAGAGATTCTGTTAAAAGTGCGTAAGTTCCCAAAAGCAGAGTGGAACGAGTCTAAAGGTACAAAAGCTGAGATAGGATAGCTAAAAGGGAGTTTTCCTGCCTAAGCTACTACTCATACTATATATGAGAAATTGAGTGAGGGTTGAAAACAGCGGGATAGGGAGCAGTCGAAGAACGATGCGACTGCGAGTGTAGCTGTGGTCTGTTGCGGGTAGTGTGGCTGCTGTGGGAGCGGCGTTCTCAGGAATTGGATTTTCACTAGTGGATGAACGAGCGGAAAAAGGGGCAGAGAAAAAAGCCAAATAATAAAATGTTTGGCTCAAAAGTGAGAAGCGAGGCAGCCTTTTGGTCCGCAAGCAAGATCCTGAGAGAATGAGCAAGATGTGTACACCTCGACATCATTATTTGCTAGTATTACAGCACACGTTTTTATGTTAACCATCACTACTCTACTACTTTTTTCCCTATCCACAAATGCATATCTATAAACTCGCCGCAGAAACTCTTCTTTCTTTCTATATCCGCCTACCCATCCATCTCTTCTTTCTTACTTACACCAGCAGAAAAAAGAGCACTCTCACTTCAACCAAAGCAGAAGTAGTACGCTGAAAGTAGTAGTGTGTTTTACACGAACTTGCTTACACTTTATACCATCTAAGCCAGGAAGCAAATTTATCCACAAAATAGAATATAAGGTTGGTTGGTTTTTTGGCAAATGCCCCGCAGGGTAAAGCGATACCTGAGCGGTGGGCTAGGAGGGAGGGCTTACAAACAAAAGAATAGGTAGGCCAGGATGCTGGTACTTTTGTTCGCATATTTTGGTAGATAGAGATTCTCACCGGCTCTAAAAACTTCCGTTCCACCGGGGAGAAGTTCTCTTCTCACAGGATTTAAGAACTTTGTAAATTTTACATATTTTCATATATAGTGTTATCTTTTCCTTGCTTGCTTTCGGGTAAACTTGTGTTGTGTTTCGAGATCTTTCTTTTTCGAAAGTCGGAGGGACCAAAGTGAACCACTTGAATTAGAGGTTCCGGTAACCTTTTGTCCGGTCAGTAGTAAAAGATTGTTCTCAAAGCACGGGATGGACTGTCAAGAAAGCACAGGCGAGTCAATCGATCTTATTTCACGAGGGGCGGGCACCCGCCGTGCTTAACACAGCCAATAACAGTAGTCGCTGCGCGCCTTCATCTTTGAACGAGGGGAATATTAGGCGAAGCAATAACAATAATATTTCTAGTGAGACATCTTTCACGATCCTTGGAATTGGAAAGAGAGTGTCGGTCCGGAGTCACAATCGACCGGGATCATTCAATACGACAGTATGAACACGATACCAAGGTAAACCCATGGAAATACCCCTTTATCAAAGAGAAATAGAAACTTGATTTTATCGCATTAAACTAAGAAGACTATATACTTTGTACCTAATACTGTGTACCTAAACTTTTTTTCAGTGGATTCTGTGGTTTATTTTTCTTTCATCTTATTCAAAAGAAAAATAAGTAAAGCGCTAGTAAAGAAGAATTCGAAATAAGTGGCTTCGAGTGGAATACTTCTAAATAAAGAGCATAAAAGCAAGCGTAGTCATAAGTTATCTTAGACACTTTTTTCTAATAATAACGAGTTAGCCAGCTATAGTTTGACTTGTAGCGAGTATAAAGAGCAAAGATATAAGCTAGGAGTTTACCTGCCAAAAGCAAAAGCGATCGTAAAGCTAAAAAAAAAGTGCTTTCCTTCTTCCTAACGTTTAGTTCTTTCCTTCTTTTCCACCCGCAGTGAGTGACTCTTGCTCCTTACTCCGGCCTGTCTCGTTATAGGGCAAAGAAAGGGTATTCAGGTTTGATGACTGCGCTGATCCATGAGACTCTGGTCGTGTCCCAGACCATTTATATAGTGATATAGTAAGTGTTCTTCAAAAAGAAAGCTCTTACTATTGCAAAGTCTGTAGGAATAGGATTTTTGACCTGAGACCGGAAGGGTAGAAAGTAGATTCCGTTTTAAAAGTATGGGAGGGTTAAGTCAACCTTCGACGCGAGATACGCGTAAAGGAAGGGCGGTGTCAGAGCCAGGTATTTATTAAAGTAATCTAACCTAGCAAATAAAACATATATGATGTGGCAGGCACTTTGAATTGTGGTGTGATTAGAAAACAAAATTGTGCAGTGAGTCCCCATTTTTGATTGTGCTGGTAGGAGTAGGGGACGGACCATCAGAACCCTGGCCGACCCAGATTTATCCAAAACCACATGCCATCTTCGTTGAATCTGATTGGAGTACTTTGATTGGAGTACTTTTTTCATCGCCTAAGTTCATATGCCGAGTTGGACTGCATTTAAGTACTTAAAAAGTTAAGATATATTTCTCGTACTTATCTCTTTTCCACGTTGGAAATTAACAATCAAAAAACCATGTCTGTCGCTCATATATATCTGTAAGAGAGAGCGATAGAGAAATCGTTCGTGTTCGGTTGTGTCACTAGGTACCTTTGCAAGATATGTAATGGTTTCTAGTTAGCTTAACCTTAAAATGCTATTCATTTTAATAGAAAACCTTCCGAATCTGGATTATGTGTCAAACAGTATCACTGAATCGCTCTATGGCATATCATTACATAATGATAGGTGAGTAGAACAAGAGCGGGTTTTGGTCCTTGATGGAACTGTGTTTTCCTTCCAACCAAGTTTTTTTCTTTTTTGGGAAGATTTCGTTTTCTTAATTCTAGGACCAAAGGCCGCTAAGGTTGTTGGAGTGAATCATTACGGGCAGTCCATTTTGTATGCCTGCGCTTTGCTCTCAAGGGAATCTGAGCAACACGTGGGTTTTCTCAAAATTCTTGGATTGTATGAATCGGGTACAACCTGGAGCGATTCTAACGGACCAGTGCAAAAGCATCGAAAACGGTATTCGCAATACCATGCCAGGTTTTTTACATCGTTTTTGCTCCCTCCAGAAATTGCCAATGAAATGGAGTCGTGCTCTGCTAAGAGGATCTCACTACCAAAGTGAAGTCAGTTTTTTACGGATCAATAACCACTCAAGGAGGATCGGAAAGATGGCCCAATTTAATGGAGGATATTGGGTATCAAGATGATACGTGGTTTGACGGACTGTATAAAATCAGACCACGGTATATTTCACATGTTTTGGGCTGGTATGACGACTACTCACCGGGCCGAGAGCATGAATGCCTTATGGACTACATATCTAAAAAGGCGGCTACTTTAGAAAATTTCGGTTCAGTTTGAAGGAGCATTGAAAAGAAAGGTTGTTTGAGAGGGAGCACGAAGCGGACCATGATTCGAAATAAAAGACCCCAAATAAATATAAGAACTAGCCTCCCATTAGAGAAGCAGCTCCGTGATTGCTAGGCAAATCACATTTTTTACAAATGCCAAGACCTGGTAGATCTTCATTGCAAATTAGAGTTATTTATATCGGGAAAGTGATTCTATTTTTTCAGTGCTTTATTTCTCGCTCGGTGAATAGGACATTCGAGGTGGGCCGGGAATCGAGATAGGTGTCTTGTATATGCAAACTGTTCGAGTCCTTGGGAATTGTTTGTCGCCATTGCATACAAGTTCTCAAGCACGAGCATGTAACTTCGTTGGATAGTAAATAAATATATTGCGGTGGAAGAAAGATTAGAAAAGGGCAAACTTTGTGCTCCTCCCCATATTCTGATTCAAATGAGGTCCAAATTTCTTGTCTATTATTAGTATATTCTTTCTATGAACATCACGAACAGGACAAGCTCCCTTATATTTAGTTTATACAATTTGAGATTCTTCTATAAAATATCCATCTCAAAAAACAAAGCCAGCGAGCTACAGGAGCGAGCCAGCAACGTTGGTCATTGATTGAGAAAGTTGTTTTTTTTAGGTTCTTATCTTTGATTCATTCCGCGGTGATATTTTATCTTTTATTTTGAAAAGATTTACGTAGTGGTTTTTGTCTCCTTGATAGCTGGAAGTTCTCCAAAAGTATGAAAGGCTGGAGGACTTTGTACCATCCATTCTAGTGTGGTGGAATTCTGCTCAAGAGCCCAAGGGCTTGGAGCACATTTTTTGTTTTTTCCACTGCTTAAAGTGATGGCGACGACCAAGAAGAAACAACAAATCCCAACTACGGATATATAAGAACCGAAACTGCTTATAGCATTCCATCCGGCGTAAGCATCTGGATAATCAGGAATGCGACGTGGCATACCCGAAAGCCCTAAGAAATGCATTGGAAAGAAGGTCAAATTCACCCCGAAAAAAGTGATCCAAAAATGTATTTGGCCTAAAGTTTCAGGGTAAGTCCGACCAAAGATTTTACCTACCCAATAGTAAAATCCCGCAAATAAAGCAAAGACGGCTCCCATAGAGAGTACATAATGGAAATGTGCAACCACATAATAAGTATCATGTAGAGCAATGTCTAGTCCAGAATTTGCTAGAACTATTCCAGTGAGTCCTCCTATGGTGAACAAAAAGATGAAGCCTACAGCAAATAACATAGGTGTTTTAAAGTGTATCGAACCCCCCCACATGGTAGCAATCCAACTAAAGATTTTAATTCCAGTGGGTACAGCAATGATCATGGTAGCTGCGGTGAAGTAGGCACGCGTATCAACGTCTAAGCCCACAGTAAACATATGATGAGCCCAAACAAGAAATCCAAGAACACCTATACTGATCATGGCATAAACCATTCCTAGATAGCCAAAGACGGGTTTTCTCGAAAAGGTAGAGACGATATGACTAATAATACCAAATCCAGGCAGAATGAGAATATAAACCTCTGGGTGACCGAAGAACCAAAAGAGATGCTGGTATAAGATGGGGTCTCCTCCTCCAGCAGGATCAAAAAAGGTTGTATTAAAGTTTCGATCGGTTAATAACATTGTAATTGCCCCTGCCAGTACGGGAAGTGATAATAAAAGTAGGAATGCTGTCACTAGAACGGACCACACAAAAAGGGGTAATCTATGCATAGTCATTCCTGGTCCACGCATGTTGAAGATAGTTGTTATAAAATTGATAGAACCTAAAATGGATGAAACACCTGATAGATGAAGACTAAAAATGGCTAAATCCACCGCTCCCCCCGAATGGCTTGTAATACCACTTAAAGGTGGATAGACGGTCCACCCAGTGCCGGTACCTACTTCTACTAAGGCTGAACTTAAGAGAAGCAAGAGACTAGGGGGCAACAACCAGAATGAGATATTATTTAATCGTGGAAATGCCATGTCAGGTGCACCTATCAGAATAGGAACAAACCAATTACCAAATCCACCTATCATCGCAGGCATCACCATAAAAAATATCATTAAAAAAGCGTGAGCCGTTATTAAAACATTATAAAGTTGATGATTCCCACCAAGAATTTGATCTCCGGGGCGGGCTAATTCCATACGAATCAGTACGGAGAAGCATGTGCCCATCACCCCAGAAATGGCACCGAAGATAAAATAGAGAGTCCCAATATCTTTGTGGTTAGTGGAGAAAAGCCATCTTTCTATTTTTTTCATGATATTCAGATTCTTTCATTTTTTGCTCTGCTCCCACGGAGGAGACTTTTCGAAACGGCGAAGGCCTTGGTTTTTCCAAGGGAAAGGAAGCGCTTACAAGAGAACCGGAAAACCGAAGACAAAGACGAACACTACTTACGAGTTTCTGACCAAACACTATATACGACAATATGAGATGCAATAAGGATGCCAAAAAGAAGCTGTGCTGGGGCGAAGACCTTCACTCACTTACTCTCCATAGCCCTGATAACTTGTGCTGCCAAATAAACGTTTTCACTAATACCAGGATTCTTACTTACAAAAGGTATTCCAGTTGGAATGGAACTGCTTGAAAAAAATGCTGCTTCTGGCAGAGGTGGACCATTCATAAAATTACAAAAGTAAGATTCCCCGTCCGAAGGCATAAACTACCTTTGTCAAACAACCTAAGCTTCTATTCTATTCAAAAAGTAGGAAACCTACTCGAATTTTCCCACAGTTGCGAATCTTTCTAAAGCCTTACCTACTTAGCGAGGGTAGGACTTTGAAACATAGGGGAGAATGCGTTCAATCCGGCGTTAGCGCATACCGAAAAGAAAATCATAAAAGAAATAAGAAAGCAAGGGAAAGACTAGCCTGAATCTCAGCAGTCAGGGCGCTCAGCTTTGACATTGAATGCTCCAAAGGGATTGAATCCATCGGTAGCAAGGTCGAGGCGAACATGACGTGGATCCGACGCAAACCACGGATGAATCTCATCAAACTTTTGCCATGCCAAAGAATCAGCGGGGTGCCTCAAAAGCCCAACATTTATGCGACCCTCACGATGCCATCTCATGTTGGTTGAAATTTCCTCTTACATAAAAAACCTCTGCAACCGAGGAGTTATTGAAAAGTACCTGAGTACCTTCTGGGCAACCCCAACTCGCACTTCCATCATTTTATAGCAATTGCTGTCATTACTAGTTTTCCACCTGGGTGCTGAGCAAATCGGGCACTTCTCCAAGGTAGCATACGCTTTTCGAAAGAGGACGCAATCATTTACACATGCATCTATTTTTTCATACGCAAGACCTAAATCTCGAGTCACTTTCCGACACCGGAACACAATGACCATCTGGAAGTAAAAACCTAATCAACTCAAGCACCCCCTCGGTAGACTTTCCAATTGTGTGCAAAAAGTATGAAACACCGTGTCCGTCCATAGAATTTCCCTAGTAGAAAAGAAAGCTTTGCATTCACTCCATGCATAAAGTTGGCTATTTGATGATCAAGATGGCACTGCTTATCTATTGGACAGAGATTGGCCCCTCGAAAACATAGTTCTTTTTGGCATGTGTTAAGCACAAGTCACTTCATAGGTAGCTTCGTAGACAAAGGTTACCGGCTCTCCGGCTCCATTCCGGTGCGCGATTGGAGAGCTATTTGGGCCCGCCGCTTTCTTGAAACTACACTACTCCAACAACTGATGACAGCAACACAAAAGCAAAGAGAATGCAAGACTCAACTCTTTCCATTTAGGAAAATATGTCATACCAAAAAGCATATCGAAACAACTCTATCTATGAGATTTTGCATCGAGAAAACAACCTTCTTCTCTGGGTCTATCCATATTCATGAAAAGACACTATGTGAAATTGCAAACACTATTTATGAGAAATTGAAAGAAGAAAAAAGAAAGGAGCGGGAAAAACTAGTGTTCCATTAAAAAGAAGAATCCATCAGACAAGAAAAGAAGGCAGACGCAGCGTGGTTAGCCTACGAAAGGTTACACCAGCAGATAGAATGCTACTTCTTTCTGGTCTTACCACTTACCAGATTATCGACTTCACAAAGCAAAGCGGGAAGGACATCAATCAACATCATTTCTCGGGCAGTTGATTTACTAGTTGGGACTAAGGGAAGGGGAGTTAAATCACCGGGAAATGGACTTAGTCAGGCCCGGCCCGGTAAAGAGAATAGGAAGAATAGGACTTTTCCTGGCCTGCTGCTGCTATAGAGTAGGCAGTTTTTCACGAATCAGCAGATTAAATTTCAGCGACAGGAATAGGATTTGCTTCCTTTATACCGGGAGTTTCCTATAGGAATAAAAGAAGGTCTATTCAGTTCGATTGATTTCTTAATCTCTTCTCGGACAGCTGGTTTCGTGCACCTCAGCATCGGATTTCTGGCAAACACTGCATCGACGCTATTCATCTAAATCGATTGCTCGATCGATGGAACTCAAATTAAAGCTTCACACGACCAAGAAGGGCAGTTATTCAATCCATGACTACTTTTTTAGGAAGCGCTCACTGGCATAATGGGTTTTTTTATTTCTCTTTCGGGTGCCCCAATAGTTCTTATTCTTTCTCTGAGAACTCGTACTTGAACTGGATTTTGGCTTGCTGCTTCAGTTATCCAAGTAGAAATTCACAGGAACGAAAGTAACTGCTTAGATAAAAGCAGGAACGAAAGCAACTGCTCCAAGTGAGAGCAGGAACAAGCTATGACCATGCTAAAACTATCTATACTCAGTTTCCATATTGTTTCGATGTGTTGATGAAGAAGGATAAGGTGTCTGCTAAAGAGTTTAGGTTTACGTTAGATCAAACTTATAAGGAATTGGGCTAGATGGACACTTTTTCTTTAGAGGAGGGCGTAAGTATTCAACTGTTTGCCTCACTTTTTAAAGAGATGGAGAATTCCACCGTAGCACGGGCATCTACCTTTCTTGACCATCTAGCGAGTTCTATTAGGTTTCAAGATACGGTCATGGTGCAACGAGATACTTCGACGAGAAAGCTTTTGTATCCGTTGGCTTCCTAACCGATTCTAGATTGTGAAATAGGTTTCAATGAATATCTCATAAGTAGAGTAATATCATTAGCACTGAGTCAGCTATTGGTCTTGCTCGTGTATATGGCCATCCTGATTCTAGCGCTTAGGCTGTAAAGTCAAATCCTTTCTTCCATTGAATATATAAGGGGAGTCCTGGGTCTAATCCCTGTGTCCAATCTCACTCATTTGGAGTTCAGTTGCTACCGCGAGAGTTTCCTATCTATTCATTGGTTTAACGGCTGGCTCTAGTCTGGTAGGATGATGCCGACCGAGGTCAGACAAATCTTGAGTATCTACAACGCGTTGATTTGTTCCTACCTAAGCTGCAGTCTTCCTATATTTGCTATATCGTTATCTCCGTATTAGTGAGGAGTTTGAGATTCCCAATTATCCTAGATCGTTGCATTTCCCTCATAAAACGATCGGAATGATAACTTTTATCAGCTGGTCACTGGGATAGGTTGAAATTCAGATCGTAATTGTAGCTTAAATTCCTAGATGTACAAAGTGAGCATCAAGGTAAGAGGAGGTAGCGATTGTATGCCCTAGGCGACGATACTTCAAAGTCAGTGTAATTAAAAGATGTTATCTCTTCTATCTGTCTGTAATTAAATCTTCATATGATACTGCTCCTAAATCTGCCAATTGAGCTCTATCCTCCTACATATTTAGTAATGTTAGATTCTGCTCGAGTCGAATCCTCAAAGTACTCTTACTTAATGCGGCGCGGATAAAGAAAAAGGAGAGGCATCTTCTTATTAAGTAGCTTCTGAATGTTTCACCCGCTCCTAATCCACCAAGAACCAATCATCTTTCATATGAATCTCCTTCTCGTACCTCAACGAATTCAGGGATAGTTTAGAAAGAGAGAGCGAAGCGCACTTATGTAAGGTTTCAGGCGGGTTGGGGTAGGTTTTTTGGATCATCGATCTTAGTTAGCATGCATTGGTGTGAACTAGGTAGCCAGGAGAATGCGAAGTAAGGTGGTCTTGTTGGCATTGCTATCTCACTTCCCTAGTTGTCTATTCTATATAGTAAAGTGCATAAGCTAAGTGGACCAGACTAAGAATATCGAAGGGGAGTATCAAAATACCTGACTGTTTACTTCGTAGCGTAGGTTACAAAAATATCCTGTCAAAAGAGAAAGTAGTAGGAGGTGCGTGGAAAACTATGGTAATTTCTTTTCAAAGGAGAGTTCTACGGTTAGGACAGTAGGCAAAGGAGTGAGTGCTTCTTCAGAATGGGTAGACCAGGAGAAAACTTTGCATTTGGAAGCAGAAATCGATTCATCAACTCTTGCTTTGTTTTGCTGCCATGTAGAATATCATTCCTTGAAATTGTTGTGAGTGACTTTGCCTTCCTTTTTTTAGGAGGATATGCCCAGATCTGGCGAAAGGTGTCGAGATCCACCTCTTTAAAATATTCTTGTGATCTTGAGAAATACTAGTTGCAAAACAAACCAGAAGGAGGTATCTCCCATGTACTCTGGAAAGATAAAAACGGAACAGCAGCTACAACAGTTTGAAGATGGGATTCCATTGAGTTCTTTCGATCATCGTCGTGGAGAAGAAGTACCCTTTGCTTCTTTTCAGTACAATTCCTTTTTTTCTATACCAGTAGTTGAAGTAGTAAATCAACCGCATGCAATAACATTCTTTTCGGAATCAGAGGTTTACAGGTCTGGTGATTGCTCCACCCCCAAAGTACTTGATCTATAAGAATTGAATGACTAGGTTGAAGTCACACGGGTAGGCTTTTGATTCATTTCCATAAAACTCTCAAGTTACAAACTGGCTACGGGGAGTCGCGAGAAAGCTAAATGAAGATTACGGTGGCATTTCACCTCTGCTCGCTTTCAAGTAGTGTGCTTGCTCAACCCCAACTCTTGAAAAATAAGCATTTCCTCACACTTGTCTTCGTAGGCCACTTTATTTTGAGCAGGAGGCGCTCACTGTTCTCGTTGAAGCTGTTTATACAGGCGCGAAGCGTGAGATGGACTCTGAGAACACGAAGGAGAATCGGCGAAAGGGAAAAGCATCGAGTTATGAGGAACTGAACACGGGATGCGATGCCAAGTTAGAAGGTAAAAAGTGAGAATGTTGGAGGGGAGATGCCATGATCTTAGGTCTAGATTGGCTTATCAGCCTAGGGCCTCTGTCTGAAGGTAGACTGGGGAAAGGGATAGCCTTTAATGAGAGGAAAGGGATACATAGCCTTTAATGACAAAGATAGAGAAGTTCCACTGCAAGTTCAAGAAGAGAAGGCTGAGTCATAGATTCTATATTTCCTTCGCCAAGGAGTTAAGTTCTTAGCGGCCAATAAAGCATTTCTTTTCAATTGGTGAAAGCACTCGACGTTGATGAGGCCTCGACTCAAGTAAGACTGGGGCCTTGCCCCATCCAAAAGAGTGCAAAAAAGCAGCTTTGAAGTAAAGGCGAAAGGAAGAAAAACACAATTATTCCGGAGGAAAGAATAAATTTAATAGGTTGAGAGAGGCTTTCACTGCTTTCCTTCTATCTATAGGTACGGTTAGCCGAATTAGCCAAGCACTGGTCCACGGATAAGCGAGAAGGGCAAGTAGTAGTTCAGAGAAAAGAAGGAGAAGCCCCTAGTTCAATCCTGCTCTCAGATTTGCTCGGACCTATCGAATAATCATTCACTCACCAGCTATATAGTTATTCTTCGGCTCCAACGCCAGCTTATTAAAAAGTAGTTCGTTCAATTACCTCTTGGCAATTTCATTTCATATGGACGACATTAATTTGGAAGTTCTATTGATGGATGCATACTAATATTATCGAGATGCCAGAGGGTAAAGTCCGTCCCATAGATAGGAGATCGGGCACAAGCTCAAGTCTCATAGCAGATTCTAGCACAAGCAAGTCTTAAACACTTCCAGCATCGGGCAAGAGATAAGATAAGTAAGCATACCCCTGTAGTGCTTCTATTAGAGTAGGTGGGGTAGCCTCAATTCACTAGACATTTTTCTATTCAACCTTGGTACCTTACTCGCCTAGGTTTTTATCCGCAAGCAAGAATTCCACTTTCGGCCCAAGAGCACTCTTATTCCTTCCTATCTGGGGCTCCCTCATTGTGCTTGAAATAGGCGAAGAGACTTAGCTGGCTTATTTGCTTACCCGACCGATCTGACTGCTTACAGACCATCCACATAGGCGAGAAAGTAAAGTAAAATAGTTGCAAATTAGATATTGCTATTCAGTATGAGTTGGCACTAAAAAGCCAAAACAGACCAGAAACACGCTACGCCCTTGTCCTCGCACGCACATAACTCACCTTCTTACTAGCCTTATGATTTCTCTTTTAGTTAACATAATGCTTACCTTTTGACAACACACATTTGAGATTCAATCACACAATATCTCCTTGAACCTTTGCTTGTGGGATAGGATTACTAATCAAGAGGATGATGATATTAAGAATCCCCTTTCTTACACTGAGGAAGTCTACTTAGAATGCAATACGAATAACCGCAACACTGAGATGGTCGAACAAACTAGACTTTACTTTATAAGGTGCCGTAACCACATATGAGCTTAGAGCTACTATACAACCCCTTATCCCTTTATTACTCTCCTTGGATTTCTGCTGACTTCTTGAATAGTACTATAGCTCTAGTACTTCAGCTAACTTATACACTTATACAATAGTGTTGGACTTAACACAAACACACTTACCTAATTAACACTTGCTTGAGAAAGATTATCTAGGTACTTTTCTATAGGCAGGGACTCCATGCTTGAACTTAAATAGAAGGATTAGGCTTGAGTTGCTCTCATAAAGGTAGGGCTTGCCTCCTGGGTCGCAAAGGGTAACAAAGCAGAAAGAGATATTCTTTCTCTTCTAATGCTCGAGAATAGACGCTTTCCTTTAATTGTTATGATGGGTAAGCTGTGGGAGGTGACTCTCCTATGTTCTGATTAGACGGGAAAGGCGAACTCAGTTGGTACTATTCCAGATAGAGTTTCACTTGGAAATAGGTCCTACCATGGAGGATTTCCTCGACAATACCACTACTCTTAGAGACTTGATTTCCTAATTCTACATGGAATAGGGTATTCCACATAGAACAGGGTCTTCTACATGGAAGAGAGTATTGAGCGAAAGACTTCTCAAATACAACAAGGGCTTCTTATTGCTTAGGCTCGGAGGTCATTACGAATAGGGGCTCTCTCACAGGCTTGACCTATCATCATTAAGGCTCTTGGTGGAGATAGGCGGATTAGGACAGCTAACTTGAACCGGTTAGTAATACTAATACATACCACTGAAAACATGCTCCTAACCAATTAGGTTTCATAGTAGGGCAAAAGTAATCAAGCCTGGTCGTCTATCTTTGACGCAAATCAAGTCAACAAAAGTAATCAAGCACATTTTCCTTCAATAAGTGGATCACACCAGTAAGACTTTCACACTTGATGGGTTAACATAAACAAAAATAGGCTTAATAACCTCTCTCTTTAGTATTTTTTCAACGTTCTTCTGTGTTACGCTTGGCAAAGATTCACTAACAACATAGCTTCCCACCTACAAAAAAATAAGATAGAAACACTGATACGTTAATACGTTCTTCTTATCTAGAAACAGAGAGAAAGACTTCTACGATAATATGTTCTTCTTATCTGAAGGTAGCTTGACAAGGGAAGGAGTTGAAGATGTAACATAGGTTGCCGGTAAAGGAGATGGCTCACGTGGGGGGGGATGGATAGGAATGGGTGTCGTGCAAGATGTAGGAACCTGGGCAAAAGGTCTATCTTGTGGAACTGTGATGGGTGTCGACGCTGCGTGCCTTGGTGTGAATTTAAGAGTGAAAGGTGCAAGCTAAAAGAATGATAGCTAGTGAGGCGACTTGAATGAATGGTTTGTTGCCCGCGTAGAGCGAGACAGTTAAGCAGAGGGGTGGAAGTTGGTTGATTTGTTTGGATTTCTTAGTTCCAAAGTGAGGTGCTTGAAAAGAACGAGGAGATATGTGGAGTGTACATTGGCTTATCTATTTCTGAAAAGTCTTGACCTGACGTCTATGCAGGTGCCCGACCCAGCCCACAAGGCGCGGAGCGTGGATGCTACTTTAGACATGGAGATCGGATTCCTTACTTCAAAAGCAGCACTTTATACACCATAGAATAGATCAACGAAGAGGGCCCCCTCTGGGGAACTTCTGCTAGTCTTCAAAGAAAGATCATATCTTCCAATCGCTTATGCTTTCGCTGCGGGGGAACGATCATTCACCTATTGGGACAGTAGCTTCATTCCAGGCAAAAAGCCTCTTTAGCTTCCTGACAATAAAGAAATTCCAATCTACAATGTCAGACCTCATCCTAACCCAGTCAGCGTAGGTGAGTCAATCGATAAAGTTTTTATCCCAGTCCTGCTAGCCAAAGCCAGTAGTCAGATTAGTATGCCCCGTCTATCTTTCCTACTTTCGAAAGAGTTCATATAGTAGTTCATAGTTCATATAGTTCGTGTTCAGTCATCATGCTCGAGCCCTTCTCCTTTCCTCATGCTTGTACTCTTTTCTTTCCTTTTGGCATCTTATTCTTCTTCCTTTACCATCTTAGTGTGTGACCCATTACCAAGCACTATAGCAACAGCGCTCTCATTTAGTCAAGCTTTATTGGGAAAAGAAGGTATTGCTCCCATTTAAACTCGAGATAAGTCAAGACATAGCGCTCAGGGCTTTTCTCACTCGTTAGAAAGGTTGAGGGAAAGGGTTAGATAGGACTTTTCCAACTATATATATATCTGAACTTCAACTTGAACTAGGGAGATCTTCTGGGTTATTTACTATTCAGCTTTCATATTATCTCTAACTCGCTTGAAGAAGGAGATGTTTTTTTTTCGATACCATGAAATACTTCACAATCATACCTCGATAATAACATTACCTTGAGAAAAAAAAGTCAACTTGTGTATGAGTACAAAGAAACTTCTAACCTAAAAGAAATAATCTAATTGTGAAAAGTAAGCATTATATGACTAGCAAAGGAAATCCTATGGAAGAAGGAAAGGGTGCGCCGGCAAGGCTTCAGTTCAAAGGTGCGCTAAGAAACAATTAAGCTTATCTGAAAGAGTTGTGATCGATGGTGGTGCAACATCCTTCTTTCCTGCTTCTCACGAGACATGAACTGTGTGGGTTTACATGGTCAGGGTTGCTATTTCATGGGATTTGCAAACTGGAAAAGGAAGGATGCCTAGAAGAGATAACCAAAGATGCGCTCGCTGTAAATGAAAAGTATTATCTTTTCCCTTCCCGGTGTAGTTTGACGCTGTAGAAGTGTGCAGTGCGTGCGCTTAAGGTCATCTGCTCCCCTGTCAGTAGACTTTTCGCTGGAGAGAGTTTCTGTTTTGACTTGTATGGTGGGCGGGATGAGATTGGAATGCTCTTTGTCTGCAACTTACTTCAACTTTCTGTTCGACAAAAATCCTGCTTGGGCAGCTTTCTGCTCAAATACTAGAAAGAGCGCTAACTCTCAATAAGCTTTCTTTCAGTTGTAGTTTTTCGTTCTCATGAATATGAGTGCTGTACAAATAATTCAATTGGTAGAAAGGGGCTGCTTTTTAACTTACTAAATGACGTTTTAGGTAAACGACTGATTGACTAACCGAGAAAACTACTATGCGAGCTAGGCAGTCCCATTACCCACGGATGAGGAAAGAACTAGGCAGGATTAACAAAGTGCTAAGAGACTAATATAGCGTGGATTTAAGCGAATCGGCGGCCATTGCCCTATCTACTGAATGTTAACAAAATAACCATCAAGTACCAGTTGAGGAATCTAGATAAGAAGAAATTCCAACTCAAAGTCTTATCTTTCAGGAGGTCGAACCAAGGACCTATGGCAGAAGCCAACGAAGGAAGCCGTTAGGCTGGACCAATAGGGATAGAAGAGAGGGCGAAGGAGCAGACGAAGCAAGACCCATGCCTAGATCGGTATAGGGGGCCCTCCCCAAGCAAAGAGTAGTTCTTAGGCAAAATCACAAATAGGTAGGTCATTTCTGCTTTCTATTGCCTTTGGTATATGACTTTCTTTATGATATGTATTTCCTGTCTTTGAATAGGAGTTCGATGCAGGTACAGGGACTTACTACTACTCTCGTGCATAAGAAAAGTGTTTGTATTGTCTAAAGGATAACGTCACTAGGTCACCAAAGCATATATGAGGAAGGAGGAAATGCATAAAATAGGAAATATGTAGTAGTTGTGTCAAGGAGGTCACCTACTGTTGTTGAGTGTTAAGATGTCTATGAGTTCTATGACTTCTTCCTGTACGATAGATACCTGGGCTGTAGGGAATATGGGTGAAATAGGAGTAACCTACTGAGTTTATTTAGTTTGACGACGTATTGGCACATTAGCAAACATAGAAAAGAGTATTAGTACAGTACAGCTAGGCAATGGCAAGAGTAGGGCACTAACCTATATAGCTAGGGAAAGGAGAAATCTTCTACGGAAAACTCCCAAAAGGGCTTCGATTCTAGATTCTACCAAAGATAGCTTTCATCGCGCCCAGGGCTTTGAGCCTTTCTAGCCACTCATATCCCACCCCCGTTGGTGAAAAACTTAGGACCCTCTCAAGCAATTCCCAAGGCGGTCTACGAGCTTTCCTTTCGGAAGATGCCCCTCAAGCCATCCCACGGAAGACGATGACTTCTATTGGCTCGAGCAAGGGGAAAGAGTCTAAGGAATAGGACTCCCTTGGAAAATGTTTCTAGTTATGGATGAAGAGCTTTCGTCTTTGGTCAAGATAGGCCAACTCCTTCGAAACCTTGCCTTGGTGGCTGAACTTTATCATTATACCCTTTCCCCAGGTCAAAGAGGGTCTGTGCGCCCTTTCGTATTCTCTAATCATAATGAAGTTGGCCTAGCTGATGAGGTGGGATACTAAGTCAAAAGGTAAGAAGGGCTAGCCGATCAAGCGGTGCATTACGTCCGGCGCTATTATTTACTCTTTCTTATCTTCTTCGAAGCCTACTTCAAACTGAAATCTTATAAGTCGCTTTTCCCTTTACTTAAAGAAGGCTGATTTGAGTCGTAGGGACGGACCCACTTCCACTGAACTCTTTCGGGAAGGTTCTATAAGGGAAGAAGAATCGGAGCTTTTACCTGGTTGACTTGATTTCTTTCGGTTAGTCATTACGAGAGTAACAAAGAATAACGTAGATAGGAAGGAGCGATGCGATCTGGAAATTCTTTGGATTTCCTGATAGAATATTAAAAAAAACTGCTCAAGAAATAGTGTCCTTATTATGGCCATTTTCTTTTTATTTCCTGCTTGCTTCTTTCGGTTTGGATATTGTCTTTTTATTACTACGTCGCAACCGCTGCGCGCCTTTTCTCTTTCGTTTTCTTCACAGAAAAGAAGGGATAAGCTTTTTCATTCAAGCGCCGGGAGAACTACCAACAAGCACTTCATAAACTCCTACTTACTCGGCATCTACTGAACATCACTTCTATGCTGATCTTTCCTCTCTACCTATACAACTGAAGTTTCCAGCTTTCCAGCAAGGTATTGGGATAGTTAACTCAGATTTGTAGATGGTTTTTGGGCAAGTGTTTAAAGACGGAACCTGGCCCAGTGTGACTTCAGGTAAAGTATGGCTGCCTTGTAGGACAGGAGTTTACTTAGCTGCATGCATTCATTGCAGACCTGGCAGCAAGCATCCATAGATAGCAGCCGAAGGTACTTGTGTTATCAGTCTTTGGCAATCGAATTGACAGTGCATGTGTGGAAAAGAGAGCTAGTACCATATCCCAATAAAAGGATCTTTAGCTTCCAAAGTCAATCATGAAGAGTCCAGGCCCATAGGAGAGTGTGTCAGAGTAGGGTATATTTCTCCACACAAAGATAGTAGGAGAATGATTTTCAAGGTGAGAAAGGATCTCCTTGCCTGAGACCTATCTTGCAATAAAAATACCCTTAAAAACCTCCATTTAGAGCATCTGATACGCTCTGATCTTCCACCCCTGGAATATAGTCCAGGCCGAGAGACAACCAATACGCAATTACATCCATCGTACGCTCGGCCATCCTTTCGGCATCCCTCAAACCCGTGGCGGAAGGAAGGGTTTAATCCAATTAGCCACTTGGGCTTCAGCATTCTCGGGTGGACGGACTACATTATGGGGAGGGTGCTATACTCAATATGGATAAGGACAACCTATATATATTGGATAGGTCAGGTGCGCTGCTATCGCCTAGGGCAGTACTGCTACCAGAAAAGATATACTAAAAAGAGTCGTTCTCTAAAAACTTATTATGTGCTGATTCGAAATAAGACCTGAATAGCCTAGGGATCGGAATGTTAAGAAAGGTCAGGGTAGGCGACTCATAAACCCTATTCCACTACACCTATTATATGATGCTACAAATACGGCACCACCTGATATACACGAATAAGGTGTTCTTATGTGTAAAGGGGTTGGTTTAAAAAGGATGTTCTTCATGCCATTGCTGGATCCACACTACCAGCACTACTACCGGTGGGAGAGGGAAGACACACCTATTTGTATCGACCGGATCTAAACCCCCGTTCCGGCTGGACGGAAAAGACCTACTCCTGAGTTGGTTGCCAATATAACTATCTCTCTTTCTCACTAGCCATTGAGAGCAATTCTACACGGGTCCACCCCACCTGTGCTTATTGATGCAGCTTCTGACCCAGGCAGATGACCCTATCTAAAGTAAGCTTCTGATCCTATCCTAGAGAGAGCATCAGTTCTTTCTTCGATTTCAAGAGATATTATGAAGAGCGCTTCCATCCATATCAGTAATTTAATCAGTCGGATTCGGCTTTGCCTTTGCCTAGCTTGTTTTCGATAAGGAGACCTCTTTTGAACCTCAACCTCTTCTGATTGTAGCTGTCAATGCCAATTGATATCATAGATTGTCAGAACTGAGCTGTTAACAGAAGGAGAACTTGGCTAGTATCTGCCCTTTCAATTCATAAGTAAGATTTGGATTTGTCTTTGCTTGCCTAAGTATCAGCTTTGGTAAAAGCACTTGAAGAGCAGCTGAGTAAGGATAAGAAAGCCAATCGAACTACCAGGAATTCTGTGTTTAAGAAAGCTAAGCAGCCAGGCCAGTACGTGAGCCAGCCAATGGTTAACTTTTAGGAACTATAACAACTGGACTTCACTATTGAAGATACTATTCATTCCCAACTTTCACTTCAGTCTTGAAAAAAGATCTCCACTCCGCGGGGTTGAACTTACTCTAGCAACGGAAACTAACAAAGTAAATACCTCGACTGATATGGTTTCTGGATTTCCAACAAAAACTTCAACTTGAACTGAAGCTTCTGCCCTTTGAATAAGTGTATTCAACTCATTCGACAGAGTGGTCTGATACCGCAACATAACTTCCTAAATGCCCAACTTCAACTCCACTTTTCTCTAAGCTTCGAACTGACCTAACCGCTTGAAACTAGAGATTTAAAGGAAAACTTCTCCTTGCTTAGCTTGCCATTAAAGAGTAAGATGCTTATTTAGACTCTTCTTCCTTTATATACTACTAGTTGCTTATGCTTTCTTTTCTACAGGGGAAAGCTAGTACTTTCAGTCAGTAGTTTCCGGTGTCAATTCCAAGAGCAAAAGGATAGGTTTTGGTTAGTTCGGTGCTCGGGTAAGCTTCTTCGGTGCTCGGGTAAGCTTCTTCGGTGCCTACTCTCTCTGTCCCCGCCGCTCCTCGCACAAAGCTTCTTTTCCTTCTTGTCAATCAAAGGAAAGAAACTACTGATAACGTACGTAAACTACTGGATTCGTTTCCTAGCACTACTCAAGGGCTATCCTAGAAGTACTAAATCTTTCATTGAATATTGAAGGTACAAGCTCAAAGTAATTCTCTACTTACTCTTCGCTGCCCTCTCGACCGACGGGTGATCCTTCTTAGGACAACTAGCCTAGGCCCATGTCAAATAACTCTTTCCCAGAGCTTTTTCAGTTCAAGAATTAGTATAAGTAAGATCCCCTTTACTGATGCTTGGTAATTGGGAGTTTCAAGGATAGTGATCGGTAACTTGCTACACAATCGCTTCTCCCGTCGCCGCTCTCATCGACTTTTATTCCCCTATCTTAATTTAGCCAAAATCACTAACTAATTCAGTTTCAAAAAGGAGAAATATGCTACTTCCATACATTTTTAAACATATTTATAATCCATTACCGGATAACTAGTATTAAAAAAATCTTTCCTTTACCCAAATCCAATAAGCTATAGAATCTTACCATACCCACTCAACTGCGGGAAGTGTAGGGTAGTCATGTTATCCACTACCATTGGCAGCTCTAATCGTTGATGGGAAAGATTGGGCAACGCATAATACCCTTTTTATATGTAACTGTATGGAAGTTGGGAAACTCGTGACTCGTCGCTTTTTGCTTCGCACCTTTGTAGCTTTGTAGAACAACCTACGACGGAACCATCAACCTAAAAAACCAAATCTAATGGAATGTCACTCAGTACTCTTATTTGGTAATGAAGAAGATCATAACGAAAGCATGTGCAGTAATAATCAGTAGAGTAGGACGACTATCCCGTAGTTAAAGCTTGCCATAGCGTATAAGTCAGTGACGTTAGGGATCGAAGCCTCTCTCCGAACCGTACGTGATACTTTCATATCATACGGCTCTCCACAGTAAATTATACTCACTAATAAAAAACGTAACAAAACCTACTATAAGATTCCCCACCTTATCCTATTAATATAAAAAGGGAAAATAGAGAGAGACTCATCCCCGCTTCGCGCCTTGAAATCAGCCTTTGTGACTGGTGGATACGAATATGACAAGGTCGACAAACCGGGATTTTCTTTCGGTTCATCCGTGACATCATTGCCGTCATGTAGTCTTTAGGCTGTTTTGACACATCCTTAAGCGCTCGCACATGATGCATTTCGACATCGACTTCAGATCCGCATAGCGTGCTATCTATAACTGCTTGAGAACGGAAGGTAGCCCGAGTTTATCGAGTCGTACAAAAGGCCGCCAAGGTTGCATTACTTGAGAATTTATTAGTCTTGGCTAGAGAAGGGTTGGGCATAGAAGCAAGAATTTGACCATTACTATCTGTAAAAGCAAGAGCCTTACCAAATCGCTGAAACACCTTACGTTTTGTACCAAGTTTTAGCTTAGCCGCAAGCGTAAGGGCACATAAATAAAGAGTTCTCAACATTCCCAAGTTTTGTGTTTCCTCACCTGCTAACGCCCTTCCTTGCTTGATGTCTTACGGATTACGGATTCCCAGACTGGGTTATATAAAGGAGTATAAAAGATAGGTCCGTGTAGCAAATAGTTTGTTAGGTAGCAGAAGTATGATAGCTAATCCTTAGTATGGTAGCTATTCCGGTAGCATTATAAAGAATTTCTGTACAGAAGGCCGCTAAGTAAGATGTCACTTAAGCAACGAAGGGAGCTTTAGCTCAATAAGACTGTTAGTTAAATAGGTAGCGAGATTGAAGGAAAGAAGGTTCGAAGAAAGCAGCAGCTATGGCAAGAAAAGTCAGTAGGTAGCGGCAACCTTACCATAGATTGAAGGTAGCTAATAGTTAGTGAAAACTGAGTCTTTATTATGGTAGCATGAACCCGTGCTTTGGTCTGTCTACCGCTCAAAGAATTGAGAATCTTGCTTTTTCTAGTTTTACCGAGCGAGACTAGCGGTGAAGAAAATGCTGAGCAAGTAGTTTTCAGAAAAAGGAACTCAACCTTCGGCCTTTCTTTTAGTCATGCTCTTTCTCACCAAATTAATGTTGTTCTTCTTTCCGCCGGTAGGTAGGGCCGAAGGACGCTCCGCGCCTGAGGTTAATTGGTTTACTATCAGGTTTAAGAATTATTTGGTGATCCATCTGTCTCACAGGTGGCAGTGTAGTAGGTTCAACAAAAATATCTTGAAATTCCTTAGGTTGTACCTTAGTGTCTACTCCCTGGTCCTGCTGCTGTGTCTTGGGTTCAATCACTTTGCCAATCTGATTTCCCTCCTCTTGTAAGCTGAACAAGTGTGCTAGCTTCGCTCCTGGCTGCCCTTCTTTTGTTCCTTAGTCACTTCTAACTCTTGCTCACATATTTTTCTCTCAGCTGCTACTGGCTCCACTTGTAGTTTGACCTTCTTGCCCTTGTTCACTAATCCAATTACACCCTGGTTCCAATCTATCTCCAAAGGATGATAGCCAGTCCATGCCAAGGATTAGATCATACCCTTGCACATATAGGACTCTTAAATCACCAGTTAACTTATTTTTATGCAATTGAAACTCTAAAGACTCACAAATTTAATAAGTACACATCTTTTCTCCATTAGCAATTCTAAGAGGAGTGGTTTTTAATGTTTTAAGAGAGATTTTTTATTATAGAAGGATTAATAAAAGAGTGAGTACTCCCACTATCAATCATAGCACATATTGGAAGATTACCAATCTGTCCCTTATATTTTCTAGTTCTGTTACTTTTCGGGCACAAATGGTAATTAGAACTTGTTCCTCTTCTCTTCCTTAAATTGCCTGGTGCTTTAACATACTTCGCAGTTGCAGCAAAAAGCCTCTTGATTGTGTCGGGCCATCAACGTTTATTAAAAGGAATCAATCGCTCGTTGACTCTTCTAGTAATACGTGCTTGGGATTGATTGGTATTTATATGGGTGGTAGAACTTAGAGGGCTTTTGATCTCCTCATTGAATTGACTGGTGAACATGTAGCATATTAGAATCGAGTTTGAGGATTGCGATCTTTCGTATCTATAGTACTGGAACACTACCGGACTACTACTCTATCTACAAGGATCCCATCTATCAGCCATTACTTTCCTACTCTTCCTTCTCGCTCAAATCAAACCTCCCCAGACCTACTCTATTCCCTTGTGAATGCAAACACCTAGCCGTGTAAAGTTCATGTTCATGTCTATATCTCCTGTACCGAGTCCATGTTTGGGGCTATTACACATCCCGTGCCAACTACATATGCCTATTTGATGCCTATTTGCTCTAGTTCTGCTATACTTGACTTAGAAGCTTCTCCTCAACCTACTCATTCGCATGCATAAACCTACTCGCTTCGCGCCTCAATTTTGAATACTGTATGCTCATTTGTCACAATGAACTTGAACTGGCAAAACAAAAGGATACCCTCCTCCCTAAGCTCCGACATCTGTGCCTCGAAGCAATTCAACCATATGTTCTTAATCGCACCACTACTCCGGGTTGCTTTCTTTAAACTTTATCCAATCTATCTTCCACTAGATCATGCATCCATTTATCAAGCAAGTCGGTTATGTCATCACTCACTTCTTCTGGGCTCGCGTAAGTATGCAAATAAGGTCTGGAAGGCTTGGATTTTGGCAACCTACCATGATGAGCATAACGAAAGATGCTTCAAAGCTCCAATTTTTAGGTTTCTTATGGAAAGGCATTGGGTATAGAGATTGCGTTTAACATATAGATAACTCCATTCATAAAAGAAAAGGGTCCTTATTCAACAAACACTGTTTCGGTAGTAGGCTGACCTTTCTTAGACCCGAGAAATTGAACTTACCACCAGTCTTTAGCGAACTTTCAATACCAAGATCTACGTAGGGCATGTCCATGACAAGGATATACACCATCTTGCTCAATACTTTGTAGGCCTTTGGTGCTTTTGTGCCCTGATCTGGTGTCCTCGCCCATCTTTGGCTGTTCCTGCCTCCGTGGCTCCTATTTCCCCTCACTCACGTGCCAACAAGGTGCTCTCCTTTTTACTGGATCTTCCGTTCTAATGCTTGCGTCACGCTTTTATGGCTACTGTGGCTTCATTACTAATAGCCAACTCCCAAAAGCGAAGTAGCTATCAACGGACCTTACTCTTTCCGCTGTTAGGCTTGTTCAAGAGATTGGAAGGAAAAGTTCATGAAAGCCCCAATTTCAAGTATATGGCTCTTTTTCTTCTTGTCTTTAAAGCCGAGCTTCTTCGCTCCGCGCCTCGGCTTTTTTCTTTTTGATGTTTGAGAGTTCTGTCCTTTGTTCTTTGCGAGCCTTGCCTTTCTCTTTTTTGCTCTGCTGTGAAGTTCTTTGATGGTCTTTCTATCTCCATTCTCTTTTAATTCTCTTCATTTTTTTCTTTAGAAGTAAACATATCTATCATCTAAAAAAAGTGAAAAGTTCACATACATAATAAATAAGGATGTTGGCCTTTGATTTAACTGAGATGAATAGGGTCTGTATCAACCAAACATTTCTTTTTGCTCTCATCCTGTTGTTAGAATCTGGTAGGTAACTCAGGTTGAGGCCGCAGGTTGAGGATGCTCATTTTTCGAAAATGTTTCTGGAAAATTGTCTTTGACTGTTCATCGAAAACTCTTTTCCATGGTGAACAATATCATAGATAGAGCAGAATATTTTAGAAAGAGGACAGCCATTAGAAGATCATTCCTTTTCAAGTATGTTCTTTGAAGCTTTGCTTTGTGAAGTCAATGCAACGCGCCCTTTTCTTCTTTTCTTTCTTCCACCTTCCTCTTGTACTCTACTCTTCCCCTCATAGTTATACTTCCCTTCTTCTCTTTCTTGCTCGTCTTCGTCATAGTCAAAGCTCTGTCTCGTGTGACTGTGGTGCTTTCTTTAGCGAAGACTTCTTTCAAGCGGTGGTGAACCAGGCAGACGACCTCCTTCATTCACAAAATAAATGGCAAAGAAAGTAAATCGTCGGTCGAATTTCGTATATACAGAAAACGAAGCACTTCTCAAACGTGGAGGGCGGACTCTTCATTCATAATGATTGTTTTTTGGTCCCTTTCGTCCAGTGGTTAGGACATCGTCTTTTCATGTCGAAGACACGGGTTCGATTCCCGTAAGGGATAGGTACTGGATTCCTGCCGGTATGATTGCTTAGTTCGTCTATCTGTCTTTTGAAGGAGGTCCGTCAGCTTCCTCTCTCGCAGCAAGACGAGATGAGATCTCCACTTCTCTAAGTAATGGACGGAATTTGTCCACGAAAATTCATACATATTAGTTTCGAGACTAGACTAGGAAAGGAGGTAATGAGAGAGAAGAGAAGCTAATTATGACTCTATGCCCGCCTGGTTATACATGCTTAACACAGGCAAGCAAGTAGTTCACATTTTTATTCTCACATGAATCTCAAATTTCTTCGTGCGATTCGGTCGGATGATTCGGTGTATATCTGCTAAACCCTCCCTCCGTGACCTGAGTGGGTGCGGCTTTGTCGGTAACTGCATTAATTAGCCTTGGTAAAAAAGGACCTATGATACGAGACCGAACATAAAATTCAATGAACCACGTCTCCGTCAGAACAATGACTATCTGGTTGGGACACTACGTCTTTCTTGGTTCCGCAACAACTGAATCTATGAGCAAAAAGAAGGGCTTTGTTTCGTCGCATAGGGACCCACCCCGGGCTTTGAGTGAAGTGAATGAACTCGTTGGGGTGCGATACAAGTGGCATAAACCATGAACAAGCTCTAAAAGTTAGAAAGCTCCCAGAAAATAGACGACTACTCGACGATTACCCGAGATCCGACGCCCCCCCACTACTCACTACTTGTATGTAAGCACTTCTAGGTTACATCAGGGATAGGAATTTTACATCATATCCTTCCTTCTCTAGTTACGAACATAAGACTTAAAGAAAGAGAAAGTAGGTCTCCGCTTAAAAAAGAAATGGCTTATCCTTCGTGACCTTCCACTCCCTAACTAAGTAGCTTTCTTTGCCCCAAAGAATAAGTTTTTATAGCTCTTTTCAGTGGTTGCGGTCTAGTCAAGTGATCCTGAGAGAAAGACGATTCCGTGGGCATAAAGCTCAGTAAGAGGTGCATATTATCATATAGATAGATAGAAGCGTAGCGATTCTACCACCCTTTCGCGTTCCGGCAGGCAATGTAGTCCGCCAAAAGGCGGCGCAAGCAAGCGTAGCTAATCACATAGATAAGACCCTGCCAGCGCGCAGATAGATAGGGCGGGCGAAGCGCGAAGGGGATGGATGTCTGAGCGGTTGAAAGAGTCGGTCTTGAAAACCGAAGTATTGAGTTTAATACCGGGGGTTCGAATCCCTCTCCATCCGCGAGGTCTTAAGTAAGTTGGATCTTGCCCTTCAGAGAAGAAAGAATATCCTCGACTCGACTGAGAGTTTAGATGGAATGGGTAGCTTCTAGAGTGAAAAAAGCCCCTGGGAGTGAATCAGGCCTTTTTCCTTGGTGATTGACTATCGCTCCGCGCCTCGGGCTATAAAAAATAGTATTTTTGAAGCTGAAACCCCAATATCCACGTCAGAGAAGCTGTGGTCGTCTCATGCCCAGCAATATAGAATATCTTGCACTCATCAAGAAAATCCTTTTTTCGTTATGGCATTCTTTATACCCCCCTCTTGCAAGTTCTGAATGTTCGTCTCTAGAAGGATGCCGAGTAAATCGTTGCTTGTGGCCTCTCCTTTTCGCATGGCCTTCTCTCTATGTCTCTGAGAATCGTGTCCACCTCTCCTTCTAGATCTCCATCATCCGCATGTTCTTCTTGGTTGGAAGACCTTGTATTGAAACAAAATAGAAAGAATGGGCCGGCTGATCAAGAAAGGTGGCCTAACTAACGTTGACATAAAATAGTAATGCACGCGCGGGAATAATTATTTCCGAAAAAGTATAAGTTTACAATTTCCAACTCACCATGTTTTCTATTCTTTTTTAGAATAAGATCCAGGTTCGTCAGGAAGGACGAATTCAAGCTTCGAGCCTGCAAACCCTGCACTGGGCTATCCATTTGATTGACCGGGCCGCCCTCATACTGTAAACAACAAAGTAATTGATCCATTTGATCGGTCGGTAGGCGAGCCAGCAGTACGAAAGCTCGTGGAATATGTGCCTGCCCGAGCCTCACTCGAAAAGGTAGGACTATAGGGAAATCCTAACGTGTTACACCAGGGCGTATGCACTAGAACTTTGAACTCTGTAGCCAGGGTTTTTGACATGTACCAGACAATTCTTTGTTTGTAACGAGCTATCCTAGAAGAGAAGTTTACTAAGTAAGAGCTGTGTCGGGCCAATGTCGTTCGTCTGAGGGGTTGCCATTAGATTTGCAATTAGATTCTGTTTGGGTCCCTGCCTGCTTTGCCAATTAAGTAAGCGCTATAGTCTGGTGCTAAAGTCAATGAAATTAAGTGTTTCGATTGAACGAACCTTCCTACCCGTGCAAGCATGTTTAGAATGTTGGTAGCCAGTCCAAGCAGTATGCCCAACCTAACTCGGCCAACTCTCTGATCCTACTCGTTAAGTAAGAGGGGCACCTGCCTTCTGATTCCAATCTGTTAGACGCTACCCCAGGAGAAGATTTATTGGAAGGACGCGGACCATGTGCCCTAGTTTACGAAGAGAGGTAGCGTCAGGCTGTTTTCTTTGAAGCGAGAAGCGAGGACGATGTTTTTCTTTCCCAATAGAGCCACTAGTAAGTCGCCCGAATCCCAGTCATCTGATTGGTACGCCGAAGCTAGAGAAGGGCTGGCTTAGGTTTGATATCTATATCGATAGGGCTACTTTTTTCTAACTAAGTTTGTAACCGCCCAAGCGACGAGTTCAATTCAATGTGCCCGACCGAGTGACATTCTTTATAGCCAGCTTATGAAACTACGCCTCCGCGCCACACGACAGATGTGAATAAGGGTCCATTACCAGTTGACTATTTTGAGAAAGCTTTCCCAAGTTGACGAATAAAGATAAAAAGTACCCATTACAGTTGCTCGAATCTTATAGAGGAAAAAAGAGACAGATCAGTGTCCGGTTCACTTTTCATGGAGTTTCTTAGGTTCTCTTATGCAACCTCCTCGATTACCAAGGCTCATAAACCCCTGATAGAAGCTCGTAAACCACCAGTTAATGCATTGAACCCACGATAGATCAAACTACTTTATCAAGATTTATAGAACTTCACCTTCCTTGCCCAAGGTTGAGTGTTAAGCATAGAAATCATGACCTAGAGGACTGTGCTTTTACCTCATTCTCGTCAGTTCCAGAACAAGGACTCCCGACGATACTAGAGGGCAGAATCTACGCTACGATAGTTCAGTTCGTACTATGAGAAATTCCCCTTGGTAGGTTTTTCGCTTTGCTTCGCAACCTTGTTGCATTGAAAGAGAAGAGTTGCGCGCAGAATATCATATAGAGTGTAGTTTCCGCGAGTCGTAATTGGGTGGTGCAACGTGTTTCCGAATTCTCTTGTTTTCTTACTAGTTACGATCTATGCCTTACTCGCCACTTTTTGCACGTACGATGATCTAGATTTTTCTTTCCAAAAATATATATAAGTTGCTTGAGGTTGATGAGCCTGGTTGTGGTTGGGGTCTTCCACCAGCCTATTAGAACTTACAAAGCACAGCACATACTGGAATGGAACTCTTTTTCTTCTTTCTATAAGGAGGGTCCTCGGGATTGATATCCAGTTCATTTACTAACTAGTACTAGTACATTACATGCACCACTTCCACAAAAGTCTTGACCCCCTCCACCGGGACTTAACACACCACCAGTCTACGGGCTACTAGTCTAATCTGAAATGACAACAAGTACACCAAACTCTGCTCAAATACACTATCATCATACGAACGCCGTCCGCGAGAGGGAAAAGAGAAGTTTCAAGTCCCTCGAAACTAAACCTTTGCCATTCCGTGAACTATTCGTATTCGCCAGCCGTGTATAACTCCGAGGGCTACCCACTTCTCAGTCGAGAGTGATTTCTCTTAGTTGTAAGCGAATAAAAAGAGAAGAAAGGGAAGTTCAAAAGCGTTAGATGGAGGCTTTGTCAGTAGCTTCGAGGCTCGATATCACCGGGCTAGAAAAAATCCACTTACTTAATGAACCTGTTATTTAAACTCTTCGGTCTGACTACATTCGAAAGTACCTTTCAAATACGAGACTATTCAGGGGTATAGGCCCCGGGGTTAACTACTCCTTACTGAACAAGCTTTCCTTTGCCTATTTCTATTTGTTGACCGATCCTATTTGATGACCTAACCCAAGCTACTGTGTTTACCTCTGCATAAAGCCTTGCACAAACAACTCTTGTAAACGACTACTTTTACTGACCTCTCTTTCTCAACCTATCCACTTGCTAGCTATCTTCCAAGCTTTTGAAAGTACCGAAAGTCCATATAGAATTTTGAGTACGAAGTTGGATTCATACTATTTACGAGAAAAATACCCTCCCTATTTACGGAACACTATTATTACACTAAAGACTCTAATATATATTCACAAAATACACTATTATATTCACTTTCTCACCAAAATCTTAATACACTAGTAACTGATCAAATGTATGTCACGTTAGACATTTAGAATTAAAAGCAAGCACTATATTAGTATAATAGAAAAGAAATAACTACACGGAAATAAAATAAAGACAAGACGAATACACGGATGAGTACCTTTTCTCCTTCCACTAGTTCCGAGTGTATCAATTCAATCGTTCCACTATAAGCATTAGTAACTGATTGTATAGAGTTTAGCAATTCACTATTTCCATATAGTGGAAAATCCCATATATATGTTATACTAGCTCCAATATCAACATATCTATTCACTAAATAGACTACTCAAACATTAAATATAATACTCAAAAGAAAGAAAGTTGATGAAATGAGTGGAACTACTGCTATTTACTACTACAGCTAGCAATTTTACTTTCTGTATGTCACTACACGAGGCCGCAGGAACTAGTTGATCCATTCGTAACATCAATTCACTACAAGAAAAGTAGGCAAACCTCACTATAAAGGCGCGTAGCGGTTGAAATTCTTAACTCATTAATGTGTCAAATCCTCATTAACCAATACAAGTTTTTGGCAGCTTCCCCCTGCAAGAAAAGGGAAAAAAAGAACTAAGAAAGAATTTTGGTTAGCTTGTAGCATACTGAAACTGAATAATATCATATACTTCCACAGATCTAGCTTTATAGAAAAATGGTCGATATTCTAGTTGTTGTTGCAAATCATAAAGTAATTGATGCTTAACATAAACTGCTCTTATGAAGTGGCTTTGTATGGAAGCTTTGCTCTCCTTTCCTTACAATGCTATTGGAAAAGAAACCTCATCCTTTAGTCAGACGCTCTCCGATTCAACTCTTAGAAGCATTTTCCTGGATATTGTAGAGAGCCTTGAACATACTGGTGAAAGCTCGGTGTTGTCTATTTTGAAATGTGTGAGGTTGGTTTTGGGGCTTGCAAAAAAACGCCACGAAGGAGCCTCATCTTGGCTTGATCCTCAGACGATCATGCATTTAGTGAAGTCTTCCTGGATGCTTCATGAGAGTTGCAATAAGAAAAGAGTTGCACCACTTGCAGCACTCTTGTCAGCTGTTATCCATCGGGAGGGACATCCTTTCTGACATGGAGATGCATGAATCAAGTGACGGTCAAAAAGGTCCTTTGAAATGGTTTGTTGAGAAACTTCTTGATGAAGGTGCAAAAAGCCCCCGCACCATTCGTCTGGCAGCTTTGCATTTAACTGGATTGTGGCTATTGTATCCAGAAACCGCAAAATACTACATTAGAGAGCTGAAGTTGCTATCTTTATATGGATCTGGTATTTTAACATTCCTAACATATCTAGCACCAAGGATTCAATTCAGGATTTTGTTACAGATAGATTGGCACTCTGCCCTAATCACCAGCTTTTGTCATTTTTTTTTTCTAATCTTATCTTATTTTGTTGTTTCTTGAATGTCATGTTGTATTAAGGGTGAGTTGAGGTCAATATGTTAAACTAAGATCAACAGTAACCTGGTAATTTTATCAACAATCAGGATATTTTAGTTATATCATTGGATGCAGGCATCACAATAAAATGAATTTGGTCCGCATTGTGAAAAAAGGCCATTTTGTTCATGTGTTAACTCAAACAATGTAAATATTTGTCTCTCTCAAAGTTCTTTCTTTTCTCTTAGTTGCTTTTGATGAGGATTTTTAAGGTGAGCTATCTGAAAACCAAGATGCTAAAGCTGAGGTGTCTATGTTGGCTCAAAGTCCAGATTGTGAGTTTACTGAGGCCTTCATCAACACAGAATTATATGCCAGAGTGTCGGTTGCTGTCCTCTTCTATCAGTTTGCAATTTTTTCAAAAGTTACAGAAACTGTTGGTGCCAAAGATTGTTCAGCTGCTGTTCATTGTGGGAAACTCTTTCTTTTAGAACTTCTTGATACAGCGGTATGTTTGGTATATATATTCTTTTATGAAAGATTGTGTAGATGGGTTCTGCAAGAAATTTCTTGGTTTTGACTGCTGATGTTTTTGCATTTGAAGTTGGTGCATTATTACATGATCAATCCGATTTTGTTTTGCTTGAAGTTGTAATTTATTAAGGGACACAGCCTTCAAATCCTCACGACTCTAAAAGTGGAATATCCTTTTATAGAAAGACGTATTTCTTTCTATCTATTGCCACTTTCTCTCAGGTCTTGCTTTGTTTACATAACTTTCTTCTTGATTAGTGGTATTTACTGCTGGCAATTGAATTCAGTAAGAATTCAAGTAAAGGGCGAGTGGAAAGCATATAGCTCGCTAAGGTGCCTTGGGTGATGGTATATAGATTAGATCCCTTCTTTGTTGAGTCAAAGAATTTATTTAAAATAAGTACGTCAATATTATTTAGCAATAAGTATATATATATATTTTTTTTACTTGATTCTAGACAGTAGGATCGCTTTCAAAGTTGAACCGATGGATGTACTTACGAGTTTGACTTCGACGTGAAGGCGCGGAGCGTTGGTAGATTGCTGCCTTAGAACCAATAGTAACAGAAGATGAAAGACGTAGACTGACCTTGTGCATCGAAAGATATTATTGACTCAACGAAGCCAGGGAGAACTCTACCGGGGCCACTGTTAATGCCTCTTTCCTGGAGAACGATCTTTTGTTTCCTTTTTGAGTTTCGGCTGTGGTTGACTTCTCGATTTACCGGATTGGATGTAAATAAGAAGCTTCAATTTGTAAGTTTAGCACATCATGCATGATAGTCTTCTTGAAATGGGACTCGGGAGTGATAGACTCCCTGATTGTTTGTTACGTTGCTGCTTTGATGATTCTTGAGATGACATTGCAATTTGATTGATTTGACTTATTTTTCCGTGTTTCAGAGATATGCCAACTAAAAGGACTCCACTTTTTTCAAGGAACAACTCGTACTGAAGTTGACGCTGATATCGCAACCCGCTAGCAAAGTAGTAACTGAGTGTGAGAATCTTCGTTTTGCTTTGATATTAAAATTGCAGTAAAATCAGAGCCAGTAGTAGGGCGCTAAGCATTGTTAAGGTTTAATAATGAAAGTGGTAGCGGGCTCGACAAACTCTTGTTATTTAGCAACAAGTAAGGGGCGGAGCGACTAACTTAAACACGTGTTTAGGTTGCGGCCCAAAGCTTAATATCCAGGGTGCCTAGGTTGAGCAGCTCGAGTGTAAGCGTAAAGCCACTCTACTAAAGGAGCGATTCCGCGAAGACATTTAAGGAAGCGTAGCGAAGTGAGACTTTGTCCCATGGGGTTCCATCCCACGCAGTGGGAGCCCTGGGTAGGCGTCCGAGCGGATGAGCTGGCAAGTAGTTAAGTTAGCAACTAATCTAAGAAGGGGACTACCTTCGGCACCAACCCATTAGATGAAACAAAGAATCCGTGCCTAGACTCCCCGCTTCAGGGAATCGATCAGTCAACGTTCCGGATTTGGTTGGTTCAACGTACACGCGCTCTATCAAGAATATGCTCAGCTGGAGTGGAGTTGAAGATCATAGGGGAGTTGAAGATATTAAATATAATAAGGAAAATACCCCGGCTTTACCGGTTCGTTAGCAGGAAAATAACCGCCTCCTACTTTGACCAACTTGACGCGATCATTTAGGAAGATTTCCTACCGAACCCTAGTTTTTGGCGCAGAGAGAGGAAAGAGGTATGATTTATGTGAGGTTAGCGAGCGTAGATCGGTTTTCATGAAAGGATTTGATAGTCCCTGCGATAGGCTACTAAGCCAAGTCTCTATATAGACGTAATTTCGATGAACCAAGGAAAAGATAAATTTCTCTCAGCTGGCCTACAACACTATTAAAAGGGGAGTTCTTTCTCCCGCAGCAAATGGGGGTAGGGTAAACCGGCGAAGCAGACTCATATTGTGCTACAACTACGGCCTCTGGCTCGGGGAATCCTCTATTCTTAGAATGGTTGAAGGGGGCCTTTGCTTATGAATTTAAGGCGTTATGAATTTCTTGGTATGTTGTGATAAAGAGCTCTGGAATAGGTGATACAGGTGCTAATTAGGCTTTGAATTTGATTCATTCCAGCAACATCTAACCCAATCGAACTTTCAAATAAGAACTAGACTTGAAAGAATCTTTCCCTTCTTTTAAGTAGAGCCCTCGATTTCCGCATTACCTTGCCCTTATTGAAGTAGGCTTTCACTCGCTTGGCCCTTAATAGGACTTCGTACATTTAGAAGAGAGTTTCCGGCTTCGGGTATTGACTGAATGAGCTGGGCATTTTTGGATCACCTATATGGGTATCTTGAAAGGCTTATTATTCTATATAAAAAATAATCTACTTCGACCCTAATTCTATATAGTTATTGGGAAATAGAACTTTCTTCTAGGCTTCCTCTTTCCCTTTCAAGGACTTGTGATCCGGAATGCTTCAATAACGAAGATATGGATTCTCCATCGTTCTATAGTGAGTGGTCCTGGTTCTTGTAATAAAGATGCGATAGCCACTCGCTCTAAGGGAATAAGTGGGGAGGAGCTGGTACCACAACTTAGACTTATAGGAATTGCATTGCCTCTATTTGTTCAATACGAATCGGAAGTCATGAAAGCTAAGTTGATAGACCCATTTATAGCCCATAGTCCCTCCATCCCTACTAACCTGAAAAAGCCTTCTAGTCCATACTCTCTTAAGCAATACAGACTTGTCCTCCTCGCTCTCAGTAGTGGATACCGGCTTAGTTTAGTGCACAGAAGAGGGACCCACTTCCTCTTTCATATCTACTTGCTGTTGAGCCTTCTAGCCTTCCTGCTACGTCTTGTATTTAAGTAAGGCTGCTCGCTGGCAATTTAAGTAAGGGCAATCACTCGTTCTCGCTGCGCGCCTGGGAAAATAGAGAATACGAGGCTCCCCTAGGGGAGGAAAGAAGAAGGGGGTCTGCGGGCTTTTTTCACTTTTTGTTTTGTGATTGGGCAATTGGTTATCTTGGGGAAGAGCCGATTCCTGAGTCACTGGCATCCGTTTCAAGAATGAATGGTTGTGAGAGGGTAAGGCCAAAACGGGTGCTTCATGGCTTGCTTGAGCCTTTGAAAGGCCTCCTCTCTCCTATACTTCCAGTACCACATCGTAGCGACTCCATTCACCATTCGCATCTCTATACCGGACCCAGGTAGCAGATGAGATTTTTCGCTCATCACATACCCGCAACTCGAAAGTAGCGCTGTTCTTATGTATTATGCTCTCTAAAAAGAACCACTCCGAAGTAACTAACTAGTGTTTCGAATTCGTGGTAGTATCAGAGCTTCATCGGGCTCAACTCCTTTTTTCTCCCTCTCTATCTCTCATCGCATAATAGCCAAGGCGAAGACGAAGCCCTGATAGGAGATATTAGAAGCAAACTTGAGAAGAAAGCGGCCGGCGGTTTTGCTTGTCAGATTAGGAATTTTGAGAGTTTGATTACTCTTTCTTTATTGTTGTCGTGAGTATAAATGTATCATTTCTTTTTTACTAATTAAAATTTTTGATATATTTGTCGGGGTGCTAAGATTTCTAACAATAACTTTCTATCAGTACAAGTATATAGCTGTACCAGACACATAAAGGTAATAGATCTTAATTAGGGGGGTAAATTTAGGCTGTAACGTATATCTTCAACTAAGTTAAACAAAAACACCTAAGCAGACATTTATCTTTACCTACCAGTGTTCATATTATATTGGCACCCTATACCATATAACATGAATGTTCTGTATAAAAAAATAAGCTTGTGGAGCTAGAGTAATGAATGCTTCTTTCCACTTATGATATATGGAATTACAATTTTTTTTTACCAGTTGAATTAAAAACTTGCACCTAACACTTTATGATGAAAGTATCATGCTTAGCGCCCTTGCAGTTGGTCTAGAAGAGTTGTGAGAAAGCTCAAACTGGTAGAAATCGCTCCTTCTTTCATTCAATCTTCGTTCGGCGAACTCTTTCTACTCCTTCTCGATATTGAACTTATAAGAACCAGATGTAAAAAAGGAGTGTGCTCTTTCTTCAGCAGGCAGTGGTCTCGCAGCAGACTATGATCAACGTTTAGGTACTCGAGTCGGGTGGTGCTGAACATCTTTGATAGACCTATGTCTACGTTGATCTACTTTTAGACCCGCAAAGACTAAAATACTTGTTATAAGATCTTTCGAGTTGGAAACATGATCCATTTGAAAGCCGAGACCGGTCCCTAACGTCAAATTTTTTTATAAAAATCGACAGCTCTTTGCATACACGGGAATGTGTAGTAACGTTCGACCAAGCCACAATCTTGACAAGCTTTTTTTTGATGTATATAGAAGGATGGTGGATCGCTGTGCTGCTTGCTATTCACTTTCAAGGCTAATGGAAGGTTGAAGATGCATACTAAATGATTTGAAGATATTACCCGATTCAGCCTGTGTGTCGTAAGCGACCGCTCAGTAAGATCACTTGCAACCTGAAGGATGCTTGATTCCGATCTGATCTTGATGGGAAATTCCTTTTTACGTTGAGACGGGAATAGAAAGAAGTACAAGTGATAGACTTTGAACTTCTCAGAGAGAGATAGGCTGATTTATTCAACCACAAGAACGAAAGCACTTTTTACTCTTTGCTATACTACTTAAAGTCAGTCGATTGATAGGCTTCTTCTTTGATCTAGCTATAATGAGAATACGAGAAGTTATTCGACAGCTTTACTACTAAAAAAACGAAGAAAGACTACTTCACTTTTCTTTTGGGAGTATATTATTTCTTGCTTTGGGACCTCCGCTTGGCACTTAAAAAGCAATATACTTGTTCGATTCAGAAACTGAACACTCTTACTTCTATCATTCAATTAACTTCGTTCTTCTTGTCCCTGTACGACCGACCAACACAGTACAAGCACTATGGCCCATACGTGCCTGCCGTACTGACTAGATTCTAATAGTACGCTTGCGAATCTACTCCTGTCTAGTTTCAATTCATTGCAATATGAGTTATAGAAAGAAGACAAATGAAACTAAAGAAGAGGTAGAATAGATCCAGCTCGCTCGTTTAGTTACTCTCCTAAAAAAACCTTCTTGCCCACTGGATCAGAACAACTAGAATAAATAACTTTAAGTTATAGCTTAGAGCCCACCTAACTTATTCTATTGCTTCCTCTCCCGCCCGACGCCTACGTGCGCTAGCGTGCCCTTCCCTTTTTCAGCTGGTAAAGCGAGTTCTAACTTACCTGAATTCTTCTATTCTTAAGCGACTCCGCCGAGAGAGAGTTTGATTTACTTAAAGCATGTAGGTCTAAACCTCGCCTGGCTTGCTTTGGGCGGAGCACAGTAACTCTTAAAACTACGCTTCACTGGCTCAACAATACTGCTCTCTTACACAGTACAGAATTCTAAGTATTTCTTTCTCGTGGGACTAACTAATACTATATATAGTATAGAATAATCTATATTCTCAAGTTTCTTTCTGCTATGTACTTAATTCTAGCGCTGGGAATTGAGCATCTCCTATTTATTGTACAGTATCAGAAGATAGTGCACTATTTCGACATGTTTAATACTCTCCAATGTTCTCACTTGGAGAGGCTGAGGCATACATCTATCACTTACCCCTCCGGATGGTGGAAAGATTTTCGAAAAGAGAAATCAAGTAGGTCGTATAGTTGGAATAGGAAATCCCCTTTTAGGAATGGTGTGAAAGCAGTTATCTCATAGACCACGGCCTTATCTTTTCAATTAATTGATGGCAGACTTTCTTGCTCCTATTAGCTTTACTTCTTTCCGAATGGTTTATCTAATTATTCCCTATTCTATTTAGTGTCATACTCTATCGTTGTCTTTCAATGGGAATCACTCGTTGTCGACTTACTTATGCGGGAATGACTTTATTTTCTTTCAAATTTCTTTCTCACGAGTTCACCTACAACTCTGTCTTGGACCTACCAAAATCTGGTACATAGTAAACTTCCTGCAGATTTCTCTTGCTTAGCACCCTTGGCTAAACTCCTTTCTACAATATATGAAATTCCAGTATGAAACTATACTCACTCTCTACAATTGGATGAATCGAAAGAAAAAAGTATATCAATTAGTCCAAAACCTTTTACCAGCCTAGGTGCAACAATGGAAGATATAGGAGACTTACTTTGCACTTATGATGTAAGACGCAATTCTTTGCGACTGACAGACCAAATTCTGCTCTGTCTTTCCTGGCTTCGTTGTCTCCGGGAGTCATAGAGAGAAAGTCGTCGACCAAGGTATGAGGTGATGAAGTTCGGTAGCGAAAGCAAGCACGCTTTGGATTCACCCTTCCTACGGGAGCTCACTTACTTTCACTCCTGACCCTAGAGAAAAAGAAAAGCCCGGGAGATTTAACCTACCTGTTCCAACCATATTGAACATTCAAACGGGAGTGGAACAAAGACTCAGGCTTAGCCACTTACCACAACCTACTTGTTCACGGGGGACTGCCTTAACCATTTACTTTTAACCAGTCAGATCAAAACATTGGTGCCAGCCCAAAGCGAAATCACAAGCACTTCACAAGATCAAAGCTACAGATATAAAAAAGCACTTACTTTAGTTAAAAATGGAAGGGAGAAAGAAACTGAAGTTTCGGATCAAAGTACCAAGGCAAGATCAGATGTAAGATTAGGCCGCAGGTTGGCTCTCATAGAAAAGGTTAACTATAATGAAGGAGGGCGCATTCATTAGTAGAATTTACGGGGTGCTTTACTGGCATTTTCGACACACAGTGGCACCGCATATTATCATAAATATCATCAAGAGTTTTCTAAGTAAGAAACAGCCCTCTCCTTACTCCTTCGTCGTTATTGCTCCCCGACCCAAGCGAGTCCAGAGAGTATATTTCTAGATTCTATATGTGGGTTAAGGTATGCTTTCTCTTCCATCGGCATTGGCATGGATCTAATACACACTAAAATCGCAGGTACACAGCATTTTCTTTCAAGTCAGAGAGTCTAGAGGCACCAATATTTATATTATTCTTCGGAGTTCTAAAGCGTACCTAGAAGTATTCCAGTCGGTTTCAAATGTTGATTTGACCCCATCATAGCTATCATCATCACCAGATATGTCTCCTCCATCTTCTGCAACAGATGAGTAAGAGTAACTGCCCCAATGAGGTACATTTGTCTTGACCACCAGCTTCTATCCTTTGACCAATTTCGCCCTGGGCATATCCCTAGCTTTAACCGACACCTTGGCTTTCTCCTCCAGGAAAATAAGTCCGCTTCGCCCTTTATTACTCTTCCTTACCTTGCCACCAACTTTTTATAGATGGGAGGAATTAGAATAAAGTAAATAGGTAGGGCTATATAATGCTGAGACAAGGCGGCCTTATAGTCTGTCCGGTCCTATAGTAAAGAAGGATTTCTACTATGTGCTTGTGCCTATCGACCATTACCTCCTTATTTTTTACTTACGGTAAGAAAAACTACTATCAGACACTTTCCCGTCCTCTACATATCGGTATTTATGAGTTTCAACCCTTTCTTTTTGAACCCAGAGCAAACATTATTTACAGTTTTGGAAGGGTGGTTGCAATAGTCCAACAGGAGCTAGCTAGGCAAGAAGGAGTTTGCTTATTTCTTTCTACAATAGTGTCTTTTGTATAAATTAGCCCGCCTGCTGCATCCCGGCACCTTTGCTAGTTTTGCATCGACTATAGAAAGGCCAAATGAATTAACTAGTAATACCTAAGCATATAATTAACTACTAAAAAAACTTTCTATTAATATGAAGATATAGAAGTGACATATTGAGAAGAAAGTATCCAGACCAAAAAATCATGTTTTCTTGTAATTCCACTTTTGGATGCACCTTTTTGTTGCAATTTATTGCATTTCAATAAACGAGTATTAATCTATTTTACCAACACTAATATACCAGCATAAAATCTACCAATAGGGTAACATTGTTTCTGAAGTACCAATATATCAAAGATCTTACAGCAACAAACAAAGAGTTCATTAGAAAGGCAACAAACATTTATGTTTCATGTTTGCACATCTAAAACTTGATAATTAAACAGGTGGATTAGTCCTTGCATGCTCGTTCTCCTCGTCGGTCAATGTAAGCAACAATGATGCGCTCCCTTCTTATATCATCCTACACACAATCAAAGGTAGGCAGGGACCATAAGTGAATTTCATAAAAATATATTTCAATTCAAATAAACCCGAGTAAAAGGAAGAGTTAAATACACCTGAGTAAATGTCATGTATTTGTGATTAGACAATACATATAGCGCAGCAAAAAAAAAATAGTGCACCATCCATGGAGTGATGCTGTTTTGGACACTCAGTAACCCAAATTTAGTGCAACCCTCTTCCCCTAGATGTTAGTTTTAAAAAATTAAAGTATTAATAACAGGCAAATAAAGTAATAATACATAAAGAACAAGTTATTAAGAACTATGGAAGGCCAAAAAAATTGAAAAATTCAAGGCTATCAAGACATATCCAGGGATGTTGTAATAGCAACAAATTTCTTGCTAATGAGCTTAATTTCTATCCAGAGTAATACTTCTTTTTAAACATAATAATATTTGAATATCTAGGTTACATAATCTCTAAAGAAGGTGCTGCAACTGATGCTAGAAAAGTAGAGGTTATTATGCAATGGCCTACTCCCCAATCAGTTAGAAAGCTAAGAGGATTTCTCGGGCCGGCTACTACATACAGAAGGTTCATAAGAAATTCTGGAGTATTTTATTAACCTTTAACTGACCTGTTGAAAAAGGGGAGAAAAAGCTCAAGATGCTTTAGAGAAACTCAAGAAAGCAATGGTGACTGCTCCTGTTTTTTTTAGCCTTGCCGGTCTCAAAGTTTTTGCATTGAGGCTGATGCATGTGATACGGGGACAGGGGCAGTACTTACTCAAAATGGAAAGAGGCCTATTGCTTATTTAAGCAAGGCATTAGGTGTTAGAGACTTGGGGAAATCAACATATGAAAAAGAACTGATGGCAATAGTTATGGCAGTAAGTAGGTGAAGGTATTACCTACTATGCAAGCCCCTCATAATAAAAAGATACCATGAAAGTATGAAAAATCTTTTGGCCCTGGTTAAACACAAAGCATTGACTAAGTTTATAGGGCTGGACTATTCGATTCAATACAGGAAGGGAAGATCTAATGTTGTAGCCGATTCATTGTCCAAGAAAGAGGCCACATGCCTACGGTCACAACCGCAACAGCTCTACAACTCACCTAAACACCTTGAGTGTCAGCCAGTTACAGCCCCTGTGGGAAATGAAGTGAAGAAGAGTTATGAAGGCGATGAGCTAGCAACAAAGAAAGCTGATGAATGAGGAACAAGTGAGAAGTGTAGAAGATTAAATATTGTAAATGCAAGGAAGGGGCTTAATTATGAAAAAGAAGCGATGGGGAGATAAAGCTGGAGTGAGAAGCAATATTATGTTGGAGATGCACAGCTCAGCCATTGGAGGTCATTCAGGAATGCAAGCTACCTATCAAAGAATAAAGAAGAAGTTCTATTGGCCAGGGCGAGTCTCATTTGTTCTTTTAAAAAACTCATATATGGTTTCTTTTGGTGTAGTCTTTGTGGTTGGGACGAACTGGAATTGAAAAAGCCTGACCTTCCTTTTGCATGAAAGAAAGAGCATCCTCGTACTCCTTCTAAGAGAAAGCATCCCGCTGGCAAGTAACTATTCCGACAGTCAGTTTTCCGAGTTCATGTCAATAGCACCTGCTAATCTTCCTTACTTCGAAGACACTAGCTTCGCATTGAGCTTTGCCGCCTCCCCCGGATACTCTGAAATCACATCCCTTGCTTTAAAAGAGGTATAGAAGAAGAAGACTTTCAAGATAAGAAGTAGGAGTGATAGTTTCAGGATATTATTACTAATAAAGGATCTCGTACTTTGACTGGGCGAAAGCAAGAGATTTAACTACTTCTCTTCAGAGCTTTCCCAACTACTTTATCCTTACCGAAGAACCTGTTCTATCAGACAGAATAATGCCTTTCCTATCTATTGGATCAAAGACTTACTACGTACGACAATTCTCGTAATATATATAATCGCTCTTCCTATCTATTGGAAAAGAAAACACTCCCATTGCTAGCAAAGCTCAGAAGATCGAATTTGAGATGAAGCAATTGGTAAGCAGCAGTTCGACTCACCTCTTCCCAAGCCTTTCTTGAGTTAGAAAGAGCATGAGAACGGTTCGGGAGATAGAATTGGATACGAAGGCAGGCCGAAGGTTGGAAGGCAGGCATTTATAGTCAAGCCAACCAAGCAAGCTGAACACAAGAAACACTCTTAACCCAGGAAGCTGGCTGTTGGCCTAGAAACAAGGAAAGCACAGTTTATATACCCTATTATAGAAGCATAGCCTATTGTAGAAGCACTTACTGTGGTCTGTGAACAAGACTTTGAACACTTCGTGCCTCTGTCAACCAAGCAAGCGTCTCATCAAACCATTCTCTTTGCCATACTATGTACTGTGTTTAATCCATGCTTTTCCCTGTTAAAAATCAATGCATGCAGTTAACAATCCCTCTTCTGTACCATTAGTCTTTCGAGCATTCCTATACCTATCTCTGTGTTTCACCCGCAAGCTTTTAACAATAAATTCTCTGTACACACAGGCCTGGCCCTATAACCAACGAGTCCCTTTTCCTATGAAGATTACCCTTGTTCTATGCTTTCCCTATAATGCATTAAACCCTAGCTTAGTGATTAAACCCTATCATGCATTCTAGCACTATGATTCATTCATTACTAGCTTGATTCTATACAGGACAGGCCCTCGCTCATAAAAACTAACAGCTTTCATATCAACGTTGTACTTTTATTGACCCTTTACCAGACCAGGCTTTTCCTTGCCTAGCAACTAAATCAACTGCTTCTCTTTCCTAGCTTGATTCAACACTACCAACTTCACATACGATCGGGCTTCTCTTTCTACGAGAATATGCTTCCACTAAAGAAGAAAGTAAAGAAGCCAGAAAACAAGTAACTTTTGAATCTTAACTAGGTTAGTCATTACCAGGGCCCTATGCTGAAGTACCCTCCCTAAAGTAAGTAGGCAGCGAGTCTAGTTTGATTCACTAATGACAGAGTAATAGAGATAACATATACTCCTCCTTTCAATACAAAAACTTCTCAAGTTGACCCGTATTCTTAACTTATCAATTCGTTCTAATAGTCGTTGCGCGTTCTGTTGAATAAGTCAAGTATTTTTCTTATTCCTCAGCCGTTCCTTGTTCAAGTGCAATAAACTAATCATTAACAACTAGAGCGAGAACAAGTCAATTAAAGTAAAGTCTCATACACTTGAAATGTCAATACCGAATCAAAGGGTTTAGTTTGACTCATCCCATTTCACAAAGCCGAGCGAGCATATTCCACTAGTTTAACAAAGTAAGCTGAGCAAGTTCCAGTAACTACTCATACTTTAAGAAGTGTAGCATCTGTTTCAGAAGTGTTTGACTTTGCTGCCGAGTATAGATTTTTTGACATAATTGTGGAAAGCTATTAGTTACTTTCTAAAGGGTGGTTCATCCTACTTATCTAAGTCTTTTTCAGCCTCAGCCGTAGCTTGTGTAGATTGTGAACATTTATTCACTCTTGTCATTAACTCTTCCTTACTGCACTGGGAAATAAGAAGACGGACAGCTAGTTGAACTTGACATAATAGGCTAGGCGCGGAGCGTCGAAGTAGATAGAAAAAGACAAAAACCTGGATCGCCTCAGATTTTGGCCCATGACTCTAAAGAAACTTCAAAGGTGACGCATGATCCAATTCCATAAATCAGCTCGCTCCTTACTAAAGCTGGGTCGACAGCAGTTGGATTTCACTTTCTAGCTTTGGTTTAGTACCAAAATGCTTTGGCGGGGGAGTGCCCCAACTTGGAACAAAGCTTTCCAGGGTAAAGGGCTGGAACGCACCATCATGAAAAAGGGTCACTTACAAGCATGCAATATCCATCAATACTAGATGGGGGAAGGCCTTCGCCGTATGTTTAGCTAAAAAAAGAGCTCATAAAATAAATACATGCAAGGCTACTACGATTGCCAAGATATACATTACCCATTGTTCTACTTATTAGGGGGGCTCATTAGAAAACCTCCTCCTTTACGTATGGAAATGGTAATAATATTCGTGGAGTATTCTTTCGTCTTATGATTGGGATGAAAAGCTTGGACCTCTATTAAGGCTTACTATTTAGGTTCTGATGCTCGGCCACCCTTACTCAGACACTTCTCTTTTCCCACGACAACTTCATAGGGCACTTCTAGCTCAACCATTAGTAATTCCTAGACTACCGATCGGAAAATAAAACCCGCCCTTTCACTTTCCCCTAGGATTCATGAGTTTGGAACCTGTTGACTTACCTTGGGATGTCGTCGGAACTTCCCTTTGAGCTTAGCCCTAGACAGACGTACACCACTTACCTTTGTTACGAACTTCACACTCGACCTCGGATTTACAGGATTTACTGAAACCTGCTTTAGCAAGGGGGGAATCTTCAGGACCAAGCACTATCCATTCTCTTTCTCCATTTCCTCACTAATCCAGCCCATACCTACCGGGAACCGAGCTATATGTTCCACCCACTAATGTCTTAAAACCATTATCGCGCAGATGTCTGGTCTCGGCCCTTTGATTCGCTGGACAAAGAAGAAGATAAGATGTGGGCTGTTGGTCTTGATCCGCTGGTGTACTCGATCCACTGGTCACTCCTCGAGGTTCTTTCTCTACAACCAAAGGTGTGTCCAGACTCATCGAAAAATCAACCTATAAACAAGGGCTAAGCATACTTTTTTTAGATAGAGTTAGGCAAGGATATTTATACAACCGAAACTGCCAGACGTTGCTTTAGGTCTTGTCTTATCTATGTAGATTTTTATCGGTATGCTGCTTCACTATGTTGTGATCACATCAAGGTTTTGTATACTGAGCCATTCATGCGTACTGGAGAGGTTTGACTCGATCTATAATATACTGATAGAGATTCTGTTGACATCTTGATGCTTTCGTACAATGCTTAGAGTTGTCCTCGCCTACTCCCAATATGAATAGGTTATTGTAAAGTTGCATGGGGAATCCACCATTTGTCTTGACATACATGATACACGTCATAAAAATGGCATCGACCCTCATCCTGTTAAGCTGCTTAAGAGCATTGAAGGACTTTCCTCCTTCTGCGATCCGTTGACTGTGGCGCAGGATGTTAAGAAGGGTAAGCTAGTGGTGTCCCCTACACTCAGGAAAGAGTAGGATTCGGCCTCTGAACATAGTCGAATTTTGTCCAGCGAACTACAAGAGTGAGCCCACTTTCAAGGATTCAAGGAATTCCCCCCCGATAGGTCGCCTCCTTCTCTTGCATTTATCTTACTGACAAATAAGTTTGCTAATTCATAGATCAGAACTTGACACATTTGAACAATATCTTCCTTCATATTTAATTACTTGATCTGCCTAATTGATCACTCCATCTTGAGATTCTTTCTTTGACTCAAGAAAGTCGGCAATTCAGATATTTTCTTACAGTATGAAGCGATTTGCTTTGATTACTATGAGAGAGAAGTAAGGCGGTGCTTTATTAGCAAATAACAAAGAATGTCGGATTTGAGTGGAAAATCGAAGACATGTTAGTCATCATTGCCAATAAGCTCAAATAGTGGGTCTTATCGCTTCAGCTACAATACTGGTCTAGTCCGGGCAGGTGTATATACTGGTACAAGGATCAACTCACTAGGTAAGGCTCCATTTTGAGGTGGCTTTGCTAAAGGATTTCTTTGATTTAGGGACAATGTCAGAGACCAAGGCAGGCAGAGGTAACTAAGTACTGGACGGTCTTAGTATTAGTACCGACCAAAAGCTGCTGTGGTTAATGCCTCATGCTTAGCGCCCTACTAATGAATTACTTTTCCGCAAACCAGAACATAGGGGTAGGCTTCGGCTATCGGTACGCTGCTTTTTGACTCCACTCTCTTAACGGGCACAATTCCCGTTACACGTTCGTTACATGGATCTCGCTTTCTTTCTTTTTTTTATCCATTCTTCGCTTTACTCGAATTAATGTTATTAATGATTCGAGCCTGGTCCGCTAACGCTGAACTCGCATTCTTCCTCGTTACTCGCTATGTGGCATCTAGCTCGTTTCACTGGAATTCCTCTTCTGTCCTATCTATAGCCTCGCCGCGTACCCAACACCAGGGAAATGGTACCCCCGCCTTTGAAGTACCACTCTCGTGTAATTCCCAGGATCACTTAATTTGGTAGGCCTGATATGGTTGGCTAGCTTCTAACAGTCACAGTCATTTCTTCCTGGGAATCGAATCTCTATCTCTAGGGGAATCCTACTCATAATTTCACTACTCGCTCTCGCTCAGCTTTTCAGCCGATTGAGATTAGGGTTTCCCTGCTTGGTTGGCTCGGTCCAGAACATTCCACTCTCTTTTCGAATATTTAGAACGTTTTTTCTCTTCCATAGGTTCTTTTTGTTTCCTACCCTATCTCTGGACCCCTACGGTACCAACCTATTCTCCTCTTCATTATCCTTACGCTCGCATTCTGGTGCGAGAACCTTGGGGCAACTTACAGAAAGTTCTTAATTGGGTCGATCAGTCGATCGGTTGGCTGGCGTTCCTTCCATATGCATTCCACTCGATCAGGGAGAAGGTATCTCTTGAAATCATTGATACGGGGCTCTTTTTACCAATCATTTACATTATTATTTCTCTAATAACGGATCATCACTAATTACTTCAACTATGGACGAGTTTTTGTAGGCACGTATTATATTAATATACCAACTCAAAGACCATTTATGCAATCACTCAGAGCAAACAATTTTGGAAGGTTCAATTGTCAAATATATTTTCAAATATCACAAATTCCCAGCAATAAAAACGAAAAAAACAAAACTCACAATGAGAGCTATAGCATCTCCCAGAAGGGTTGGCTTCTTCGACTTCTCTTTCTTTTTCGTCTTGCTTGTCTCTCCCTCGTTCGTGCCATCTGCTTCATTTGCCAGCCCACCAAAACCTCTCCCCTTTCTTCTATTCGAAAATGCGCATCTCCGAATATCATATATAGAGGAGTTCGGTAGTACAAAGCTTGCTATTGTTTCCGCTCATTCAATTCGTCGTCTCTATGGGTCTCGTAGGAGGCGCGAAGCGATGAAAGCATTCATCGATTAGTGCAGTTGGCCTGTCTTTCTCTGTCTTTGCTTATGTTAGCACTAGGGAGAGACTAAGCTGAAGAGATGTGCGTGCTACTTATGGATCAGCTATGGCTGCCTCTATGCTACGTGTGGGTTCACGGCTTGATCGCGATCAGCAACTGACGACTGAATCTGGTTTCCATTGGCTAAAGCTCGCGAAGTAGAAGCAATGGGCAGGGTCGATCAGTGACCATAATAAGGTTATAATAACGAAGAAGAAGCAAGAAATTTTATACATAAATTTACTCCATAGTAAAACAGAACTAAGTCACAAATACAAAAGAATCCGTTCAGAATTCAAACCAAACCAATTAAACAACAACCAAAAGGATATGATGCAAACAAAAGCATCAATTCAACTTGATTCCAGTAGTTCTTTCTGTGCGAAGCTTTGGGTTGCCTTGGTGGGTACCCCCATGTCTGTTGTCAGGGAACAGCATGAACACAGCGCTAGCCATTCCCCCAAAGTTGGAAGGACCTTAAGAAGTATCGCCTGGTACTTCAAAAAGTCCGGGTAAAAGCATTGGACTGTGTTTTTTCTAGCATCGCAACGACACAAACGTCGAGAAAAATGCGTGAGTGAAGGGCCTCAACTTGTAACTGCAGTTTTGATAGCCAAATTGGAATCCGGGTCACCTGCTTTGTTAACTCAAGAAAGAAGTTGAAAGAGGGGAGTCCATAAAGAGTAGGTAGGGTCTAGTTTCAGTAAGGAATAGTTTGAGTTACGCTAGGGGTTTACTACACAGGCTCTAAGAATGCAATGAAACTCTAGGTCAAGCAGTTGCTGCTCTTCTGTCTCGTTGATCTGTAGTGAAAGGAGGGCTTTTTTAACTTACTGAATTAAGACCTCCTTCAAAGTCAGATACCAATGAAGAAAGAAGTCAACAGTAGGGCTTTGCTGAAGTAGCAAATCTGTTAGAGGAAAGTTCAGTCGAGTGCTCGTCCTATCCTATCTGATAAATAAGGATTACCAGCGTTGTCTTCTTCTTAAGTGAAAGTGGAAGTATGGAATTGTTTTCGTTCAGTATTATGTAAGCACAGTGGGGCAGTAACTTTTCTAGGGACAAGCGCAGTTACAACATTGAACTACCGAGAGGCAGAACCTTACTGATGTTAAGCAATAGGCAAAATAGGGAAGGAATTGAAAAAGTTAGGCTACTAATGTGCTTCCTGTCATGCTTGCTAGTAAACAGTGGGTCCATCTTTTAGACCCTCTCGCGCTTACATACAACGTGTATTTGAGTGCTTTTTAGTAGAGCTTCCCCTAATATCTCTTTGAAGGTCCGAGCATTTTTCTTCCACTTTTGAAAATCTTCCCGCCACCTACGGAAAGGTTCATAATTTAGCCTTTTCAATAGGAAGGGCATCGGGAACTTTCATCGAACTATCTTATACTCAGTGGACTCGAAGCAATGAAAGGCATGACCTAGGAAAAAGAAAGTCTCATATGCGGGTGTCCCGGGCCTAGCACTTGAATCTCATGGGGAATAAAAAGAGCTTGTTGCTTGGACAAATACTTAACTATATATACTTTTGGGGATCGCTCGCTATATATAAGCAAAGAATTCTTCTCAAAGGCAGAACGGCTTCCCTCTTCCACCTATATATAGGTACTTTGAAAGAAGTTTCTTTTGTAGTGGATAAATCATCCATACCAAGGATAGCTGCTAATAATCTCTCCTCTGGGGACGATAGATCCTCTGTTGGCGTTAACTTACCTACTAGAACATCACCTGTTTCTACCCAAGACCCCAGTATCACAACCCCTTTCCTAACCAATTAGGAGTAGTCCGATTGGCGATGCTCTCACTGGGATGTAGGTTCTGCGGCTGTAGTATGTATGTTGAGAAAGAAGCTTTGCAGATGTCATAAATCCAGAGATGTTTGCACCCGTACTTTTCTGAATGGCCCAAAGGTACATCCGTAAAGTAGAGGGCATTCTTCCTACATCCACGAAACTTATTAGCATGAACACCCATGAATTGGCCACCCATAAACAATGCATGATCATTGATCTGCTTACACTCAGCGGAGTACTTCCCTGTAAATCCACCTTATAGTAGATAATTATTTGGACTAAAAAGTAGTCCTCTTTGATTCGCTTGAACCACCTTTGCACGAGTAGCAGGACTCCCATAAAATCACTAAGTACCAAAATGAATCAAAATATCAAGAGAATAGTAGAGAAAAGTCAAAATAAGGAGATGCTTCTTTAATTTCTTGAGATTTTGATGGATTAGGGCTCGTACGTAGGAATAAGCACTAGAACGGAATGGCATCCAGCCAACTAATCCGGACCGACAGCATAGAGAACTGCAACTTTTAGGGTTTAAGATCTACGGCATCAAAGTGACAAACTTAAAGGTTTAGGTCCGAGAGAAAAAAGAATCATTCACTACAACAATGCTAAAGCCACCAATTCCTACTTTTAGTGAGATTTTTCCTCTGAACCAAACCCATTAATTTGATACCGACCGGTATATCCCTGCTACACTGAACGTTCGTTACCCAGATACGAAAGCGAAGAGGAGGCCTATGGGAGTTTTTTAAATACGAGATCCGAACAAATACTGAGATTTTAACAGTAGCCACGGCCATTCGACTCGAGAGTGCTTGCAGCTAAAGGACAAGCTGGAGCGATTAGCTCGAGCAGAAGAGTTTTCTCAATTCGTGAAAGGAGGCATATAAGTCTGGCATCTCACTCACTATATTTATTCTTTCTTTGATGATTATTCCCGTAAGGATTTGTGGGCCGAGGCCGAACAATGTGCAGTTTCTTTGCAAGCAAAACCGATGTCCAACAGTTAGTTTGGAGAATATTCCCTTTGGTGTTAAGCCAACGGTGTCTCATTTTAAGGTATTCGGTAGTTTTGCATATGCACATATACCGGATAAAAAGCGTGTAAAATTGGATGAAAAGAAAGATTTTGATCGGCTATGACGAGAAATCTAAGGCGTACAAGCTCTATGACCGTACATATTAGTCCTGACAGGTAAATGAAGAAGCCATGTGGTGCTTGAATACTATGGCGGAGTCGTTGAATGAAGAGAAAAGAGGAGAGGCGTCAACAATAATTAATACACCGACACTCCGAGACAAATTTAACATGGCAAGTTCAATCTGCAGGGGTAGGATCCAGCTTTCATGCATGTACCAAGCGAACTCCCCTATCCTTTGCACGTCTAGGGCAATGGTTTTTACGATCTCGCCACTGGTGTGCTTCTTAGGAGCGAGCCGTGCCAGTAGTTGATCGTTGAGTGGCCGGTCAATCATGGCCGTCAGAGCCGATTTCACATGCATGCCCATCACGTAAACCCGGACGTACCACTGCCGAGTGCAAAGTTTATCAGTTACTTTCTAGAGCAGGAAAAGCAGAGCAAGCACGTACCCTTCATACTGAAAAAGGTAAATCCATATACAGGGTCAGCGCAGCTACCAAATTGTTACAAGAAGATGTATAGGGCCTAGCCCCATTTCACAAAATCTTCTTCTCTACAGAAAGGGAAAATCTACCTAAAACCACAATATTGAGAAAGCACCTTTAGTACAATTAAGTACTCATCTTAAATAAGTACATACTTAATAAAGAAAAGAGGTTGCCATAGAATAGATAAAATCCATGTGTCCTTCTTGACTTAGGAATTAAAGGTGAGCATCACTAGCTCCAATTCCATCAAAGGCCATAGGCTGCCCATGACTACCCCCCTTCATAAAAAGAGAAATTTTGGAACTATTCATAATGAGAATTACTTAATTCCTTTTGTTTTGCTTGCAGGTTCATCATGAAGAGTGCAAGTAGATAAAGCTGCTAGTGGGTCCCTAGTCCCTAAAGTGAGGTTTTCTATTTTGGTAATTGTGAGACCTATGGTGCTAAACTATGCCATTTGGAATGAGAAAATAAAAAGAAAAAAATAAAATAAAATATAGTTTGACTTTGTGGGTCTGGAAGGTAAAAGCTTTGAATACTAAAAGCTAATTAGCAATAGTTTCATTCCTGTTTTTTATTATTATTATTTTGAATTCCTGAGAACTCTTTTTCTTTAAATTAGATTCTGATTCGAAATCTTCACTGTGGGTAATGTTTCAATTAGACACTGAACAAGAGTGGAAGTTAGCTCAACATAACATGGAGACTGCTACAAGTACTTTGTTATAAGTTTCAAGTCAACTCTCCATAGTCTCCTCCAAGGCAAAATCTTCTTTAGGTTTGACCTGACTCCTTTGAGTTTATCCCAAGGATATGCCTCAGCAGCTATTAAATTTTTGATTTTTTGGTTTTTGTTGTTTGTTATTTTTTCCACAAGGCACGAAGTGCTTAATTTCCTTTTTCTTTTATTCGTATTCTCCTGCTGATATTAAAGAAACTCTTGGTGCGATGCGAGGACATGCTCCTGAAGCTCTTGAAGCCCTTTCTGCTTTTAGCCGTGTTTATAAAGGCCATTCTGCTTTGACATCTGAATGTGGTTCTTTGATTGAGGAGGTATGGACCATCTGAATGTGGTGGCATTTTTTCCTCTTTCAACTCTCAAACTGGAGAAGCAACGTTGTGCGCTTTCTGGATCAATTTTTGTTTTTCTAATTAAAATGATTTATTTTTGGACACATTTTTTTACAAATTGAAGGTTTTGGCCAGGTTTGCATGACATATAAAGCTTAGAATAGAAAAGGAAGCTTCTACAACACATAGTGCACTGATGACTGATTTATCTATTATAATCTTTCGAAATTCTTGTTCTGAGACCTCCGCATCAAATCAAAATAATTGCCAAGTGGAATCAGTAATTTTAACAAGTTCCATAACTTATCTTGGCAGGCTAACAGCATCCTACTCCCTCTAGAAGCTTTACTGGCAAGTTATTTAGCTGTAATGGCCGATGCATTTTTGCATGAAAGTGAATGCTACAACAGTGTTGGTAATCGATCTCTCTTTGTTCATGGCAAGGCACTCTACCAGTCTTATAATTTCAGAGTAAGGGAGGCTTGCCAAGCTTTAGCGCCTCTGGTTCCGTCACTCATGCTCCATGCCACAAATTTTTATTCCTTGTTAATCAAGCTCGGTCGCACCTCAAGTCTGCATGCTGGGAATCTTCACAAAGTGCAATTATTTCTTCTTTTTTTTTCTTAGACTCTGACTTCTATATCTTGGTGGGCTCAACATTTAATCCAGCTTAAGATTAAGTCCTTGATTTTCTTGTAAGGCTCTTGAAGGAAAAAGGGAAAGTGAAGGAGTAAGGTCTGAATAACTTTCCCTGTCAAAGTATGTTGCTACTTTACAAGAGGCTGATAGTTCAGCTGAGAGGGACAAAGAAGAAGCAATCACTGAAGAGTCTGGTGTTGTAGGTGCTGATACGACAGCACTGCAAGATGCGTACTGGAACCCTCCTCCAGTTAACTCCTACACCAGAAGCAGAAACAGTTCAAGCCATTCTGATCTGACTTAAACTGTAGATATCAGAAGCTCACAAGTTGAAGTACAACAATATGGTTTGAATGTGGCAGCAGGTGCCAGTGAAGCACAACATACAGAAGTGGTGGATAAGGGCAAAAATAATGAGGCCAAACCTCATGAGATAAAAAATACAGATTCTCATGCTAAAGCAGAAACATCTTATACTACTGATGACTAGAATCCCATCTCAGGTTCTAGTCGACGGGGTCAGATCTAAAAAATTAAAAAGTTATTACTATATTGAGCATGTTTATCTAACACTCTCTTCACATTTTGCTTTATTATAATATGAACCGTGAATTGTTCGGTTAAAAAGCTTTAAGAAATGCTTTATCCTTTACAGGTAAGAATGAATTCGCTTTATCAGTGCTGAAGCAAGTTGAGCAGAAGCTCCAAGGCGAAGATGTCCACGGCTCCAGGTATGTACAATTACAAGAACAGCTAGTATTAACTATGAATTTGGAATGTTATTACATTGCTGTTGGAACCCTTTAATGGAAGGTGTCCATTGTTTGGAAAGAGGTCCATGACCAAATGAACGACCAAGGGTACCCCATCACGATGAAGCACTTCCTCCGAGCTAGCAAACAACACACACTAGATAAGAGAATAAGCGTAGAAGACTTGAATTAGGCAAAACTGAAGATCAAAGAGATAAACTAATTCAACATTTCTAATCAATCAATAGAGATCAGTTTGAGCATATAATAAATGAAACTGTAGAAAAAAGTAAACAAAATTTGTTTGAAATAGTCTCACTGGATGCACATGAATCAAATGAGGGATTGCAACTTGTCATATGAATATATAAATTCTTTGTTGGAATGCTAGAGGATTGGGGGCTTCCAAAAAAAGAAGAAGCTTACATGATATTATTATTGATCATAAAATTGATATAATTGCTGTTCAAGAAACAAAGAAACAAAAATTCTCTAACAGATTGGTTAAAAGTATCAGTACTATTGTTGATGTTTGGATAGAACTACCTGCAATAGGGCTCTCAGGTGGAATTTTATTAGGGTTAGAAAGTTCTAAATTCTCAATAGAACAACAACAAATTGGCCAATTCTCTATATCAGTACTATTAAGAAATAGGATAGACTCAGTGCTTTGGTGTTTCACAGTGGTTTATGGCCCTGTAAACAATGATCTAAAAACTCAATTTTGGGAAGAGTTAAGTCAAATAGGAAATAACTGTCCATACCCATGGCTTATATGTGGGGATTTTAATTCCCTTATATTTAGATATGAAAAATAAGGATCCAATTTTCCAATGAGAGCTAGTAAAAAGTTTAACACATTCATTGAAAAATAGAGTTTATATGAGTATGCCTTAGCTAACAGAAGATTCACTTGGTCAAATGGTACTGACTTTTGCCTTTTAGATAGATTCTTAGGAAATTTTAATTGGGACAGTCAATACCCAAATTGTTTTGTACAGGATTTACCAAAACATGGTTCAGATCACTGCCCTCTAGTGATACATACATCTATGCCTAACATTGTGACTGCTCCTCAATTTAGAATTGATAATAGCTGGCTTTTAAATGAGCAATTCAAAGTGTTAGTGCAAAAATGGTGGCAAGATATTAAACTGACTCATGATATAGGTTCAAGTTGGCACCAAAAACTGAAAATTTTGAGAAGAAAAATTAGAGGATGGGCAAGAAATTTCTTAGGAGAAAAAAATAGAATTAGGAGAGAGGCATTAACAAAAATACATTCATTCTCTTGAGAGAAGTATGGAATCTAGGGATTTATCAGATGAGGAGATCATAGAATTACATCATTTTAGAAAAATTCTAAATGATATGTATGTAGAAGATGAACTTTACTGGAAACAAAGATCTAAACAAAAGTGGCTAATGGAAGGTGACCTTAATACTTCCTATTTTCATAAAGTAGCCACTAACAGAAAAAAGAAAAACCTAATATTGTCAATGGACATAGAAGGAGAAAGATGTGATTCTCTGCCCATTATACAAGATCATATCTTAGACTTTTATAAAAATATGTTTGGATTAGAAGATCATCAATTTGCATTCTTTGGGGGTAGTTTTTGGGAAAATGCATACTGCTTGTCAGAAATGCAAAGTTTAGATTTAGTGGCTCCATTCAATGAACAAGAGATGGCCACTCATTCGGAGAAATGCGAGTGAGAAAAGAAGAGCACGTACTCTCACAGAAGGAAAGAGGCAGGGCCGAGCGTCTTCTTTGGTAAGCATAGCCTGGGAACCTGATCTTTCACTCTGACTCATAGCGGGTTTCGTGGATAAGGTGGCACAAGAGTGGAAGTGCTTCTTTCGCCTTATAGTGCTTTGAATGCATTAGAAAGAAAGGACTGGAGGCATTTTTCTAGTAAATAAAAGAAGCCATTCCAGTTGCTCTACCATTTAATTGACTTAGACCACACTGTTTTCACTGCGAAGTTCCATACCTATTTCTATGGATGCGTCTTTTGCATACCAAATAATGTAATATTTCCTGCTCAATAAGAACTTAGCAAAGAGTCACAATGGAATATTGGGTAATGCGAGTGATGAAAGTACAGACTTGGTTAGGGATCTCTATAGTGAACTACTAATGGAGTTTCAATCTTTTATTGATACTTACTGAGATAAGGATTTGGCTTATATAGTAAGGTTTCAGCTCACCCGTAAGCTATTTCAATCTGTATATATGCCCCTTGTATATGGTCAAACCTAATATAGTGCTCGAACTTCTATCCTGAATGAAGGCACTAGACTTCACTCGCTCAAAGGGTGATGCATACAAGTTGGCAGATGCCTTGTACCGATTCTGGGCTGAGCGCTTTCCTGCTAGAAATATGCTAATGGAATTTGGTTAATGAGGTAGGTTGGTTGTGTGGATTCTTAAACAAGCCTGTGAAGTATCATGGGATAAAGAGATTAAAAGAAAGCATTAGTAAGATAAGCAGGTTTCGGACTTGCTAATGAGGTGGTACTTTCTATTTGTCCATATCGATTAATTTCTTGAAAAGAAGGTAGTATTGGGATTTCTTAGTAACTATAAAGTGGTATTCTATTATAGGGATGGTTGGAAAGTGTTGGCTGAATTCAACGCTCCGCGCCTTTTTCTCTTTCACATCGATATTGCATTCTATTGGCTGGCACTTATAAGGGAGACCTTTGCCCTTGTACATCAGAAGAAGATGAGGGTGTGGCGAAAGTCAAGATCGTAGAAGAAGCTGCTTACTAATGTTTGTTGTAGGTCAGGCTTCTTTCAAATAGTAGGTAGGCACCAAGACAAGTGGTAAGGCATCGATCGCTTTTTGGTGAAAGAAAGAATCCTTAATCAGACCCGGTAAAGCGCGTCCAGATATGAATTATAAAAAAAAAGAAATAATGCTTTGATTCTCCAGCAAGCCCGTAAATTACCAGGTATTCATGAAATCTTTCTTTTCAAAGGTTGAACAAAGTAAGATTGGCATTATTATACAGTGAAGATGAGACCGAGAAGCTCTAGCAAGAACCAACCTTTCGGACTTTCGCCCCATAGCTCTCGCTTCCGTTCTTTCGTTGGTTTTGTGGTAATATTCGAAATGCTTTTTCTTTGCCAAGTTCATTCTCTAGCATATGACTGGTTGAAGCGACTTCAGATAACTCTTTCAGAACACGAGCTTTAACAATCTCTGATTCTTATAGAGAGTTCTTGGACTTATCCTACATCAGTCGCGGATCTACCGAAGTTGGTGGGTGATTTCAATCCAATTTATATAAGAGTGCAGAAATATTCAGTTCAATCTGCTGACGAAAGAGCAGAAGACTCACTTAAAGCGGGAACTCAGCTAGGGCGGAGCTTTTGCTTTTGATGCTAGGAATGGCATTTTTCTTCTGTTTTGTTTTCGTTGTCAAGCCTCTTTTGAGCTTCGTCAACAAGCTTTTGCTTCTTTGCTTTCGATCGAGCGAGATCCATACTCTTACTTCAACCATGCTTTTCCTTATTTTCTTCCTATTCCTTCACAACTATCTAGACCGTACTGCCAATGCTTTGAGACTTTGATTGGCTACCTAGTCCTATGCGTTATTGAAATCAACCAACGATTCGAGTTCTGCTCGCATGGACTCATGTCTCCAAGCCGGCCATACATAATGTAAAGAGTTTACTAGATCCCGCGAGGACAAAGGAAGATAAGAGATTGTGAAAAGGTGAGGACACCCAGATTGGGACGATCAGGTCGGTTGAGTACAGCACCAATAGGTGGATTTCCATTCTATTTAGATATTCGGCTCAATGTAAGTAGCTGTCTTGTAAGCTCAGGACTATTGGTCCCTTGATGAACGAGCTCTTGCTGCTCTCGAAGCAGTCTTGCCTAAGCCACATGAGGCATGCAAAACCTGCCTTAAAGGAAGTTAGCGATGCTATACTTGTATGCAAATAAAGAAAGGAAGTGAGGCAAATCTTTCTACGTAAGGAAGAATATTGGCAAAAGCGTCAGGGACCGATATAAGAGTAGTTCCCCGAAACTTGGGCTCCATACGTCAAGATCTTAAATTAGAGATCTCTATTCAGATATCCTTAACCATGTACATATTCATATGTTTAGGTATTTAGGAGAAGAGTGCTCTTCTATTTGGTACCCTCATATGTCACGTAAACTAATGAAGCTAATCTATATGCCTCTTGTCTATGGTCAAAGCCAATTTAGTGCAATTACTTATATTCAGCAAGCGCTGGAGTATGCTCTATCAAGAGCTGATGCTAACCGGGTCGCTGCTGGCTTATAAAAATACTGGCAGATCTGGTATCCTGGAATCCAAAACCTCATGAAGTTGGTCAAGGAAGTGGGTTGCTTTGCTTCCTATTTCAACAGGCCTCTTCGATAGAATTCTCTTTATTGAACCACAGTGCAAGACTATATGAAGAATGAGACTCTCACCACTACCATCTAGAATCGTGCACTGAAGAAAAGACATCAAATATCACTTGCTTTCCCTACCGAATTTGCGTCTTTCATCCATCAGAAAGATGGTGCTATAGCTTGTTATGTACTTGCTTCAAGCCTAGGAATTACAAAATATATAGCGTCCACCATTGCTTTATAGCTCCTGCTGTTGATGCTGGCTATCTTCCTTCTATCTATTGTTATGCCTTTTTGAATATGATTCATCCAATTCATTTCATTAAGAAATTGCTTGAGTAGAATCTCTTTGCATTTAGTAATATCAAGGAAACATATCCATATCAGTTTCAAGGAGTCTTCTTGGAGTTGCATAAGGTTAAGGACAGTGATGCTCAAGCACATAAGCTTTATTATGGTCTTCCCTTCTTATTATGCTTTCAATTTATGTAATTTCTTCTTATTTGGGGGAAAGTCCTTTTCTTTCGGAATTGCTCTAAACTAAACACATGCCCTCTTTGACGTGTTTTCCCTCGGTGATGCGCTTTTCTCTAAATATGTCTTTTCTATCGATTTTCTCTGTGCTTTCAGCAAGCAAGCGGAGAATAGAGCTAAGAGAAGAGATTGACAGAGCCAGACATGAAGCCCATCACCCCAGTTACAGGGAATGCCTCGGCAGCTAATAAATAACTGAAATGCCCAGAAGTCAACCACTTTGAAGCTTCTTTGTTTGTAGATAAGTCACTGTGTTTTATTTCTTGATGAGATTAGACTGCCCCGAGAGAAGTATAGATTTGGTGCACTTTCACAATGAGTGTGGGAGGAAACTTCATGCTTAGAGTGATCATTCATCACTTAGCTATCCATGGGACGGACCCTTCCCTTTTCAAATAGAGAGATGAAGTGGTCTAAGGAGTGGTGTGAAAAACCAATGCTTAACAATCAACTGCAAATCAAACTCCAAGAACCGGAAAAGGTCTCTAATTGTCAAAAAGAAGAAGTGTGTGTCCGAAGCTCCCGTTTCTAGTGGGTAAATACAAGTTCTCAATTCAATTAGAGGGCTTGCTTCAACAACTCCTACTTCTCAAGTGGTTGGTACAATGTTGGGGACAATGGTCGTTCAAGAAATCCCAGTTAATAGTAAGCATAATAAACCAAACCCAAAAATCGAATCAGATGTTGTGGAATTGTTAGTTTTTCTCGTATATAGTGTCTCGTCAAACTAGACTCAGAAACTCTTTCTTAGATAGAGAAGAGAGTGTTGTTTTTCAGAATATCTTATTTATTTATATAGTGTGTGTAGTTTGTATGATTTTTCTTTTTGAATAGGTAAGTAAAAAACAATGAAAAAAATGGAAAATATATTGGCAAGGAAGCTAGGAGAGGTAATTCTTTCGTTGGGCGGTATGCCCCTGGAATATGGCCTCCTAGTTTTCTTTGCTCTCATAATGCTAACCGTACTGATTATTTGGGTAGCGCCTCGTTTGCCAACAGATCACAAGAAGTGGTCCTTTGGTGTATTAGTGATCAGTTTTCTAACGGCTCTGCTACGAAGGGGAGAGGCCGCCGGGGGCATAGATCTGAACGTAAAACCTTTCGATCTTAATGAGAGCCCTGAGAGTTCTTCATCTGGCGGCGGGGCACCTCAGCCTAAGTCGAATGAAATCGCCGAGGCGGGGCCTAGTGCGTCAGTGCACTCAAGCCCTCCAGTGGATCCCCACCAAGAGGACCCACAACTGAGAGAAGATCTCATAAATGAATGTAAAAAAAAAATTAAGAGTTGCTGGGATAAAGAACATAAACCTCAAAAAGACATTCTCATCCCGGGTTTTAATAATTTTTCTGCTAAAGAAAAAAGATCTTTCAGCGAGCAAATAATAGAGGACTTCGTAAAGGAGACGTTCAATAATGAAAACCTCGTAGAAATGAGAAAGCTGAGGAATGATTTATGTCAGGATCTAGGCGAATCTAAGCTCTACCGGGCTTTCAGAAGGATGTTGGTAGAAAGGAAAAGAGGCTCCTAGCGGGTAATAATTTACTGACTAGATCCACTCCCCTGGCCGGGTCCGTCCGTGATACAGAAAAGCTAGGATAAGATATGAGGTTGAGTGCGCTAGTGTTCTATTTAGAATCCGCCGGATATTGTATGATTTTTCTTTTTTTGAAGACAACTCGATCATATGTATCTACTTATTGTCTTTTTGCCTCTGCTCGGCAGTTCCGTCGCCGGTTTTTTCGGACGTTTTCTAGGATCAGAAGGAACCGCTATAATAACCACTACGTGCGTTTCATTTTCTTCGATCTTATCTTTTATTGCTTTTTATGAAGTTGCACTGGGAGCTAGTGCTTGCTATCTCAGAATAGCTCCATGGATTTCATCGGAAATGTTTGATGCTTCTTGGGGCTTCTTTGGCGACCGTGAAGTCACCGGATGAATTGCCGAGTAGATAGATCTGATTCGGACGCTGCAGTTGCTCCGCGGCGATACGGACTCGACCTACTCCTACCCACTCTGGGGTATCATAGCATGTCGGGAATCGAGGGGGTACATACTGGACGTCAAAACTCCCGTCGGTTGGGGGCTCTGCCACCCTGCCTTTCTTTCGATACAAAGTTGAGGGGGCCGATCACGAACGCTACAAGTGTGGGAGCGATCCTGGGAAGGCAAGGCTAAGACGGCGCCTTGCATATGGGTAGCAAGAGGGCACTTATGCCCCGACGAAGGGGCCTTATGGGGAAGGGCCCAGCCGGGGCAGCACACCCCCCACTTTCAGTGCACCTCTGTATCGACATAATAACTCTATATAAATAAGGGTGAGTTAGGCCGGTGGAACCGGTGAACCGCGCGAGCTGCTTAGATGCGTGGGACAGAGGGCTCGTAGTACCCCCCTTTTCTTGATCCAGCCTTTTCTCGGTAGTGAATCACCGATCATCCAAGGGAGGCGGGCTGGCCTGCACGCCATACCTATACCCATACAGTGCCGGGCGGCAGGCGGTGGACTCTTTTGTGGATTAGGGAAGGGAAGAAGGGGCCTAAACAGACACGGCAGATGCCGTAAACTTGAGTAAAAGGAAAGCGATACCTGACCTCGCTGCGCGCCTGTTCGAATAGTT